AAAGTTAGAGTGCATAGGAAAGGAATCTTTCTTGCTCCTAAGAGCTACCATGTCACCACGGATAAAGATGAGGCCGCTAAGGGTGCATAAGGGACCTGCTAAGCGACATGTGACGAAAGAGTGGTTCCGGGCACAGTTGCTCAACAGAGATATGACAAAGAAAGTAGTAGTAACTAATCCCTGAAGAGTAGATAAGAAAAGTATGGAAATTAGAAACGTTAGCACCGAGCATACACTAGCATTTCCAACCTCAACTAAGAGAATTAAGATCTTCGATAAGGACGGGATATGGCTTGATACGAAGCCAGTTCATAAAGAGTTTACAAATATCGATTCCAAAACTCGTATGCTAATTTCAAGTCTAGAAAAAGCAGATCAAAGAAGAAAAGCAGACCAAAGAGGAAGACTGAGTTAGCTCACCATCCTGCTAGTATGAAGACAAAGTGATAACCTAAGTTAGTTCTCCTATTAAAGTACATTTGTGCTAACAAGAAAGAGAGAGTGTATTAGTCCTATTTAGATCATTACATTAGTGTTGGAACCGGGCATGTTTGCTTGACTGAGGCCCACCCTCTCTTCACTCCTCAGCCGCCCTCCCAATCACTATATTTAGTAATCTAGAAACAATGCCTTGTTCTTTGCTATAAACAATGCCGTTCATATTCAACCATCAGGTACGCCGCTACGCGCCTTCTCAATGTGATCTTTTTTCTTAGAGTGATGTTTACTACTAGTAGGCTTAGTGACGGTAGCATTATCAACAGAAATATCATTCCTTGGTTCGTTGGCATGTTCATTGGCTTGTTCCTTCGCTTCATCTTTAGCTTTTAATCGGACCCGTTTGTTGGATTTCTTCAGACTAGGACCTTTGGTTAGCTCACCGGTGTCAGGTACATCTAAGTGCCTGTACTTGTTTTTCATCCTCATTAATTCAATCATCCTAACAGCTTTAGCGTTAGAATAATTCCAGAAGAGAGGTTTTTGATCGACGGCTAATATTTATTTTAACCCTTTGGAGAAAGCTTTTAGAGGAATTACATTACACTGTTGAAATTCTTTGCTAAAGGATGAATCAACGTTTTTCCATTGGAGCGGTGATGATAGTCCTAGTAGAATGTGGAAAACTGTGTAGCTTGAGAACTCCTCTTCAGCAATGATAATACGAGAGCATATGAAGAGAGAAGCAATTCTATTGAAAAGTCCTGAAATGCGCTTTTCACACCGTGAATCAGCCTAACCTACTTATTACTTTCATACTAATCACTCTGCCAATTCCTATGCTCTACTTAAGAAAGAGCCAATACGCTTCTTCCTTTTCTGCGAGTATGACCTTTTGCCCATACATAGGGGAATCCTACTTTTGTTATGCTCACTTTCCTCGGCTTCTTTGTTACTAACATGCCGTAGTTGCAGGGCTACTCGCTCATGAGCTAGAAGAAAGGGGACAATATTGGCAAGATTACGAACTGAGAAAGCGAATCCCTTGTTGCCACGATTCGTGAGTAGCTAGATTTGAAATAGTGACAAAAGAAAGGCCGCTAAGGAGCTATAAGAATAGTGAAAAAGAGGATGTGCACTCCATTCACTGTTGAATCACGATCTGTGAAAGGCCGCTAAGGAGCTAGAATAATGGATAAAAGAGGCGGCTAAGGACTCTACTGTTCACCAACTACTATTGTCATTGGAACAAGCTACGTACGATTGAACTAAAGGATTACCCTCCCTGAGTCACTACGATGTTCACCTTTCCAACAGCATGAAAGGTTAAAAGAATGGAATTCAAACACTATTGTAGACAATATTGCAAGTAGGATAACGATGAAAGGTCGCTAAGGAAAGCTATTGACTTACTTGAATTGTGACTTCTTTGTTCTACACAAACAAGCTTACTTCTTAACACTATAAGTCTGATTCAAAGCATTGACTCGCGAATTAAGTCTTTCTACATTTTGATAGGAATGCGTGGTGAAGTAAGAAGCAGGTTCTCTTTTGTCCCCTTCCTTCAGTTATAAGCCGTGATCCAGCCCCTGTCCCTACTACCGAAGCAGAGAGGAAGAGCTATGTTTCAAACCAATAATAGCCTGATTCAACTTACAGACATGAGTGGGATAACTTGAATCTTTCTATCCAACAAGCTTAGGAAACAAGCAACGAGATAGAATGCGAATACATCCACATTATGTCTTAAGGAGTGCATAGTCAAGGCTGAGGCTGCAATTGCGTTGCTAGTAGAAATGGGTTTCCCCTGTGCGAGAGCTGAAGAAGCTCTGAGACAGCACAAACGGTGTGGAGATTGCAACTGATTGGCTATTCTCACATCCAGAGGAGCCGCAAGAGGATGATTACCTTGCACGTGCACTTGCCATGTCTTTGGGCAATTCCGATTCACCATCTATAGAAGAGGAGAAGAACGAGCCTGAGATCAAGATAGAGGAAGAAACGATGCAGCTCCCGCCAATAGATGAGATGCTTACCTCATTCGTAAGACTTTGGCAAATGAGGGAATCACTTGCTTTCCCGGTCCGAGACATGCTTGTTACAATCTGTTCGCGGAATGACGGTCAGTACCGGCCGAAGGTTCTCCGTTTTATTATTGATCGGGCGAGAGAAATCTGCGCCGTGCCCAGTCTGACTGGAAATTATTAAAATTCAGCCTTGTTCCATGTACTCGCACTGATCCTTCATGATGACACTGCGGCACGTGAGGTTGCCTCAAAGGCTGGTCTAGCTAAGATCACACTTTACCTTCTATCTGGTTGGGATGTGGAATCATCAGTGAAGAGTGAAACTCATGGAGTTCCAAAGTGGGTCACATCCTGCTTCCTTTCGATGGAGCAAATGTTGCAAGGGGAACCGAAGTTGCCTGATATCACTGAGCTCGAATTAGGGAAAGATGACAAGGAGAAGCCCACCGGTCAGACAACAGTTATTATGGATGACACACGTAAAGAAACGGAGGCCTGGCTGCTGGGTTGTTGGACACTGCAGATCAGAAGAGACTCTTGGAGTTGTGTTGTAGATGTATGCAGAACCATGTCCCATCAGACACCATGCATGTGGTCCTCCCGCTGTGTGCTACTCTGACTAAGGCTCATCCTATAGCTCTTGCTTTTCTCGAGGTTGGTGGTTTGCATGCTTTGCTTAGTCTACCAACTTTTTTTCTTTCCTGGGTTTAATGCTCTTGCTGCCTCTATTATACGACAGGACCCGCATACTCTCCAGCAAGCAATGGAGCTGGAGATACGCCACTGCCTTATCACTGCTGCAAACAGAAATGGAAACGGGTACCCCACGTCACTTTGCGCAGAGCTTGCCGGATTTTATCTCCCGGGACCCTGTTGTCTTCATGCGGGCGCCATGGGTTAGCATTTCACCCTTTGAGAGGCACTGGTCACATCGAATATATGCGTGTGATCTTTTCTAGCTAATGTGGTTCGACAAGAGGACGATACAGTAAGTATCTGGCAGCCCTTGTCTTTCTTTCCCTTGATGGTGGATTTTGGTCTTGTTCAGGAAGAAAGAACCTTAGATGCCTACGGGCTAATTTTGAGTCTTCCTGGATATAGGTGTATTGCTTTTTTTGCTTTCCAGTAAATACGTTATTCGCTGTATTCCAGAGCATATTTTCGGGTGGTTCTGATCAGTGGGAGGACTGATTGCTACCAAATTTGTGAAAGAGTGCGAGCTTATTAAGATATGGTTATTCCGTGTTCCAGAGGGCAATGAAACTGTTTGAGTTGTGTACCAGTAGTGGAATTTTTTTTTCGTTGCAAATTGTTTGTCTAACGGATTTCTCATTGGAACTAGCTTGCTTCTATTCCTAGGCAGCAGAAGAGCACATAGTTGCTGTGGTACGGAATTCCTCTTCAGCGCGGGTTTAGGCACCGAAAGGTATTCGTCGGTCCTCACGGGGCCAGAGGATTCCAGTAGTGATAATGCTCCGCTCCCAGGCCCGACTTCTTCAGAATACGTGCAGCAGCAGTCTGCTTAAGTGAGACTCGTAGATTCTGGAAAAAAGTGAAGTCTCGGCTTACTCTTTTCCAGGAAAACCAAATTGACCGGATTCCTTTTGGTCGTTTGGTCGATTTGTCAGATTTGTAGCTTGGGCGTTGCTCCCTCACCGAACTTGTTCGGCGCTGGGATGATGAGACTGAGAGTTTTTTTATTGGTGGTCAGAGCGTTCCTTTCATTGCCGATGATATTTTGATCGTAACGGGCTTGTGGGGTTCTGAACTAGACTTGAAGAAGAATAGACGTAAGACGAGTACTTGTATTTTCGAACGCATGTTCCGTGGATATCCTCGGTCCCTTAAGTTGAAGTCAGTGGAGCTTGCTCTGAATGAGGTTATGAACAAAGGAGGCAGTAGCAATGATGTGGTTGCACTTATTTCGCTCTATGTTTGCTCTCGTCTTCGCTGCGCGCCTCGTGCCAAGGGTTGCATACCTATCTCTTCCAGTATGTCGAGGATGTGGATCACCTTTGGAACTATTCGTGGGGTGTCGCTGTTCACAGAGTGCTTTTGAAGGGCATCAAGGCCTTTGTTGCTGACTTCCAAGGTGGAGCAAGGTGAAGGGCTTCCCGTGTGGTTGTACATTTGCTTTATTTGTAAGTGTTCTTGCACATTTGAACACTATTGAAATTCTTCCTTATTTTGCTGTGAGCTTACATATATATAGATTTCTTTGACTCTGTTGGACCTTTACATCTTTATAACATTAGGATTCTGGTTTGGGCGGATACAGGTATGGTTTATCGAACATTGTGATCTATCTCGATTTCGTGCGATCTGGACGTTACCGCTGCGCGCCTCGTTTCAATAACTGGTCTCTGAAGAAGGGTGCTTGCTTCGAAGGATATTGGGTTCAGAACGATCTTACGAATTAAGTAGACTTTTTTCTAAAAAGATTGAATACCTCCATCTCATTAAGTTCAACTTTACCAGCTAACCGAAATCTTATTGACAGAAGGAATGAGAGAACATTCTTTTTCCTCCTCCGTGTGGATGGCTCCTCTCACGAATTTCGGAGTGAACTATAACCCATGGAATAAGACCATACTCAACAGAGAATTAGCGCCCATTCCAGAATTTCAATTACTTAGTAATAATAAAGGAGCTCCCGTCATCACTACAGAAAAGAAACACTTCTCACTGGGCCTTGGGTCAATCAATGTTAGGAATATAGAAAGTGGGAGGAAGGCTTATCTGGTAGCCATTAAAGTAGACCTAGTTGAGCACTTTTACCCATAGTAGCTAGTATAAGTAGTAGACCAGGTTCAAGTGTTTCATGTTTCAAAGGTGCGATACTAAATACTGGTTTTTTTTATACATTGCCAAATAGAAAGAAGATAGCAAAGAATACGATAGAAAGGAACATATCCCCAACTCGATTTACTACTAGAGTTTTACTAGCACTTTGATTTGCTTGAATTCGTTTAAACCCTAAATTAATTAGTAGGTATGATGAGATACCAATTCCTTCCCAACCAACAAACATGATTAGGTGGGGAGCTCTTGATGTTCCCAAAAACGAAGGGCGTTAGCAGACACTATTTATGATCAAATGAGATAGAAAAGAATGAAGAGAACGAAGAAGTTGAGGAATGAAAGCCCGAAGACAAAGTGAACTGGGAATTGGAAGAGATCGTTGTTCAAATGTGGTTTTAGCAAGAAGTATAGAAGACAGGAGAAACTGAGAGACCTTATAGGGAAAGAAAGAACGGTAGGCCGGCCCCTGAGACAAGGTCTTTTAGCTAACCCTTCTTTTACATTTATCTTTATACCACCTCCGGCCACGATTGAGTTCATAGCCTCACTATTTACAAAACAAAAGCACAATGCTACAGATAATGCTAAAAAGCAGAACACTGCGGACGCCTTCACTTATGAAATTGCTTTCCTTCTTTCGCCCGAAGAGAAGAGAAAGAATAGGAAGAGAAAGAATAGATAGGACGGACCTGGCACTTTGGAATTGGATCATAGGAAAGGCAATTTTCACCTGTGCGTATTCTAAACACGAAAATACCACAACAGCTTTCTTTCTTTAGTTGTTGATTTTGCCTTGCTAGCTACTCTTTCTTAAGTTAAGTGGTGGGACGCATATTGGAGCTCATATTTGATATTAACACTGGCACATTTTACTACTTCATTTAATCAGAAAGAGGCTTGTCTTACTGCGGCGCATTGAGCACCGTGAATAGCAGGATGTACTGTTGACCAGATAGATTGCTTTATCATTTCCTTTTTATGCATGCTACGGTCCTGTTTATGCGGAGGCCCGAAACCTTTAAGGAAAGAAAGAATATTACCTAGAGTGGAGTATCCTTTTTCCGCGCGTAATATCATCATATAGTTAGGGTCGTGCTCATCTCCTACTACGCTACATTCCCTGGTCCAGTTTTCTTTCAAAGGGTTCTCCCCTCGAATCAACTTATCACTCAAGCTGAGCACCTAGTTGAGTAAATAAATCTTCATTCTCTCTTCTGGCAATAGCCAAGTTTTATTGCACTGTTGTTGCTACCATCTCCAACGTCTTTTCTTCAATCGTCTGGAACCACAACGAATACATTTCGTGCTCCCTCCAAGGAGACAAGAAAGAATGTGTACTCGATATCCTTGTAATTCAAGGTTGAAGGATGGAATAACTCCACACACCCTTTTTGAAAAAAAAAAAAGAAAAGCACCACCACATATTAAACCTAAGGGGTAAAAGTACCCACCTTAGCTTGGCTAACCGATGTGCTCTGGTCCACTTTAAATGTGCCTCACGATTTACTGATGGCAAGAATGGAATAATGTGCTGCGTATGAGGACGAACAATATACACAATCAATTACCGTGTACTATAATGTTGATATGAAAAAGCAAATTCATGTAGGATATTTTGAGCAACTTGCTTGCATAGTATATGAAGTGATCTGTCGTGATGTACTTTATTTAGAGAGTATATTCTGCAAAAATCACTATCGGCTATCGCCTACGATTAGAAAAACAAAGTGCTGGACTTATTTTCACGTTGGATAAGTCTGTCATATTTATTAATAATGATGGAACTTGTAATACACAATTATTCAACTCATTGCGTTCTATTATCTTCAAAATGTACGAGAGACGAACTGATTCCTCCATGGGCATAGTAGAAAAAATTATAATTAGAGTCTACTCTGTTGGAAGATTATTAAACTTACTCAGACATTAATAGATAAACACCTTGCTGAGTTTGTTAATCAGGTTAATTTTAGTGACGAAGCTGCTCGATTTTCTAATGATTCTTCTAATAATTTTACAAATATGGATGAACCGCATATCGATAAAAAAAGATATGGAATTATCACGAAGCTGAAAAAATCTCAAGACAATGAGAAATAATCTTTCTTTGTTGCTGATCTCGAAACAATACTTATTGATGGAATTAATGTCCCTTATGCTATTGGTCTACTAAAATGTAAAGCTAATTCACCTGTCAGCACTGGCGGCGATATCTTCACCTGGTTCTCTGAAGATCACCTTCACCTTGAATCATATCACGATAGAAGTACTCGAATTCTCTCCAGCTTTACAAAACAACTAGTAAGTATGGTTAGAAGGGATCGAAAATGCTCTGTTGTCTACTTTCATAATCTATCACACTTTGATGGCATAATATTAATCAAGCATCTTCTCATTAATCATCCATTTAAGGTCAAACCTATCATGAGGAACAAGGAGATATATGAAATCACAGTTTACTATTCTACTAGACATAGCTTCATCTTCTGAGATTAACTCAAGCTTCTTCCTCGAGGATTGGACTATTTAGCTCAGGATCTACGCCCTGAGCTAGGGAGTAAAGGTGAAGTTGATCATTCAACTGTAGAGCTTAACAATCTCATGGTAAGGAGAGAGGAATAATTAAATTAGATGAAAAAAGATATTGTTCAACTCTTAGCTGGTGTGCTGTTACAAGCTCAAGATATAATTTTATAAAAAACTTGTGTTTACATAGTAAAGAAAATAAAAATCTCCTCACTTGCTATGACCATTTTTATAAAAAATTTCTATAATGATATTATAAACCCTATTCACATTCCTTCTAGTAATGCGGATCAGTTCATTCGTCGAGGCTACTTCGGCGGTCATGCTGATGCTTATAAACCGTATGGGGCAGACCTTTACTAGTACGATGTTAACTCACTTTACCCTTATGTTATGAGTGGATTTCATATGCCAATAGGAAAACCAACGTGGTATGGGGATTTCAAAGGGTATGACTTGTCAGAAGTATTTGGTTTTGTTGAAGCATATATTTATGCTCCTCCTGATTGAAATAGGCCACTGCTCCGTTATTGCTGTCCTGAGAAAGGTGTTCCCCTCTTCCCAACAGGCAATTTCTTTGGCGTATACTTTACTGAAGAACTCAAGGAAGCTGTTAAACACGGGCGTTGACATCCTAAAAGTCTACTTATAGAGTAAGGCTTAGGGTTTATTTAAAAAATATGTGGAAACCCTATACTCTTATCGTCTCGATGCTAAGAAAAAGGGGAATATGGCTATGTCTTTTGTGTTAAAGACAATTATGAATTCACTTTATGGTCGAATTGGTATTAATCCTTTATGTAGAGTCACCGATATCGTATCTCTAGACGAGAGAAATCGCCTTATGAAAACATATCATTGAAATTGCGCAATGGAATTTAGTGACGACCAGCACCTTGTTTGCTATACTCAGAATTCTTTTGATAACAAAGCATATACCTATATTTAAGCTGTACAGCTATCAGCCGCCTATCACCCCCCAAAAAAATACTCGAAGAAAAAAAAAATAAAGTTTACAGGTTCGTGGACTGTAGGGGAGCTCTTTTTTCGGGCTATTTCCAGCTGTTAGAAAGGCTTGATGTTATGTTGATTCTCTTTATGGCTGCTACTATAGAGTAAGAGGAGAATCCATTTTGGAAAGTCCAGCAGGGGCTCAATTTTCTATTGGAGATCTTACCAGGATTGCATCAAATTGGTGATAGTGGGTCTATCAGGAGCGGGGCAAACTACCTTCCTTCTCTGTCGAATGACAAACTAGAAATATCATAAGAAGAAAGAGGTCCAGTCCACAAAAGGATACGAGGTAGTAGGAAGGGGCCATTGGTGGAAAATCTTTTAAATAATCCATCTCGTTCGTTACCGTATAAGGTAAAATCTCGTATAGAAATGAGGTGAGCCGTAGCACTTGTGCCGATGGCATAAAATGGAGTTCTGGCACGGATTCTGCCGGGAAAGTATTCTAAAGATAGATGAAGTAAGGCTTATTTACCGGGACCCCACATTTGGGCGGGGAATACTAGATCTTGAATTCAGACATCGGTGACTAAGGAAAAGCTATCATAGCTCGACTGAACACTAACACCATCTCAGGATACACGGGTAAAAGCTCGTGCACAGATGAAGTGGTGGGTGGCGTCCTCTCCACATTTCGACTTATCCCGCTGGCACTTTACTATGCATCCAGGCGTCTTAGAAAAAACAAACATCGCAGGAGAACGAAATAAAGAAATCCCTCCCTTTGAAATGAGAAAAAGAAAAGCTCCAATTATGGAAATTCGCAAGACAAGATATGTCGGTGAGCAATCCAAGCTTTCATACATCCATGCTGTCATACATAATGAATGAGGAGCCCCGTTGGCCTGGGTATAGCTTCGTACCTGCGTATTGAAACAAACGCCCTACTGCTCCGAAATCCCAACGACAATTAGCAAAAAAACTTCGAATCTCCTTCCCTTTTTTATATCTATAATACACTACCAGAAAGACACTATTTACGACAAAAACCAATGAAATAAACAGAAAACTTAGATGCTGCGAAGGTCCAGTAGCATAACGAGCAGGTACCGGTCCGATCAGGTACTTTGAAGGTTCGATTCTAGTATCATTTCTATCTGTTATCCTTTTTCTTCCTAGCTTTTTTGAAGTTCTATTTAACACTGAAAGGGGAAAAAGGTAAAATCTCCACATCTATATAATGCTGGCTGGGCAAGGTGCGAAATACCTTTTTCTTCTTAGAAAGTAAGCTCTACAACCTGAGAACGGATTTCCTATCATTAATACGTGAATTGGGATAGCTTTCATATTCCTATCCATTCTCCTTCGTCCCATCGATGCAATCTTCTCTTCTTTCTATGGAGCACTCAATCCCCGGCAGGAAAACCTAACTGTCCCCGTACCTCCGACCTGTCTTCCTTCTACCATATGGGCTGTCTCACTCATCGCTCAGTAGCCGCTCGGATACATCGAATTTATTTTTTTGCGGTAAAGAAAGCCTTCCCTTGTTTTTGAGCCAAGTGGATGTACCGAGCACAGGCAAGCGAGAGTCCGGGATACTAGTAGACGAAGGAGCGGATTTCCCTCATAGCGAACGAGCAGATTCCACGCCTGACAGCAGGGCGAAGGGATATGAAAGGAGCCGCATTTATTAAATTTATCATATTATAGTGTATTTTGAGCCATTAGCTCAGCCCGGAAGGTGCAGATGTACGCTACCTTCAGATAAGAAGAACGTATTGTCGTATAAGTGCCGAAGTCATCTGACTTTGTCGAAAATAAGACTTTTTATACTTTATAGTTTGCTCAATTACGCAAGCTTGTATCAAAAACACGAGAGATGCAGATTAACTCGTAAGCAATCCATCCAATGCTGGCTCTCTCAGTTCAGCCTCAGTTTAGCCTTCTCTTGGCAACGGGGTAGAGGCCCTTTATGTAGTATAGTCTCAAGACAATGACTTAATCCACCCTGCTGTAGGTATGGAGTTTTATTCTGCGGATAAAGCCTTATTTTTTTCTAACGATTATGCAAAACGATTGGGATTTGGGGCAGTGAGGAGGTGCTTGTAAGCTTCACTGGCTATCTGGCTAAGTGTTTCATTACTTTACTCGTGACCAAGAGGTTCGTTCAAACAACGAATGTGGACATTAGAACGCATAGCAAAGTGCTCTTCTAAAGCAATATGACCTTTCAAATATTCCGGGAAATCCTGTCTAAGCAATACATAACCAAGTTAAGTTAGTACCTTCTCATCCAGCGGTTGCATCTAAAAAGTCTTATACTTTAAAGAAATTCCGAGATCAACTGGTGGAGAAGTCACAACTAGATATACAGCAATACCCGGCGCATATCAGCACCTATCACACCCAGCCTTAAATAAGAGAAAGTGGTTTTAAGTAAGATTTGCCACTCCTGATTTTCTCAATGGCAATAGAGAAAGAATCCATAGTGAAAGAGGGGAATCGCTCTTATTGAGAGGAAGAGGTGTAAACCCTTTAGAGCTGGGCGTTGGTAAACAAATACGACATAAATTTTCACTCTTTAGAGTGGTGCTCCTCAATGCAGTTGATAGTGCTATCCTGGTTAGCCCCAAGGTGCCTTTAGCTGTAAGGAAGAGAATGGATGGAAGGGACACAATAAGAGAAGAAGTATCATCTTGTTCATTGGCAGAAAGTTTGCATGAAGAAAGAGTATGGGGGTTTAGGAGTCCTTAATTTTACAGAGTTCAATCAGGCACTATTGAGTAAATGGTGGTGGAAGTTAAAGGATCCCTCTCCTACCAGTATCTGGAAAAAGATCATTCAGGCCCTGTACAGTCAACAGAGGAGGGGTTTGCGGTTTGCCTTGTTCTGCAGGCGAGGTTGCATAGACAGTATGCTTTTTTCTTAATATGTATTAAGATTGTGTATCAAAGGTATGCTTTCTCTAAACGAGTAATCTTGGCCAGAGATATATCACCTAACTAAAATCGTACGCGAGGTGAGCTGCCTTCGCTCGTCTGCCTGAAAAGATTAATGCTGGGAGTAACCTCTCTTTTAAAAACTAGGTTCGGGGATTAATTTATATGGATGCTCAATGACCGATAGCCTGGGAAAAGAGGCGATGGGATTACTAAAGTAGAGTGTAACCTGAGAAGAAGATGGTCTTTCTGCTTTTTGCCCACTTATTTGAGTTGACTTAATAATCATCATGGTTGGTCTATGGCCTATTCTCCTTGGGGAGGGGCAAAACCAATAATATATCTAAGATTTAATGAAGCCTACCCACCTATTTGGAAATTCAGTGTTTAGTAAGTCATTTAAAAGTAGTAATTAACTGAGTCCAATAGTCAATTCGCTGCTCACCTACCTAAGTAAAGTCAATCTATTCGGTGTAGTAAAGTGGCTGGCGTATTCCTTGACAAAGTCATGGCGTAAGGAAACTTGATACATGCAGCTGCCACCGTTAGAACTAAAAAATAAAAGACTTGACCCATCTAATTACGACAATAGAGTGGGAGGAGGAGAAAAAAAATAAAAGAAGCTTGGTATGAGATTTGCATACATATTCTCATAAGTGGAGTAGTTGGTTAGTTTTCTGTAGTAAGTACAAGTGAGAAAGAAGTGGGAAAGTCGAGTTAAACAAGTATTTCCTGAGTGTGTCTCTATTGCATATTTTCGTATGTAGAGTGTTGGGAGAAAGAGTGCAAATCAACCCAGGTATGCTCTGTAAGGTAAGTCTCGATTGTTTTGGTAAATATCTCATCAATGCAAGGGAAGCATCTTACTATAGGTACAGTCTATAGGTAAAGTCGGGTTTCTTTTCGAATTGCTTCTTTTATTTCTAATTGCATATTGTCTACAATAGGGGGGCAACAGTAAAAAAAAGCAAAACAAGCTTGCTCTATAGCAAATAGGGCTTCTTTGTTCGTAACTACTAATGTGTAGAATGAAAAGCCCTTACGCTCGAGCTACTTTCCGCTCCTGCTTTTACTGCTTCCTGCTACCTGGATTCGATTCTTTCACCTCCCATTTCATTAGTTTTCCTGTATTGTCTATCTTTATGGAAGCAAGTTCTATCTGGCTGTTGACTGGATTACCAGCCTAGGAGATAAGTGGAGTTTATTCACTATTCGAAGATCCTAGTTATTCCTATTCCTTACCCTTTTACCGATATTACGGATACTACCGCCCCTATTATTTGCATTCGCTTTAACTCGTCTTGGGCTTTATAGCTTCCTGCTCAAGTTGTTAGCATCCAAGCTGGGCATTAGTAGTTATCGCTACGAGCCAGAGCTCCGTTACCTAGAGTTGGAAGCTCTTTGTTTGAGTTATTTTGACTTTCATGAGTACTCATTGCTTCCTCTTTAGCGCTCTTTCCCCCTTCAATATACTAAAAACTCTCGTAACCCTGGTAAGAATCCGCAAGTTAACTTCTCCTTACTGATCCTCGGCTATCAATGTAGCTCCTTGTTTGAGCGTAACGACGCATTAGCAGCTAGAGCTAGAGTTGCTTCATATGGAGTAGGTTATCCCTAGTTCCCCACGTAATACGTCAGAAGACCTACACCAGCCTAGCAGTCATTGAAGATTCTTGTTTGGTTTAGATAGGTGCTCCGATCCTTGCTCAACTTCCTCCGCTATTTCTTGATTGATTGTCACATTAAATAGGAGTAGACGGATTTTGTGCTTGTCCTAAATCTGCTAAAATTCTTCTCAACCAAACTGCTTGACAAGCAGCTGAGTTAACTGCTGAGAACTCTGCTTCTGCTGAGGATAATGCTACAGTTGACTTTTTCTTTGAACTCCAACTAATAGCACTTTTTCCAAGACTGAGTACATAGCCTGTAGTGCTCCTCCTATCCTCTGCACATCCTGCCCAATCACTGTCGCTGTAGCAAATCAATTGGAATTCTTCTGTGTTACCATACCAGAGACCAAAATCAGTTGTTCCTGCTACATACCTCAGTATTCTCTTTGCTGCCCCAGAGTGGTGTTGAGTTGGATTTTTCATGTGCCTTGAAACTAAACTAACAGCATATGAGATATAAGGTCTCGTATGAGTTAGATAGATTAATCCACCAACCAAACATCTGAAATTTGTTGAATCTGTCACTCCAGTGCCATCCTCTTTCACCAATTTATCATTTGCATTCATTGGTGTTGATGTAGTGTTGCAATTTTTCATCCCAAATTTCTTAACTAGGTCTCTTGCGTATTTCCTTTGTGAAATAAAGATACAACCTTCTGCCTGTTCAACTTCTAAACCAAGAAAGTTTTGAATCAATCCCAAATCCTACATTTCAAAATGCTGCTTCATGCTTGCTCTGAATTGTTCCACGAATTCCTCATTTGTACCCATGTAAATCATCTCATCCACATACAAGCATACAACCAACATAGCATCAGCTCCTTTCTTTTTAACATAGAGATTAGGCTCACTCTTGCTTCTTTCAAAACCAAAATTCAGGAAATATGAATAGATTTTGCTGTACCATGCCCTTGGTGCTTGTTTCAACCCGTATATAAAGCCTTCACAAATTTGTACACCCAATCTTCTTTGCCTTTCACTTCAAATCCTTTTGGTTGTTCAACATACACCTCTTCTACTAATTCTCCATTTAGAAAAGCGGATTGAACATCAACCTGGTAAACTGGTTTATTTACGTGAGCTGCCAATGCCAACAACAGCCTCACTGTCTCAAACCTTGCAACAGGTGATAATGTCTCTTCATAATCTACTCCATACTCTTGAGCATAACCCTTGGCTACCAACCTTGCTTTGTACTTTTGCACACTTCCATCTGCACCAAACTTTGTTCTATATACCCATTTTACTCCTATAGCTTGTTTGTCTTCAGGTAGCTTGACTAGTTTTCCAAGTTTCATTCCTTTCAATTGCTGCTAGTTCCGCCTTCATTGCTTGACACCATTCAGGCTTCTTGGAAGCCTCCTCATAGGTTGTTGGGTAAGCTACAAATCAAACTTGTGTTGTCTCATACAGTTCTTGTAGGGACCTCATCTTCCTTGCGGGTTTTTCTGAGTTATTTGTTTCAGTTTGTGACTGATCATTGTCACCTTCTTCATCTTCTGAAATGGACCAATTCCAGCTAGCATTTGAATCAAACATGATGTTTCGACTGACTATGATCTTCTTTGTCACAGGATTATACAACCTATAGCCCTTATATTGTATGCAATAGCCAATGAAAACACACTTCTCTGATTTAGCATCCAATTTCTTGCGATTTTTAGTACTGACAAGAGTGTATGCACCCAAAAACACGCAAATGCCCTACACTAGGCTTTCTGCCAAACCATGCCTCAAATGGCGTCATGTTCATCACTGCCTTGGTTGGTGACATGTTGAAGATGTACACAGCTGTGGCTACTGCTTCTGCCCAAAATTGATTGGGCATGCCTTTTGATTTAAGCATACTCCTTGCTAGTTCGACTACCGTGCGGTTCTTGCGTTCAGCCACGCCATTTTGCTCAGGGGTGTATGGGGTGGTCAATTGCGGTTGTATCCCTTCATTCTCAAAATATTGCTTGAATTCTTTTGACTGGAATTCGCCACCACGATCTTACCTGAGAGCCTTCAGCCTAGCACCCGTTTGTGTTTCCGCCATTGCCTTTAACTTTTTGAATTGTCCAAAAGCTTCATGTTTGTAGTTGAGAAAATACACCCATGTCATTCTGCTGTAATCATCAATGAACAGCATGAAATACTTGCTTCCTCCCATTGACTCAACCTCCATTCGCCCGCATAAATCAGTGTGCACCAACTCAAGCACCTTTTTTTTCACGCATTGCCGGATCTTTAGGAAATGGCAGCTTGGATTGCTTACCATAAACACCACCCTCACATAACCCGATGTCATCTATGTCTGGTAAACCAATTACCATCTTCTTTTGATTAAGCAACTTCAATCCATTCACATTAAGGTGTCCATACCTTAAGTGCCATAACTCATTTGGACTGGCCTCCTCTACAGACTTTCCGTTTTGCTCGCTATTGTCCTGCTTTGTTTATTGATTTGAACCAGCAGTCTCGACTGGATTCGCCCTTTTCTTTTTATAGGTTCGTGTATCAATTCAATCGTTCCACTATAAGCATTAGTAACTTATTTTATATAGTTTATCAATTAAATATTTCCATATAGTGGAAAATCCCATATCCATATATATGTTCAACCAGCTCCAATATCAACATATCTATTCACTAAATAGACTACTACTAGATAGACTACTCAAAAGAGAGTTGCTGAAATGAGTGGAACTACTGCTATTTACTACTACAGCTAGCAATATTACTTTCGGTATGTCACTACACGAGGAAAATAAACTCGTTTATCCATTCGTAACATCAATTCACTACAAGAACAGTAAGCAAACCTCGCTATAAATGAAGGAAGACAATCACCCCCGTACTCCATGCCTTTTACCCGAAACACCACTTAGGGATAAAGGATAAAATGAGCACTCTTGTAGTAGCTTTTATCTTCCAAATGAATTGCCCTAATATAAGTAGGAATGCTTGGTAGAGTGGTGCCGGCAGGGTATGCTGATAAGGTTGTGAAGCATTTTGGATTGTTCCAGCGCCAAGCAATGGAGTCCAAACAATCAGCAAACGGTGGTGCCAGTTGTTGAATTTGAGAGAGACGGTTCCATTCATTTTCTGCCTGAAGAGAGATGTCTGTTGTCTCGGGGCTTGATGTCCGTCCCAGTAGCCGTTGTAGAACACTGAAGAGGAAGGCAGAAATTTATGCATTCAATGAGAAGGCGCGCAGCGGCTAGTTGTTTAGTTTGTAAAAAACTAGCTTTCCGTTTCACTTCACTATTTCAATTCTTTGACTTTCTATTACTCAACGTAACAGTTGCAAAGGCGACTCGGGTAAACTAAGAATTTACATGGCAAACCATCTTTACTGTCATGGTGCGTTACTGCCTTGAGGATCGAAGAGAGCGGGCGAGGGGAGGGGGTACGCTTTATCCTTTCATCCAGGCTCGCTTCAAAGCTTACGCAAAAAGTATACACATTTTGACATTCCAAATACTGCTGCTGTTACACGTGGATTTATTGAAAATCAATAAAGGAGTTTACTAGAAGATGGAAAAGATTAGCGTTTCTAGTTTTGCTAGCCAGTGCTGACGTTTCTGGTACTGCCCATCCTGATCAGTGTCACTGGACCTGCTCTCCTCCTTGGCTCAGTTTCGAACTAGAGGTTATCAGGAAACGAATGGTGGTGCCGGGGGGCAGCCCCTATTGAGGAAAGAGATCGATCAGGAGCTGACATATTTAGTAAATAACAGTGTGCTTTGGCCCTGCAAATTCCTGTGCCAGGAGCGAAGCATAGAATAAATACGAGTGGTGGCAATGATCCATAGAGTGGTATTTCTGGTTGCATAAAGATGAAGAAGATATTACCTAGGTAGGTCACGTATGAGGCTTTATTGATATCAAATGATTCTTTGACATTCGAAAGGAGGAGGTGAAGAAGCAATTCTATGCACCATTTCTCGGACAGCTAGGCTAATCCTTTTTTTTTTTTTACAGTTCTTAAGCAGCCAGCAGAAGGCACTTTTATAGCTTATGGAATTGGTGGGTCGGATGAGTGTTAATAGTAATAAGTAATACGGTAAGTTTAGGTTAATGATTATACATTGAAAGGTAATCCTAAAATGGTATAAAATAAGTAATATGGTGGGAACATCAAATGTTTTTTTATAGTGTCTCTGCTTTCTCTATTCCTCCATCCAATTCTGCTCGCCTCTTTACTTATACTCTTTTTATCTTTTTCCTGAGACTCCCACCCACCAATAATGCTAGTTCTTTGAGCTCATCAGATAGTAAGCCGATGGCCACTCCGGACTTGCCCCTTCAGTCTGAGGATTCTTCTTCACTCACAAGACCAGTCTACTGTACCATTACCCACTTCTCATCAATCCACTAGCGTGCGGACTCAATCTCACTACCTTCGTTACTCTCATTGCTACCTTGCTCTTGCCACCATAACTTAACCACAATCTTTTCGAGAGAAAAAGCCCTGAATGAAGCTCTTCATTTTCTTCCAAAATACCATACTTGGGACCTGGTTGATCTACCCTTGGGCAAACCGCTAGTAGGATGCTAGTGCATTAGGAATCGGGACGGACAAAACAAGAGACCCATTGCCTATATCAGCCAAGCTAACGGTCTAGGTCCTCAAAACCAAGGACTTGACACATACGAAAAAGAGCTCCCGGCATTGACGGTGAAGAAATGGCGCCACTACCTACATCTGCGGAGGTCACCATGCGCCGCCTTAAGCATCTGCTAGATAAAAAGTGTTCCCATTCCATGCAACACAAGAGCCTTTGCAAGCTTTTAGGTCTCAATTACACTGTGCAATGGGTGCGAAAACCGAGCCGCTGATGCATTATCACGAAGGGTAGAAAGGGAATAAGACCAGCTTCGCATTTGAGGTATCTGTAGGTGGAGGTACGGCTTTGAGTCTTGGCATGGCTTTCAGGAGACTGGTACCCCTCCCTATTACCGGTTCTTTTATAGACGAAGAGGTAGCTTCAGAAGTGGGAAGTGAGATAGCAGATGAGGAGATGTCTGATAGAGAGTATCCGGCTAGGTGGGTAGGTTATAAAGGAAAGAAAAGGTCTACTCGATCATAAACATCTCGACAAAGAAGCATTCTTCAAAAAGCGTGGGACTAGAGAAAGGCATTGAGAACGACTGAATGCAATCAAGATCTTATACTCAAATATGCATTGATCAATGATAAAATCTATTGACAGCAAAGTAGAGAGCTTCAAGCCTTGGGAATCGTACAGTCTTTGCCTCTAGGCATTCATTTAGATTAATTTGAGGTTTTTTTTTTCGTGTGTGTCAGGAAGGTGAAATCGCACAAGAGTTTCAAAAGTGTCAGACTTTTACTTCTTAGATTTTCATAATCTCTCCTTAGAGTCCCTTTGTTGTTCCTTAGTTCTTACTTTGAACATGGGTTTTTGGTCGAAAAGATAAAATAGACACGGCCAATTTCATAGGAATAGGGCAATGGATCCGCTTCCAACGAAGATGGCTTTCTGTTCAATACAAAGCAAGACAAAATCTTTGAATCGGTGAGCTGCCTACAGATTCGATTATTGCTTCGCTTTCCTTGGTTGCCGATGACTTTCTACTTGCTTCGGACAAGCACCGGACAAGCTCAATTTCGAAGTACTTTTCTTTTCTCGCATATGGCTTCATTACTTTCCCAGGAGTGAAATCTTATTTTCTTAATTCTTTGGCACTTATGTTCTTGCTGGACAAATCACACTACTTTTCAACTAGGAAAAAGCTTCAGAAACGTAATTGACTGATTTCTTTAATGAATTGAAATAAAAACCTTCCTTCATTGAAAGAACTTTCTGATACTTACATTCTAGGGATTTGCTCCCAGCGAGTAACGTATAACGTTACGAGCGAGAAAGCACTATCAACTACCAAAAGCGGATATTCACACCTTCTTTGAGAACAGGTATTTAGACTTCTGGGGTTAGGTGAGCAGTGGCCCCCTAGATGGTATTTCCAAGCAGCACTGTTTACACTTATGCTACTGAGCATTGCACAACTTATAAAGTCAATTAGAATTTATAGTTTAAACACAACCATATAAGATAATTCTGATCTGAGGTTTAATATAGAAGCAAGCAAAAGGATGAATGCAATTCGGGATGAAGAAGTTTGCAATAACTCCCTGAGAATAGTTCTGCTTTCTCGCGGGGCACAGAGCGAGGGGTAAGTTGGCTTGTTATATATAGTAAATTCCAGGCTAGGCTAATTGAAAGAGCAAAGCTTGGGCGCGAAGCCTCGCTTATTTCAAAGGGATGCTTAGTATAGTCCAGTAAGGCGTCTGCAAAAGAAGAGATTGAAGCCTTATAACAGAGAAAATTCTTCTCTTTGAACTCTTTTTTCATTACTTGTCAAAGTCCACTGTGCTTAGTCTACCTCAGAAAAATATTATATTATAAGATATAAGATAGATCAGGTCTTCTTCTCGCTTTGAAATAAATGGAATGGTAGATGAGGAGCAAGCTGGCTATAAATGGCAGATTAGGATCAGGCTGGCCTCATAGAGAGTAGAGCTAATAAAGAAAAGGAATGAGCTCTGACTTATTAGTTCAATCAATCCCAGGCTGAAGTTAGTTAGAAGAAAGGCCAAGTCATCCGTTGCTTATACCACTATGCCCAGTAGAAAAGTGAGGACTTATTGTCCGCTACCAAGAAATGAGATTAACACCTCCTGACTATTTATTTAGTAAAGAATAAAACCTCTAACCTATTAGAATGCTTGACTGGCTAGTGAGTTTTCATCCGCATATGCTTTAGAGTCAGGAGCTCGCTAATAAAGCTTTTGTTTGTTAACTAGTCTCAAGCGTTGCATTCTATGCTTTCTTTTGCTCGTAACGTTATACGTTACTCGCTGGGCGTAGCAAACGACGAAATGCTTCGGGGAGTTGCTTGCAAGCATAGATCCGGAGATTCCCAAATAGGTCAACCTAGATAGAAAAGAAGAGCTTCTGGTAAATAAATTAAGAGAAGTAAGTCAAATTGGTTTGATAGATTGGTTTTTTATGCCCGAGTAAGAAGAAATGAATGCTGACTTACTCTGCTTTTTAAATAGATATATTTTTCATACATAGCCTACCTAGGGGTCCCCCTCTGCCCCCAGCGAGCTTATTATTTCACTCTTTCGAAGCGCGCAGCCTTTGACTTATTTTACCGAAGAAGAGAAGTGCAAAATCGATGAAAAAAGAAAATCCACTTCTTTTTCTTATAATGCCAATGCCAATTCTAAAGCACCCATAAGCCCACGAGCTTACAACCCATAAGACAGTGCCCAAGCCTATAAGACAACTCATGGAGCGAAAAGCAGCTCGACCATGCAAGAAAACGGATGCGCGTGACTAACGAACAAGCAACTAGAAGGTTACTGGTCTCCGTCCGTTGCTTTTTTTTTTTTACGAACCCCCCAAAAAAGGCATGTTACGGTGTAGAACAATCGGGTTGTGAGGCAGTCGTTTACATAGCTAAAGTAAGAATGCAACCAGGCAAGTAGCCTTCGTATCAATAGTCTGAATCCCAGATAGAAGTTACAAGGGCATAAGTGCAGCTATCAGACTACAAGTTAGAAATCCGATTTGAAGTCGAGCTCTCGTATCAAGCAGTTCTCTTATCGATCGTTTAATAGCAGCCCTTTATTCTTGTTTTGGGGTTATCCTATCTCTAGCTTTAGGCTTGGCTCGCTCTATAGCAGTAACAGTAAGAGTGTAAGCCGATTATCAGATTTCAAACAACATATCTATCGAGCAGGTCGTTTCAACTTTATTAGCAAGTGCTGCTGCCGTATACAGAGTATTAAAAGGATTATTCGTTTCTAGTATTTGAGCAGGGAAGTCATAAGAATAAGAGTCTGCCTGCTGAAGCGTATGAGTTTCGATTGCGGGATAGGTAGGTGAACTGAATTTCATAAAACGCCTTTCGAAAGAAAGTAAGAGCCTTGGATGGTAGTGGTTTCTTGGAACCTATGTCTCTTTTTTATAGATCCCAGTCAATTTATGGGGCAACATTATTCCTCCCAGCAAGCGGATGTCCTTTTTCATATATGCGAGCAATTCAGCCTTCCTTTCAGCTAGATTATCCACTCCTACTGAAGTATGATCTACTTCCCCCTTTTTACCTAGCTCCGGGCATAGACTTTATGCTAAACCGCCGAGGGTCCCTGGAAGAAGCTTCAATGAATGGCGGAATACGAGTCTCTTCCCTTTGGAATAATAGACCACGTTCTCGTAAAGCTCTCCATTTCTCATCAATAGTTTCAGTTTCCAATCTGTTTTATTGCTAATCATATGTTTGATTAACAGAATTCCATAAAAGCGTGAGAAGTTATGGGGGTATAATTTCTTAGTCACTTGTTTACTTAAGTCAAGTCTACTAAACTGAATAACCATTTCCTTACGTTCTCCAATAAGAAATAAGACTTGGTGTTACAGTGCTCACAACAAGCGCTTTGACGTTTTTATTGAAGTGAAAAGTTTTCCGACTTCATCTAGACTGGTTCGGTGTCATATTTACCTTTGAATTGAGGAGTAGGCCTTAGAAAGGCATTATTCGAATAGAGACCTTCAAGCACTTACTTATACCAGCTTTCAGCGTATAAGAGATGAGATCCGGATAGCTTTAAAGAAGAAAGACGGGCAGCGGCCATTCGTCCTTGCTGAGACAGTAAAGTCTGCTGGCCGTGGTTAGTGGCTTGCCTACTCCGCATGCCGTGTGTAAAGTTCAATCCGTTTTTACCGGAACGAAGTGGTACCACATTGACTGTCTGTTTTTGCCTTAGCAATCTTACCCGTAGTACGCCATCCCACTCTTCCTTTCAACTTGGAATGAAAAAGAGAAATCCATCCCATCCGCTAAGGAAAACATATATCATAACTCCAAAATGGATCTCTATCTGGGGATCGGAAGTTAAAGAACAATGATACCGAAAGAAAAAATTCTCAAACTTTAGCACCCGACCCACACTTGCCACCTGGATGTGGAACTCTAACTACCACCGGAGAAAGCTCCTTCAGGAAAGAGTAAAACAACTAGATGTGATAAAGAAATCGACTTTCCAAAAGAGTTATCATAAAGAAAAACTAGGATGAAAGTACCAGAAAAAGGTCCAAATTCAGTCCCTTGCGAGAAATAAATCGACACTATTCGAAAGAAAGATGGATGCTTCATCCAATTCCATAAGCTCGTTTAACTTACGTTACACTCGCTGGCTTCGTGCTCCTATCCTTAACCCCTGTAGTTTATTCTCCTAAAGCACATAATCGTTCCCATAGCAGCCTATCTTCCTTCTTTCTCTGTCGTTAGTGTTGCCCACTTAGGTGGTGTTTTCTCCACCTCCTCTATAACAGGTTGGTCTCCAGGCAGGCTTTTCAGGTAAGTTGATGCCCAAATTAGTCCAGGTTTTGACCGAAATGAGCCCTCCTTGTCATCATGTACTCACGGTTTGCTAGGGCGCAGAGTTCATCTGGATCATAAGGAATACCAAAGCGAGCCAGGGGAGTAAATGGTCCTTTCATAAACCATGATACCCAGTTTAAGGAAAATGCTTGGCGGGGTATCCGCCGAACATGGCGAGGAATACTGAACACGGAATTCTTCCTGTCTAAGAAAAGAAGTATTGAATCGAGGAAACTACCGGAACCAATAGCTAGCTTAGGACTCTCATTCTTCTTTCTACTATATATGATATTTGTGGACGTGGATTTTGCACTAGAAGGAAGGGGACAAAGTGAAGTTAAGCAACTAGTACAGAAAGCGCGAGCATCCTCAGGCGTCACTCCTTTTTGTCAATCCACGAACACAATGAGTGAACGGAAGCAGGAACGACATGAAATGTTGTTCTTCGGACTTTTTTTTGAAGCTACAAATGCGCCGATTTTCTTAGGTAATGTGAAGCAGGGACTTCTAGATAACCAGAATACCTATAAGAGGGGGATAGGCCGTCATTCTTTGACTTCGAGACGGTTTTCTAGCCAAGGCGATTGGCGTATCGGAATCCAAGGAGAGTGAATTTCAATGCCACGACATAGTAGAAGGTTAAACATGGTTTATGATGGAAGACATGGAGTGAGATAGAAAGCCTTGAACAGCATTCCATTTAGTAACTAGGAACCAAGGATGGAAGCATTGACCTATTCATTAACAGGCGATCGATTATAAACTACACTGCTACTAAGGAGGCTGGTGCTACCGAACGAAGCGTGCACACCACCTTTATAGGCCACGCACAATTTTATAGGCAAAAAAGCTAGGACCCACGTCAAGGTTTTGTTTCGACTGCATCTAGATGAATGATTTCCAGAATTCGAATCGGAAGAGAGAGCTGGTCATTCTACTGCCACAAGGGATTTGACTGTTCCAGCCTTTGTTGCTTAGGACTCCACTTATACCGTATTCTCCCCTAACTCCAGTCATTCACCAATTCTTCGATATGAATTAAAAGGGATATAGAGAGACTGAGATATAGATAGGGAGACATATATATGGATAGATAGTGAGATAGAGAGATAGAGATCGATAGGTTGAAAGATAGATAGACTGGTACTCTTTAACCTTGATAGAGCTCGACACTTTACTATTCAAATTGGTTCTCGAGACTGGTAGTTAGATAGCAGAGATAGAGGGCGTATACTCTCATAAACCGCCACCCCGGTTATTATGGAAGTAGGGCACCTAATATATTACTACCACCTAATTCCGATTACCCCACCACCACTAATGTCATGATTTCGCTTACACATCGCTACAGATCTAAAAAGATTAACCTGACTTGCGGATGGTATCCTTTCTACTCACTAACGAGCTAGGGGAGCATAGTCCGAGAGGGTAGAGTTGAGTAGTAGTTACTCACTGGAAGAATTTCCATCGATCCGTCTGTCTTCACACCTATGAAATGAATCTTGCTAATGTTTTATATTACGATTTTCTTATTACTTTTATATAATAGCTTTCTTCCTTCGACCATACGGGAAATAGGTGGCCGGCGAAGAAAGTAGCAAAAGCCTAGGCATATTCCTATTTTCATACAAAAAACTCTCACCAAAATGTAGCTGATGTGAAAGCCCTATATACCCCCTGCTGCCTGGAATCCTAATAACACGGGTTCTCCGTTGAAATTGCCGTGAACTCCATCCTTCGTAGATGTAAGGGCACTTCTATGTGTAGTACGAAAGCCAGTCTTGCAATAACAGCAAGCATAGGTCATATTCCTACCAAAGGAAGGGAAATCCATATTATGGAACCTAAAGATATTCTGGTAATACGGGCCCTCATTCCGGCCTTACTTCATCAGTCTTATAGGCCCCTGTTCCAGCCGGAGTTAACTCTGTTAAGAAAAAGGTTACTTCCTTTTCCAGACTAGTATGAAGAGTGAGCTTACCTTATTCCTTAGGCTTAGGCTTAAGGGTACCTACATCGAGTGGCTTTAGTGCTGTTGCCAGGCCAATATTGAGTAAGGCCTAACTCGTGACCTAGACCTTGCTCTAGTTATATTAACCATAATTAGATTCTATATCCAGGTACAGAATATGATCAATTATAATTAGGCCGAGTCAAGAGAGTTATATGGATACCTACCTGCGAAGGAATTAGCTCTATCGTTGAATCGAAAATAAGATACTACCGAAGTCCCTCTATTTTATCTTAGCATGCTGACTTCAAAGAAGCTTCTTTCAAATACTAAATCAATGCGTAGACTATTCTACAGCGGGGTGGGTCCTTCTCATAAGCTTAAAATCTTAAGGGCTTTCTTTCTCGCAAGCTGACTCAACCCGGTACTAGTTGAATATATACCGGCTGTTCTGACTTTTTGTTTTCGGATCTTTTTGATTTCCAAGAAGCGCTGGATGCAAGGGCATGTAGTAGTACGCAAGAGAATATGGGGCTGCTTTCTATTGAGCATAGTCTCCATTTCGAGATGGTGAATCCGGCTAATAAGACTTGAGCTCTCTCGTCTGGAAGGGTCCTCAGTCAACGAAGCGGGTTATATTCAAATGCGATAATCATTTTTTTATGATCATATTTCAAGTAAAGTCACCAATAAGAAAGATTTCGAGTTCCAAACCAAAATCGATAAAATAAATACGACCATATCAACCGCCCCTGACTTTATTGCCTTTTTCCGGGGCCCATTCGATCGTATAAAATTCTCATTGCCGGGTGGGAAAGGAAGAAAGGAGGATTGGTTTACCAATCGGTGGTAAGCGGAGTTACACTATAGAGGTAGAAAGAAATACTAGTTGGTGCTTTCAACTTCGGGCATTTACTCGGATGTTGGAACAAGCTAAAAAAGAATCTGAGTTGCCGGAACAAAAAAGAGGCTATTGAGGCTGACGTAAATGCCGTAGAGAGAGGCATGATGCGCCATCCAATGGAAGAATCTGGGGCTTGACCCGAGTATGATTTGAACCCATTGGGGAAGAGATATAGATAATAGAACAAGCGCTTCCCAGGAGTAAGCATTCCCATATAATTCTTGGAATGGTATAAGTGACCGTCGGGTGCAACTACTCGAGATTCTCTATTTTTATACTTGAGAGCAATGCAATCATCTCTGAAGAGACACACCATTAATCTTACTATAAGGAATAGTTGGAAGCGAAGGAAAGCCTAATCTATCTCTTCTATCTCTATCTTCTTCAGAAGAGAGTCAAAAGCCGTTAAGGAAAGCTCCAGCCTCCGCTTCTAAGAAAAGCGGTTTGCCGAAGCATTCTCTTATAGTTGGGCAGGAATGGGATATCTACCTGAAAAGAGAGTTATCCACATCCGCTGCTTTTGCCCTTGACCAGGTTCCGCGCGCTTTTTTTCATTGTAATAATAATCTCCATCTTTTCAAATTCCTGATCTAGTTTCTGCAGGAATGAATAAAGACCGGAGAGACCGGGCTCTCTTGTGGGATCCCTCGCTCTGTACTCCTCGAGTAATCGGCGGTCCAATATAGGTTTCTTAAGGAAGGTACCACTGCGATCTCTGATTCAAGTAGTACTAGCGCGAAATCCGTTGCTGATTCTTTTTCTTAACTCATCTTCTCTTTTGAGAAATTTGACAGAGCTCCCGCCACCAATGAACATATTCTCTCTCCGGGATTGATTCGGAAGCGCGGTACCCCCACCCCATCCCGTAGTGATGATTCAGGAAGGCCTGTCGGTAGGATCGTTGAACGGCTAGAATAGGAAGTGAACCGTTCGTTGGTAGACTTTCAGTTTGGTATTTATGCCATGCGACGGAGCTATATATTTCACACAAGTCGATCAGAGTTTTCAATTGTGGCAGGTCGGTCGTTTTAGTAGCTTTCGATTTTTATTCTTCGTTATTAACCTTTGTTGGAATAGAAGTCCCTTTCCCCAATGCACAATTCCGTTTTTTCCTATATGCCAGCGGAGCATGGTTGAAGAAGCAGCGCGATGAATGTTTACGAAAAAGTAGTCATTCCAGTTCATCAAGTTTGGGAGTTCTTGGCCAGGTGTAGCAGGGGTAGATCCGGGCGAACGCCTTCATGCATATTGGTTTTTTGGAGTAGTTTTTGGATGTATTGAGTTTGGGAAAGAAAGAGACCATGAGGGGTTGTGGAGGCTTCTACTCCGGGGAAAGTAATTTTACACTAATAAATTCACCGACCGCATCTTTTGACTTAGAACATTCCGCTTTCAAGTTATAGAAAAGAGAAGTTATTAAGAGGAATTTAGCATCCTATTTGGAAATATATTTTATTTATATACCTGAAAAAAGCAAAGTCAATCAATTGGCAGTAAACCCAATAGCCTACCTAATACGAGCATACAGTAGTAAGCTGACTATTTTCAAATACTAGCTCGCGTCTGTCCTAAATATGAAAATGGAATATGCAGTTTTTTCTAGTGAAACCGACTCTCTAATTTAAGTACTCCCCGCCTTTCAAAGAATCCCTTTTATACCAGGTGTCAATTAAAGAAATGTTATGCTTCGTCTACTTTACAGGCTCGAGGTTATTTCACATATGTGGAAATCTTGCCTCATTTTACCTTTGTTTTTCAGCTTTGATAAATTCAATCAAGAACACCTACAAGTAAGCATTCGTAGGCAGAGCTTGTCTTTTATACGAAATAATTGGTTCACTAGTCCTCTTCCCTTACACTGCTACTCTGTACTAATCCGGCAGAACAACTACTTTTATCTTACCTGCTTCAGCAAGCCCGGAACAATGAAAAAAAAGTAAAGGGCCGTAACGCACGATCATGAAAAAGGGTTACTCACTAGCATGCGATACCCATCAATACGAGACGAGGGGCAAAAAAAGAAGCTCTGATGGAAGGAAGCAGTGGAAAGCAACAAGAAAGTCTCAGGTGGCTCAACGGGAGAAGTTCTTACCCTACTGTCTCAATTACCTTCTTAAGCTAGAGCAATTGTTCCCGAATCCGCTGCTAGAAGGGCTTCTTTCGGACATGAAACTCCCATTTCCCCTAGCTAGTCTAGAAACAGAAGAGTAAACAGAACTGGAATTTCTCAAGATTGAAAGGGGTAGCATTACGCAACGAAAGCCTTATTTGCAAGGAAATTTGCAAAAGTAGCAGTCTACGTACCAGTAGCAGAAAGCTTTCGATGTGAAGTTACACGAAGCAGGCCAGGCCTTAACTTAAGTATTTTTTTTCCAACGTCGTGTGTCACGAAAGAGTAGAGGGAATCGTTACGTTGTAAAGGTTTAGGGAATAGCTAAAGTCGTAGGTCAGTCGCAAGTAAAAGTACGGATATATGCTATATAGAGGCTAAAGCGAGAGTTTCGGTCAGGTTGAGAAGCAATCGTGGGGCACTCTCTCTAGGGCGGAATGCATTGAGTGAAAGGCATTGAACGAGCATGAACTCAGCGAACGAAAAAAGTAGTAGTCGGAAATGGATAAAGAAAAGAAAGAGGTCTGTAGCTCCACGTGCAGAAGAGGAGCTTTATTTCAATAGTAGCGCTCCCGAAGAGACTTTGCCCACCCCTTTCGGGAAGCTGTGGTTTTTAACCAGTAAAAAAGGATCCTTGACCTTGGAGCGCAAGCAAGATGGCAAACACATTACTCCAGAGGGTATAGCTCGATTAGGACATAGAAGAAAGGCGCGTTCCTTTGGTATTGAAGATCCGGCTACCCGACTGCACTGAAACCGAACTATTCTAGTTTGCCTTTATTTATAAAACAGAATAACGTAGGTAATTAATTTAACAACGGCTTACGTGATCATCTTCTCCAAGCAATTCAAGACGGCTTCATACTTGGTTTTTTGGCTTCCTCAAAACTTTTAAAAGAACCGGGCTAAATACAGTATAAACCTTAACTTAAATCCATGCGGGTGCCCTTTCGGCTGCTCCACGCCCTTCACATAACTTCCCCTGGCACGGAGGAAAATAATGAGTACCCGCTTTTTCTCTTGCCTTTGGGCGGAAGCAGACTCCCCGACCTCCATCTTTTAATAGGGAATAGTTTCAATCAAATCCTAAATCGCCTTGGTCAAAAAGAAAGACGAGGTATCTATCGCGATCTTCCCTTTCTTGGCTTTCATACCCCTGCCTGAAAAAGAAACTAGATCGCCCTAACTTTGCTTTTTATCTTAGCTCTTCCTGGTTTTAGTGGAACAGAATGTGGGGCCCACTACCTACATCAACGTTCTAGTTGGAACAGAAATCACTCTTTGCTCGCTCGCCCTAATAAAGTAAATTGCGCTCGCTTTTGCGTGCTATCAAACTCGTTACATTGCGTCTTGCTTTTAATACGAAAAATAATATTATCTAGTATCCTTCCGTCTCCAAAGATGGGTGGACGTTACCTATATGGTAATAGAAATGAATGATCTAGGATTGATTTCCTTTATTCTATTGTTGCTATTAGCCCATATATTGAAGTAAGGCTATACCGATAGGAGTTTCCTCCATCCTTTCTCTTGCTTTGATACGGAAACAATAAAGCCTTCCTGCTGACTCCCTATTTATACCAGGCCGCCTTCGCTTCTTTCGCTTGGAGCCAATCTCCCTTCCTTTTATAGCAGCCCCAGTGGTCCCATTCTCCCTTGTGCCAGCTTTAGCCTGGCGCTTGGTAGCAACAATTAGAGGCGCCAGACTAGAACGTTAGGAAGCCCTACCTAAAATGGGGTATTCCCCGTCTATCTCGGTGCCCCACACTAAAATATTTTTATCCCTTTAATATTAAGACACCTGATGGGTCGGCAAAGAAAGTGCCGCACGTGAGAGGGGCAAAATCAAATATTTTCAAAACAAGCCTGAATTCAAACAAAAAAAGCAAAAGCGAAGTAGTAAAAAACTTCCTTCTCTATGTTCTTCAGCTTTTATAGAAAGAGGCGAAAGTCCTTTTTACTTTCTTTTTTTATGTTTCTGTGTATTCGCATCTTTAAAATCGTGGAGATTGTATCCCAACCAATCGTTCGCTTTCAAGTTCCAAATTACCTCTAGTAACAGAATTGTGCTCTATCCAGAGTCTAAACAAATGATCATGTATCATGTTTTTCTTTCTTTAAACTATGGAATATGCAGGCACATATTCAAACCTTCGGTGGACGGCTTTGATAACCGCTTCTTTTTTTGAGGTTCTTCATCTTCCAATAGGGTTTGACAAATTGGAAGTGAGCAAATCTAGCACACCATTGGCGCTATGATATGAACCTAACTCACTGCTTCTTCCCATTTGAAATTCGTCAATTATAAGACGACAAACGATTTAAACTTTTTTTGAGTTGTTGCAAGTCCAAATCATTCCACATATCATAAAAACTCTTTCTAACATAAGGTTTGGCATACGTTGAGAGGACTCTGCAGGTATATGGATTTTCATGGGCTGTGCTAGCTGGGCTATTAGTAAATTTTTTGGTATGTTCTATGTTTATCCCAACTTTCTTTACTGCAACTGGAAGGGTGATTCTTTTTCTCATCTAGTCAGAATCAAACTAAAACTGGAATTGAGATTTTGTGCATCACACAACCGCAAAGGAGGATGGGGTGGAACGCCTTGGGGGACGATCCTGGCCGAGAATTATACGAACCTTCAACCACTCGACCTCCCATTTACTGATTACTGCTTACACTTTTTTAGACCGGCAGAAACTACACGTTCTTCTTCTTAACCCGGGCAAAAGCGGAAGCTCCTTTTTCTGTCCGACTTGTACCTGGGCACACACTGATCTCTTTTACGCTGAAGATTACTGATCCACTCTTTGGTAATTTACTGAAACCCGTGATTTCTACGATTTATATATTGAACGCTCTCTCTTTTATTTATTGTTAGGGGGTTTGGACTGAGGTAAATTCGATTTACTCTCCACAAACAAAGGAAGGCATATTCTTCTTATTTTGGTTCTTGGAAAGGATATCTTCAACGAATGGAAACCGATGTAGCAATAAGCTATAACCCTGTTGGCTGAACGTTTTCTTCATTTTGCAAAATTGGGTAGTTATTTTTTATTTTTCTTTTTACCAACTTATTGTCCTAGAGCACGAAGTTAGCAGGCCCTTCTGACCTAGAGATCCGCCTATCTCCCTATTAGATAGAACTCATTTACTTTCTGTACCTTGGGTTAAGAGTCTACTAAATGCCAAGTATAGAAAGAGTAGGCGCGTAGCGGTGAAGCAATTCCTTTTCTTGTGAGTTCACCTTTTCCAACAGAGTTTATTGAGAAGCTCAAGCTTCTTTTCTCACCAGTCAATCCTTTCCAGGGATGCTCTCATTGATGGAAGTATCTTCTCCTTGAACTTCGAAACGCGCCCCCCACTCTTTTAACAGGTGCCGTAGCGATGGAAAATATTCTTGACTTCTCTGGTGGCCAACCAAAGAAGAAGAACACGCTCCACACTACTTAAGATCAGCATACACACCCTGTGGCTAAGAGGTCATGGTCTGATCCCGCACTCTCGCAAAAGAATAGGGGTAACTTCACAAGAATAACCAGCAGATACAACAAAGATCTCTATCCGACTGCGAACGAAGAAAGCTAGTGCTCCTCCCGAAGAAGTACTCTAATCCACATAGAGTTCTCGGGGAGTCCTTACACGCGATGACTCCAATTGAATGGAGCACAGAACGCAACTCGATTTGGCATACATACTCGATTTTCCTTCACTGAAAGATACGAGTTACGCAAGAAGGTCAAACCCGCATTAGTTCTTGGCACGCCTGCCTATCTATTTTCATAAACTCATAGATAGTTTAGTTTGATTTCATTGAGATATTGTTTTTGGTTTATTTATATTCGTTTATGGTGTTTGAAAATAAAGAAAAAAGAATGAAATCAGAGAGTGGCGCATACATAGAAGAAATCCGATCTTTCAGTTCCGATCACATCTGATCAGCTAATTGTAAAAAAAACAAGAAGCGCCAGGAACTTCAACATGTTTTCCAAATATCTAGTGGAAATGCTGCTGATGAAGAGATATGCTATAAAAAGGGAATGTTGCATATATAGAGAGGCACTTGAATGGAACTAACCCATTCATTAGTGGCAAAGTTGAATGCTTGTGTGGTTCTGATGACCATCATACTTTTGAAGCTCTTGATAATTAACTTGCGACTACCTACATTATTTTTAAAATATACACAACCATATATGATGCTTGCTTTCTTGCATGTGCAACAGTCTTCTAAGCATTTTTCCTAACACTAAAAATAGGAAAGTGCGATGTACCGTGTATATTGAGGAATGCTGTGAACGGGCATGCTCTATAATGAATGAGGCCTGCTATGGCTGCGTCCTGGCAGATGGATGAAAGACGCGAACGAAGCCCTTTTCGTTTTCATAGTATCTCGGGTGGAAATAGGTACCGTTAGGGACTCCGCTTTCTTCGTTTTCTCTCATAAACCCAGACATGAACTGATTCCTTTTTCATGTAGTCCTGGATAGTATTGAAGAGCACTGTCTTAGCCGGGCATTTGAACTTAAGGAAAACAAAAGAAAGGGAATCAGAGAGAGAGGGAGAGTAAATTCAATTTGATAGGTTCGTTCAAGTGCGCCTGACTTCTTGCCCATAGTGAACTTCAGTTGACCCTGGCTGTAGAGTTCTAATCGCAATGGATTTATGTTTCACATTTCCTCATATATAGTGTGTGTTGAAGTTGAGAATGAAGTTTTATGCAAAAAAGACGCTGTAGAATACAGACTTTTTTCAATTTGCTTTTGCTTGCTTGTTGACAGCTCATTCCCTTTGTTATTACCAGCCCCTTCTTTACGTAGGTTATTCACTGGGTCTTATCTTTTTCCTAGCCGCCTTTCCATCTAAGTGCTTCTCCTTTCTATGTTGATCCATTGGCACTTCCCCAGCAACTCCATTTCTGCCCTTTACTAGTGCCACACCTGCCAGATCTCCCTAGTAAGCAGATGCAGAGTGCTAGTCAGTCTAGTTCCGGTTCTAGTAGAAGTCCCAAAGCGAGCCCCAAGACCAATCCTTTCAGTACTCCTAAAGACCACTCCCAAAAGCTTGCAACAATACTACTTCTCCTTTACTGGACTTCACTTAGGTACTCAAAGTGCTTGTTTATCTGCTTGTAGTACAGGTCCAAAAATAAGATGATTGTTGCACTCTTGGTGTTGAGAGAATGAAATTGAAACGCTTTGCCAAGTATCAGTAGAAATAAAACTACAGTCTGACCCAGGGAGTACAGAGCTCAGTAGTCGTCCACTCTTTGACAAGACTCCACCTGCATCATAAAATGAGCTGATAGATGAGATTTTTCATCCATCTTTGGCTACCTACTTTCTCTAATTCTTATTGATAAAGCCCTGAGCCTTATTACCCAGCTTTAATTGGAAGTTCACCAGATCAGGTGCTGGATTACTTCGATGATCTGACTTTTCCATTTGACACTTTTTTCATAAAATCGTATGTAGTAGAGTTCTTTTTTTTTCTTTGTTATAAATTCCTTGACATACATCTTCGCTACGCGCCTCACTCAAGTAGACGAGAAATAAAAGAAGAAGAAAGGGTAGTTGATGTGACTTGGCTATACAACAGTCTGAGCACAAAGAGAGTTTGGAGGAAGTGGTCGGCAATTGTCCAGTAGAGATAACATGCCGAACCGGGGCAGGATGACCCAAACATTGATAGATTTGCATCTCATAACTTCACCGCTCTTGTCTTCTTTAGGGAGTAGGGATTTGAATTCAGATGAATAGGAATCCGTATGTTCTTTTGGAATCAAGTCGGGAGAAAGCAGAGGAAACTATGGGTTTGTACAAATGCCAGGAAGAAAGATATGAATAGGAATCCTCATACCAAAAGCCCAGCTCCTAAGGAAGCAGATTAGGGAATTAGGCCTAGGAAATAGGAGGATTATGAAAAGGAAGTAGTTGGATTGAAAAGATATGCCTCATTTGAGTCGACAGCACTTCCTCGCCTCAATCTTCTTCTTAAACGAATTAGAATTCTAGGGAACAACTCAACTCACTATATATAAAGGATATACCCTGAACCGTATTGGATCCGTATCTGCCCGGCCCTCTTATAGACCTAGCCTAGGAACCACTCTATACCATTCGGGCAGTGATACCCATTTACCAGCCTGACCCTAAAGCAGAAAGCAATGTCTCTTAAGTTGATACTCTGATTGAAAAATCCATCACCGGATTCATATATTTAATACAAACTAAAAACATGATGACCTTGCCTTAAAGGTTGATCCTTTACTCTATTCTTCCTTGCTGAGGGTTTGCTTTCCTTGCTTTACATATTCCAGTTTCATAGCTTGTGGGTTGTTAGCTTAAAGGCTGGTTAGTCTAATTGGTATAAGCATTCCACTTTCATACTTTTGATTGTGAAGGGAGGATAGCGGTTGCAGATCAGAGTAGGGTAGGAAACAGCGTGTTTTTGCCCTACTCATGGATTTCCCTCGTACGTCAAAACCTCACGTTGCATTACCAAGTCCAGCTGACATACATAATTGGCCGTGAATGAAAGCAAGCGTGAGGCCTGGTTTAACCTTCCCTCGAATTGGATGGACTGCCTGGTCTCGGAACGAACTCATTGCTTGCTCGAGACTCCGGATTTGATACATAAAAAAGAATAAGAATAGAATATGAAATCATTAGATCATTAGTCACCAACGTTCCTGAAGGAGAAAAAGCAGAGGTGGTGAGAAAGGTATGTTACTGTAACGCACCAACTAGACTCCGGTATAGGTGAGGCGCGCAGCGACGGAACGAAGGGCTTGTTTTTCCCACGAGGGCATTCACCAGACGAGCTTGTGTTAAGCATATAGATAGCGCATTTCCAAACCATGACGAGAATTTTCGTAAACCTCTGACACTCTATTTCACCATTTTGAATTATACCTGATCTATTAGATAAGGTGATTCATTACTTTTCAGTAATAACCAAGTGACATAACTGTTTGAGCTATTAGCCAGAAGGACTTTCCTTAATACAATAAATTTTACTTACCCACAGGTAGGGTCATAAAGAGAAAGAAACAACTGCTCAAAGAAAGAATCGCCACTTCACCGAATGGAATGGAACATTGAGTATGGGTCGTGTTAAGCACATGATTGGTTCACTCCTCATTCAATTGACTATTATTGTATCGGACCGAGCTTGGAAAGAAAGAGCGGGCATCCTGCTTTGCCGTAAGAACACTGACTTCGAAGAAAGAAAGACCGGGTGGTCTGGCTCCTGGTGTGCCCCTGAGAGGGTATCCCCTTTTCAGGGCTTACACATATAGGTGATAGCTGCTTCTTGCTATCTACTCTACCCTAGTCATTAAAGGTTGTAGGCGCGGAGCGGTATTCGGAAAGATCTTGAAACATCAGAATAGGCCTCCTTTGTTCGAGTTGAAAAGCACCTGGATAAAAGGCATAGGCCTACTATAAATAGGGGCAAGGTCTTTTTTTTCGTAACGTTCTTTTGGGTTCGCTCTTTTGGTTCGTAACAAACAAGCAACTTCTTTCACGCACTAGGCGCGAAGCGTCGTTTTAGTTAGCACTTAATACGTTTTCTTGCTCGGATTGAGCGCACTAGCGCTCTCGCCTAAGCGCGTTAGCACGCGCATACGTTTTCTTGCTTACTCACTTGGTAGAAACTCTCTAAATAGAGCAGGTATGCATGAAGAGTAGAATATTTTGACATAGGTAAAGACCAGAGGTTCAGTAACATATGAGAAGTGGTTTCCATCACTAATTGTTTTCTTCTCGGCTGGAATCTACCATGAATGTATTCAAAGGCGAAGGAGTAAAATAAAGAAAATATATATATATATACTCGTTTAACGCTTCTTTTCCTCCAAAATCCAATATCGAACTTGGTAGACCCAGTCTGGTTGAGATGAGCGCCCGGACTATACTTCTTTATGGTAAAAAATCTCTTGGCTAAGGCTTTTATTTCAGGACCATTTTATATGTTGCTGCTTCAAAGTGAACTATCTCTCCTTTTCATCAGCTGATATTAAATAAAAAAACTCCATTTCCTCTTGTGCCAGATGCCAGTAATGTGGGACCCCATTCTCTAGTTTTCCGGGCGGTAGGTGTGACCTAGTTTAGTTTGTTCTTGAACTTGTAGTTTACGTTTGAGCATTGACTAAAGATAAGAAATTACTCTGTAGCAGCTTTTCAGTCCTCAGTGGTTTTGGATAGATGGGTTTCTGGGAAGAGAGTGATAGAGGCCACTAAGGCGCGTTAGCGACGCCCTTTATCTTTGAACTTGAAGCAAAGGCGCGGAGCGTTGAATGCGGTAATGCTTTGCTGCGCCCTTAGCTCATGCTTTTAGCAGTGGTAGCTCTTAAACCCCTTCGTAGGGAATGGAGTCAGTGGTGCCCTTTCCAGACTATCTAGCACTATCTGTAGTAGCGGTTATGACTAGTAAGTATTAGGAGGGAAGAGTACGTAGAACTAGCAAGTAGAGTAGATAAAGTCTCGTCAGATGACGATCCATTCTATGCGCATTTTTCTTTCTACAGAATGCCTCTTTAAAAGCTCCGATATTCGACGCTAATCCCTACCTAAACCCTCGGGCTTTCTATCCCCCCTTCTCTCGCATTTCTGAAGCTCCGCGCGCGTTGTAAGCTTTCCAAAGTGATCCTCTACATAGTTTTGAATTAAGGCCCTCTCGTGTTAAAGTCTTTCTTTTTTTATTGAATATGGGGCCTCCCCTTGTCCCTTTCTTTCATGGAAGAGTGCCTTTCTTTCTCGGTCAAATGACTTGCCATAGTCTAGCTAGCGAAGTAGTAGGGGGTAGAATAGAAAGCGAAGCGATAAGGAATGCAGTCTGTAGCTGCCCTGATTCAATAACTAGGCAACTTACTTCTAGGCCCAAACTCTAGGGAGAGAGCTAGCCCATAGAGTCCCTTCGAGCCTGATAGCTTTTCTTCTTTGCTTTTATAACTGACATCGTAAATGAGGCAGGGCAAAGACGAGTAGGGGCGGATGAAGATAAAGAGACTCCTATACATTGTTGAATGAAGACCGATCCTGTCTCTCTTCGCTTCGCTAGTTCCATCCAAAGCAAGAAATCTTATCTGAAGTGCGTGCTCATTCGTTGTCGTCTTCGTCTCGCTAGACGTCGATTCAAGTCCTTCTTTTAGCCGGAACATTCCCAGTCAAAGGTATTGGCTATTTCAAAGAGTTGAGTACCGGAATCGTGAACTAAAAGCTCCCAAGGGATGAACTAAGAAAAAGTGCAACTATGAAGACAGACGTTGAGGGATACTTCTTCAGATTTCATGTGTTAAAAGCGCCGCATTGTGAGATAATAAATATGGACTGTATTAGCAGCGCTTCAGTAGGGAATACCGGCCTCAGTCAATTCTGTAGTAACCGTCCTTGAATCTCTTGAGAGGAATATCCGTAGGCGAGGAGTGATGCACATAAAAAGAGTAGCAAGTGCGTCAGAGTAACCAATCCAAGTCGCTAGTTGTATTCTCCTGTAGTCCAGCAAGGAGAAAAGAAGAAGAAAAGAGAAGGAAATGACGTTAACGAGAATACTTACTTCTTTTGTATTTAAACTTAATGCATTATGGTAGGTAAGGATGAAACATGATTTTCAGCGTTTGCTTTCTTTGTGGTGTAATTTGCTTGCTCTAAATAGAAGGGCTCACTACGGATGGCAGCAATACAAACGCACCGAGTACCAAAGTGCTGTGGATGAACTTCACTTGCGGATATGTCTAATTTACCAGTAGCCGAATGAAGAATATTGTCTATCTGGCCTACTGATGAGAGGGGCAACTAAAAACGGATCCAAGATGAAGGGACACAACGTTTTCAATTTGAAAAACGTTAGTTCACGGCTGGCTAATATTGTAGACCATGATCGAGACCCTTTCCTCAAATGCCAGTGGATACTCGAACCACAGATCTATACGCCAGATATTCAATAAAGCGAATGCAAAAAAACGACATGATAAGCGGGCATGATTGGGTTGCAGGTTTTTTCAATTTTAGTGCTCCTTTCCTAACTTCAAAAAAGAAGGCTTTGACTAAGTCTGTAAACTAAACTCTTTTCTTTCTGTTATCTAATTGGAGAAATGGTAGCCACTAAGAAACTTACTTTTCTCTATCTAAGCGCCAAGGGTCTGGTCTAGTCTTCCATCCAATCCAGTAGTAATTTAGCTTGCATGTCATTTAAGGCCCGGTTCACTGGTACAAAGGAGAGTTACTAGTAGGGCTTTGGTGAAAAGCAAGGAAGTGAGTGAAAGGCTACGGGGCTAAACGATCTCCAATGGTCTGGTGAGGAATAGAAAGAAAAAGCCTAACTGGGGCGGTCCAGTGCTGAAATAATGGAGGAAGAAGTTCCCAGTAGCCTTAGGGCTTTCTTTGGAGATACACGTTAGTAGTGTATCTCTCCAAAAGGTAAGATTTTCTACAAAAAAAGGAGTTTAATTCAAATAAATCAAGGTATGTATGAGAAAAATATTGATACTCTATTCGGGAAGCCCGCCCTGGTAATTCTAGATATTCTATGCCTGCCCGCGCCTCGGAGGAAATCCATATGTTCTAGTCTATGGGAAATCCGAGCAAGGGAAAAAGAAAGACAAATGAGAGTTCAATGTTAAATCAATCTATTTCGCACAAATAAACTCACTATACTACAGAGGAAATTAACTACTTACTATATCTAGGTAGTCAAAGAAAGGCAGGTGGTAATTCTTTCCACTTCATAAACAATGTCCCTTTCAATGAACTCACTCCCGGCATTATATAGATGAAATTCCCCCGAGGTAATTCTAGACTATGAAGAAAGAGATTGAGCCCCAGCGATACACTACTAATGTTGCGAGCGAAAAGAGCACGAGATTTTTGGAACCATAGCATCTGTTCTTGATCTAAAATTGCTTACAGGAGAACTACAGCTTTTTAGTTTTTAAACGATTCTATTTTGATTTTAAAGAATGAAGTGAATCGGGAAGCCCACCTCGAGAAACAGGGATGAGGCCTGCTCCGTACTAGATCGTATCTTTATCCTCTTTCCCGTCCACGCAATTGGTCTTGAGCAATGTAGAGCAAGAGATGGAGGAATTGAACTACAAACAGAATTTCTCATATATGGCTGGTGGGCAAGCATATTCGTCGTCCCTAAATCTTTCCCAAGCCTCACTAAGAGACTCGTCCGGACCAAAGCAAGGTCGAGGAGTTGCTTGAGAAAGCATTAAACTCTCAATTTCTAAGATATTTTGTTTCGCCCTGTTTAGTAAAGTCGTAAAGGAAAGTCAGCAAGGATCTTTCTTCGTTAAGTTACTTTCACGATGTCAAACCACCGTCCAGTAGACCGAAAAGGCAAGGGCTGGGATTGGTATTCGTGCTAGTTGCCGCTACGAAGCGCACCAGGGTCAAATAATCCACATTTCGAAAGTGTCCCGTCTACCTCCAGTACTTCATCCAAAAGCTAAGCAAGTAGACCAACCTCCACCGTTCTAAGCCACATGTGCTACCTATTCGTAAAGATGTCATATCACATTCTTTCTTTTCAAGCTTGAGGAACAAAACCGATTGACAAAATATTGCCAAGCCAACCTGCGTATCTGTCCTTTGGAGCATTAAAAAGTAATCCAACCTAGCAGATAGAGCCTCCGTACCGATCATCCCTCTTTTCAATCCTCGACGTTCAGGTTCAAAAGGAAAGGACTAAGGCCACTCCAGAGTAACCTACGTCGGAACTTAACTCGACTTAAAGAATCTCAAGATTTAGCCCTTACCTTAGTACAGCGAAGAGCTCAGCCTGACGCGCGTGCCAAGCCCTAGCAACAAATATCCATCCCTGCTCTCAGTCAGTCCGTAATGCCGTCTTTTTATGGACAGTAGCTCTTTCTTTACTTTAATAGTACTAGGGGGTTGCTATACCAGTAGGAATATCTTTAGATAAAGATCTAGCTACATCAGTAGCTGGACTCGCTCTAAGAGGTATAGCTCGCCGTAGTCAGCCCGGTATCTGTATTATCAGTAGTATCAGTCCTAGTTGTAGCGGTAACCACGGTCTAAGTCAAAGTAGTATTAGTCCGAGTCGTAGCTTTACTAGCAGTAGGAGTAGTATAAGTTTCCTTAAAAACATTAGTAGTAGTTACGAGGGCTAGGATCAAGGGGTGAGACTTTCCTTTAATAGTGAGCCACTGGAAGACCGGGGGAGGTTAAGCCACTCGACAATAGGAGAGGGAAATGGAAAAGGCGGATATTTGAGTCTTTCTTTTCCCTGAAGATCGGGATCATAGGTTGAGAGTTCAGGGAATTCGATTCAATCTCCGCATCTTGACTGCCAAAAGAGAATGAGATTTCTCTTTACCGGGTTGGTACTCCACTTCTTCTATAGAAGATATCTGCCGAGAGGTAGATCACTTCACCATTCGGCCCATCACATCAATCAATCAAGTCTTTGAGGTGGACAAGCCGCCGCCTTGAGCTTACTTAAGAGTCATATCCTGCCCCCATATCTCTGTACTTACGGATGACGCAGGCCTCTCTCGCTTTGAATTTCTTCCCATTGTTCAGGCTTACATACCATAGGAAGATTAAGGTGCATTGGAAGTAATGCAAGATCAAAGGTGCAAACAGCGTAAAGACACCTTTCTCTATAAAACTTACCTCTCGAATTGATCACTTTATATATTTGAGTCTTCGTGTCGTTTTTTGTCACTTTAGTAAGAGGAGGGTATTCTATAATTTCACACCAGCCATCAGAAATGGAATCCTACTTTCCACTCCCGATTCTTTGTCTCCTAACCAAGTACGAATGCTTTCAGTAGTTATCCTCGGGGGAGGTGGGGGTGATTTTCGGACAGGTGAGCAGGGGACCTTATTTTACAGTGATTGAGTCTTGTACCGGATGTATGGGGAGTCAATAGGGCTTCTATTTTGGGTTTAGGCACATGGACCGGGCTACGCGATTCATTCTGAAGGAGTCAGGACATATTCTAACTTTCTTTTACTGTTTTGGTGGCCGTGTATGAGGAGGGAAGAACGTTTCCTCAATGGCGCCATGCTATGGCCACAGAACTCTGAAAATTTGGGCTGATGCTCCCACCCGAATAGCCTTCGGAAGGTTGGGTTCTCTTTCATAGGCTATGGGATTTATTCTATAGTAGAAGAGGAAGGGATACACAGACGTAGGCAAAGGTGTCAACATGAGAAAGCTCGATGAATCGCTTTCCTTCCAAAAATAAGAATCTGGAGAGAAGATGCTTCAGCATCGGAAGACGATGGAAATGCTGCTGGCAAATACCCTTTTTATGAAAGACACCTTTTGAAATGATATACACGCTGCATTGTTTGTGAATTCATAGACTTTTTTGAGATATCCTACACCGAAGGTTCTGGAAGCCTCACTCGTAGATGATTCAATATGCTTGGTTCATGAACATCTAGACACCTAGCAAAGCCCATTTGCATGAGCTCGACATTGAGAACTTAATTATTTCACATACCCACCTCTACTGTCCATCCGTATCACTAACCTCAAAATCCACGTTGACGCAATCTCTCCACTTTGTGACCAGCAGAGGAAAGGCACACAGAGGGTGCAATTACATCAAGAACGAGGTGGAAGGAGCACGTATTTGCATAAGCTCTTGTAAGAAGTCCGGTTTTTTGGCATCATCTATGGGGCCGTACACGTTAGATAGCAGGAAGGTATAACATCTGCCGGTAGGAAGCCCATCTGGAGCGGTTTGGTTTGGTTTACGAGCATTTACGGCAGTATTGAATATAGTGGAATGTTTTGTTTGGCTGTAGGCAGAAGTCTTTGGTTCCGCTTTGTTAACAAACGTGCCTCTCTTTGCTTTATCACTTTCCCAGAACTGCTACTTTCCTGCCCTTGGGAGCACATCCTTAACGAAACTCCTTTCCAGCAGCTGCAGCAGAAGAAGAGGAGTTCCTTGTCTCAGTCTTGGTCTAGCGGATTAGTACCATAGGGCAAGCGTATTCCTAACCTCTTGGGTGGTTGCCCAGAGCTCTTTTCACCCCTTTCCTTCGAAGCGAGGTAAAGCCTCCGGATTTAGTACCTAATATATTTTATTAGATCATAGTCTACTAATTAATGCTTTATCTTCGCCAGTAAAGAAACGCTCTGAACTGGATTAGAAAATAGGGAAGGAGAATGCACCTAATAAAGCAAGGGGCTTTTTGCTTATTGGGCAGGTCGGATTGTCCGCTATCGATTGGATGAAAAGTCCTAGAGTCTAATGAAGGCTTGCTTGCCCTATAGTTGAAGAGGAGTGGGTCTGCAGAGTAGGTAAGCAAATCCTTCTCTTAGAATTGAAAGAAACCCACCTTTCCTAATAGAGTAGATTTCACAGCAAAGTACGGTATCTCACCAGCATTCTATCCTTTCAATGGACGCTTACACGCCTATCCAAGCAAACTGCAAATTACTCTCGTAAAGATTGAAAGAACAAATTAGACCTTTTTGTCCCCTCATGAAACGCGCGTATCATTCTTCTTCTTACTAATAATAACTTGACTATGACTCACTCAGTCCATTCTCTTTCTTTTTAGTTTAGGACCACTAAACAACCTATTTCACCGGCTTGCTTCATCAGAGCGCGAAACTTATTATTAATATTTCCATATTTCTTTATTTTTATCTTTTCTTCTTCATTAAACTCTACAATAGTGTCTTGATTAAACAGTGGAATCCACGCCAAATAAAAAGCTAAATTGATTGAACTTGAATTATGTTTTGTATGGCCTTCTTTTTTGTAAGGATTGAGGAAAGAAGTGTATGAATTGAAGAAATGAATTCCTTTCCAACGTCTTCGTTTCCTTATTAGAAAAAGAAATTTAATAATACTAGAATCAGTTACTTCTAGTGCTTCTGGAACAAAGATTTACGGCTGAGTAAATCTTTGTTGGTAAACTCTACTTTTGTAACCAAGCCTTGTGACTTACTAATCCACTAGAGATACACCTAAAAAAAAAACTTATTATGGTATTCCTATAGTTTATTATACTATTCGGTATTTGCTTGACGTGACTTACTTGTTCATGCTTACTAATTTTTACTTTCTTATACGCTAGAGAGGTAATTTGCCTGTAAGTCACTCTTCTTAAATATCCTATTTTTCCTGAGCTGTTCCTGCATCTCTTGCCTATTTTTCGTATTAATCACGAGCCTGCCCAACAACTAATTGTGGCTAAAAAACCAGTGCTTACCCAATACAAGAAGAAGTTTGATCTGCGTAGGTTAGTTAACTAATATAATTTTATACTAAACCAGGTTCAATAGACAATTTAGAAATCTGTGTTATGAGCATAGGTTACTTTATTAGGCACTTTTTGCAACGGTTTTCACTAGGAAAGTGTACGAAACCATTTCTTTTCCTTGCAATCTGCTTGGAAGTGAGAATCTTTTTGATCTGGTTAGGAGTTTAGTAACTTCAAAATCCTGTCTAGCGCTTACCATTGATTCTTTTACATACGGATCCCTGTGCGTGCCTAGTCCAAGCTACCTAAAAACCTACTCATCATTTGTCAATCGAATTGACTTCCCCTGTGTAATAGGAGCATTGTATTTGGAACTCTCCATTTTACTATCATACGTAACTTTGAACTTTTATAATGAAGCTATTTTTCACATAGCTATAGAAACTCGAACTGGAGCAATCCTCTTATATAATATATTAATATCGCCCCCATTCACGGGGGTCTTGAAAGATAATTTCTAATCAATGCGCCCGGATGTCTGACATGAAGTTGATATATTTTTATAGATATAGAATCTATTTCTCTCCACCCGGAAGAAATTTGTCTGATAGAATGAAAGGAGATAATAAAAGAATTCATTTCTCTATTTTTTCAGTAAAAATTCAGACTCCTAAATCGACTAATAATCATGATAATGCGTTAATAAATAATCCGGTTGCGCCTTAGTTAATCATGGATGGAATGGTAAGTAGTCTACCCCCTATTCCGAAGTCAGTATATTCATCTATCTAGTAGTAAAGTACTAGTATGTGTGTTTGTTTGTGAAGACTCGGTTCTTGTGAAAGTGAAAGCCGGTTCTTGGGAAAGCTGAAGCAATCAATATCCCAAGGTATCTGTACTGTATTGTATGTGGTTTTGGGGAAAGTCGAAAATATAGGATGGTTGGTTCTTGCCTTCTGACTTTCTCTAAGGCAAGAGAACCTTGATCCTTGGTTCGCCATTAGAGCGAATTGTTAAAACACAACAAGTGGGTGAGTCTGATCCGTGGCGTGGGTCCATGAAGACAGAGAGAGAAAGAGATCGCGCGTGAAGAGTATGTTAACACGACGCTTCGAGATTGGTGGTGTAATACGATAGAGATGAACGGCATGGATAGAACTAACGTACAGATTAACTGGAGAATAAACCAAAAAACCATTCCCTTTTGCTACCACCCACCTACGAAATGTGGAGATTATAAGATATCAGCACGTCTGGTAGTAGTAAGATCCCTTATCCTTTTGGCATTGGGCAAGAAAGAAGTGTTGACATGATATGTAACGTACAAAGCAAATATGGGAAGAATTTGCCTACTAAAGAAATTCAATTATATTGGAATTTGGCCTAAATTTTTAGTGTTTTTTAAGCACATGTTTCACTCTGAAGGTGTGCTTGAGTAAGCCCTGACCCCCCATTATGATGCCAGAAGAGTGTGCTTAGGCCATTACCGGGTTTAATTTGTAATGTTGCGGCAAGGCCAAAATTCACCAAGACAAGTCTGCCAGCTATGGACAAGAGGGAAGCGACCTTGTAGCCTGGAATCAAATTTACAGAGAAGTGAGCCGTAGTCACACTTCTGGAGCTTTTTTTCATTTAGTGGGAGGCCCAAGTGCGGTGGAAAGAACTAGGTCTGCAGTCCAATATTTCAGCCAATTCGGCAATCATTTGTTCTGAGGCTGAAGTGATCAACATGTCTGATTTCCTGTGGTTGAGGGCTAGACCAGAAAAGGATTGGAAGGTATTTAGGATTAGTTTGAGAAGAGTCAACCGTTGTAGTGGGTTTGGAAAAAAAGATAGAATCGTCCGCGTAGAAAAGGCATGGAAGAATACCATCAAAAGGCATACTGAGGGCTCCAATGTGTACCAGTTTTAACAGCCATCTCGCTAAGAAGTCGAAAGCGAGAATAAAGAGGAAGGGGGAAAGTGGCTCTCTCTGTCTAACTCCTCTTCGCAGCTTGATTTCTTTACCCGCCAGGCCGTTAACTATTATCCTCGAGGATCCATTAAGGATGCAGCAAGATATCCAATTGATCCAAGTTTCGGGGAACCCAAGAGATGTAAGGACATTAAGTAGAAAAGACCAACCAACCGTGTCGAAGGCTTTGTGAATGTCGACTTTGAAGTTGCAAATTTGAATTTTTTGTGAAGCGTGGTTGATGAGCTGCTGAGCATATAATAAATTCTCTTTGATGTTTCTCCCCGGGATGAACCCCTATTTAGAATGATGCACGAGTTTAAATAAGTGTGGGATCAGTCTGTTATAAAGAATTTAGGATATAATTCTTTGAAGCGAATGGACTATACTGATGGGCCTATAGTCCGCTGGGCTGATGGCATTTTTTTTTACGAGAACAATCAAGGAGGAGTTAAGCGGGCTGAGTGAGTTTGAGTTTAAGGTCCAATTGAGGGTTTCTTTGAGATCTGCGCCGGAGCTCTTCTTTGAATAATTGATAGAACTCTCATGTGTAACCGTCTGGGTCGGTGATTTCTTTTTGGGCCAAGAGTCAATGACAGTCCTATTGCCTCTTCGGATATGGGCTCTTAAAACCCTACTGGGAATTCATACTTCGAAGGGTAAAGAGAGTCCCAGTCTAAAGATGTAGTTTCTAAGGGAGTATCTGGGGCCGAGCCCATTAGGGAACGGAAAAATTGGAAGGCGGCTTCACTATTTGTCTTTTTATCTCTTACTGTGGTCCCGTTGTAGGCTATTTATTTTATGTTATTTTTCCTTTTGTTCTTTGTGGCCCAGGCATGGAAAAAGACTGTATTGCTATCTCCTTCGAGCTTCCATTTGATCGAAGCCCTTTGCTTCCATCTGGTTTCCTCGAATAGGGTTAATTCGGTGCTGCCTTTTATTATGCTTTGAAATAAATACCAATTATGTATCGTTCCTAGCACAGAAAATATAGGAAATGCTGCCACTTTCCAGCGAATGCATCCAAATTGGGGACTAAGTCCGAGCTGGGCCCATCGACTGCTCTCCAAAGATTGCTAATGATGATTCTTTCAAGGCAATTCCTTTTGGCCCGCAGCCTTCTGTGGTTTAGAGCGACTTTAGCTGGACTCTTGCCTTACAAATCCTGATGCGAGCCTGACAAGCCTTGAATCGCCCTGAATCTTAAATCAAAAGATCTCAACAACCGGCGTAAACGGAACAAAAGTAGACCATAGCCACTGTTAAGTGGTGCAGTGACGGACTCTGCTATCAAAGAAGGAAGGGATGCTGCTCACAAGGAAGGAATTCGTATCGAAAGTCAACAGGTTTTTTTAGGAAACTGGAATGCCACATGGAGAGTAGAAAACTTTAGCACTGGAAAGTGAAAGCCGACGGTTTAAACTTGCCTATCAGTTTAAGAGTCATTGCTATAGTATGGAGTGGCACGTTTCAATCCTTTTAGTAGGTCAAGTCAGAGCATAAGTTAGCTATCACAGCTAGAAGCAAGCAAATAAGCCGGCGCGTTTCTGTTGTTTCTTTCCTCCTTTGAATTACTTCGAATGGATTAAGTACTCTTCCATAATGTTTTCTTTATTTTGGAAATTCGTGTCAGGAACTCCCGACAGAAATAAGGGGGGGTACCTATTTTCAAATAATGGTGCTATTTTTTCACTACCCTGGGATTTCGCTTATGAGTCAGGAATATACGAAGGGTGTAGTATCCGCAGGATCGACAGTGAGAGTCCTTTTTCACCCAAGCAAAAGACGGACCTGAGAGTGCGCTCTATGCGGCAGAGAATGCCCCTGTTGAGGAAGAACTGAGCGAAAAGAGCATAAGGCCCATTCTCAACGTCCATCCTACTATGATCACATCGACGTCATATTTCGAATCCTTCTTTGCTTGTGGGAGCACGTTGCGTTTGCGAATGGAGGAAGGAAGCCGGAAGGTTGATTAGTTGTAAGCCGCTTGGGAGGAGGCTCCTTCTGATCAAATTGAAATGGATTACGCTTCCAGAGCCGGAGCTTGAGTCGAGCGCTTTGCCGCGCTCAAGCGCGAAGAAATACAAGGGGATGTGTTATTACCATACGCTCTGGCCTGGTCCGAGGAAGAGTCTCATTAACCCCTTATGTATTACGTTAGCGAACCGGGCAGGCACACCTAGAAATACTTTATAGCCAAGGAGACGGAGCTATCATACTCCATTTACTCAAACTAATGTATTATTTAATAAGAGGGAATATTTAGTTTCACAACTAGAATACATACAAGCATTCTATCTGTTTAAGAGAATAGAGGATTCCGGTTCCGTACCAGTAGAGTTACAGGATGTGCATACCAGTACCACAAGGAGCCTACCATTACCAGATGCTATACCGGGACAGACCAGTAGAATGCCTTTGAGAATGTCATCAGTGGAAATTTTAGCCAGAAACCCAAGATTCCAAGTGAGACGCCCAAAAAATACATTGAGTTACTTCCAAACTGGTATGTATGGCTTTGGTACCGGTGATACGATGAGACTAGTCTTAACATTCCTTAAAGTAGTGCACTTTTGTACTCATTTCTTATTTATGTCAGATATTTAGAGATCACTATGGTGAAATAACTCGCATCAATGGTGTTGAAATAAGGAGCTGGAACAATGAATTTTACCTAAATGAGTCGTCTCAGATCGTGGCTGTGTTGAGTTGCATCTCATCCATGTATTGAAAGGAAATACACCCAATCAACCTCATCATCTGGGGCCGGGACTGGCAAAACACAAACCTGATCTAGAATCAAAGGACGCTCTTGGCTACTCGCTATGTGGCTTTCAGACTTATGCTTACCCTGGGGGGGATACCATGAACTACGTTTTTAAACATCCACACCTGCTATGCGGATTGCCCAGACCTATACCCGATTTTCAATTGGAGTTCGTTCCTGTATTGACCCATTTCTATTATCAGATGAATCAAGCGGTAGAGTATGGTTTCAAAAAAGGGAAATGTATGAAGAGCTCTAATGGCAAAATTAACTCGCGATTCGTTCTCGCTCGCCATTTGTAGTGATCGAAAGCGTGTGGAGAGCCGTTTCGGGTTCTGCTTGTCAAGTCCGGATGTTGAGTCACATCTCATTTTTAGTATTGGAGAAGGATACTACCGTGCACTTACAAAAGGACCACCTGTTCCAAACCATGTTTTATTGGTACCAATTGAAGACTTCCTTAGTACACTTATGATGCCAGTGGAAGCGGAGGCGGAGCTTCGGAGATATAAGAATGAATGAACAAGCTAGCCAACTCGTAACTATTTGATTGACTCTATGTAATTGGTTCCTTTCTCGATAGAAATCAACTCGTATATAATGAAATGAAAGGCAGAAATGACACGCTAGAAAGGCTATATATTTCGCTTTTGTCTGGTACTCGATAGTCATTGGGTATTTCGGCTGTCATTAGTGATTATTTCTTTTTATTATCCACGTAATTAGTTTCCTTTGAGTTTAATGGTAACCTCCGTAATGAGTTTGCGAAGAGTTTTATTTAGTAGGCTTTGCGTAGGAAGAAGTGAATTAGTAGATAGACAGAGTTTCGTTAAGAAGAAAGAAATGGTACGAGGCACATCCAGAACGAGGTCACTGCGCGAACTACCAATCGCCCCACTATCTGCTAGTCTGCTTCGACTCGAACTTCTTATTCATAGCCCCCATTTACTACACGGCATTCATGTTGGGATTCTGCTTACCCAATGAAAGCGAAATCTGGCAAATAAAGAACCCTAACCAGAAACCTTTCACTTGTACGGCGATGTCCTTACTTATGTACCAAAATAAATCGCAGTGTAGCCCACGCCTACTCATGTGGAATCCGCCCACTTGTGCCTTTTCGTTGGTTGAGCAATGTAGTCGGCTGGAAGGAAAGAATGGGGCAGAACCACATGGAACTAATTCATCTATATATCTGAACACCACCTCTTTGATTTATTCGGGAAACTTCTGTTGACAATCAATCTCGTGAATAAACTCATAAATAGTGCATTTTTTTTAATTTCATTTTATCAGAAATAGTTTATTTTTTTAATTTGCTAGCTTATCTTTGAGCTCTTCCGCTTGCTTATATAGTGAAGTGGCAGAAGGCACGTTCGCTATATGCTTAACACAGGATCGTTTGGTTTTGGAATGCCAAATAAGGCAAGAAAAGGATGCATTGCGGGCTAGTTTTTTTAGGAATCAACTAAGAAATCAGTGTTTGAAAGCGGAATTCAATAAAAGCGTGAAAAGCAAAAAAAGAAAGGTTTGGTTATGTCGGAATTCGCACCGATTTTTATCTATTTAGGGTTCAGTCTGCTAGTTTCTTTGATCTTAGTTGGTCTTCCTTTTCTCTTTTTTGCCAATAGTTCGACCTATCCAGAAAAATTGTCGGCTTACGAATGTGGTTTCGATCCCTTCGGTGATGCCAGAAGTCGTTTCGATATACGATTTTATCTGGTTTCTATTTTATTTATTATCTTCGATCTGGAAGTCACCTTTTTTTTTCCTTGGGCAATATCTCTCAACAAGATTGATCTCTTTGGATTTTGGTCCATGATGGCCTTTTTATTGATTTTAACGATAGGATTCCTCTATGAATGGAAAAGGGGTGCTTTGGATTGGGAGTAAGAACTAGCTAGTGATAGGGCAAAGGGGGGAGGGCCATAGGAAAGAGGGATGCCTACTTCCAATCAATTGATTCGGCATGGTAGAGAAGAAAAACGGCGTACGGACCGTACTCGAGCTTTGGAGAAATGCCCCCAGAAGCAAGGAGTATGCCTGCGTGTTTCGACGAGAAAACCGAAAAAACCAAATTCAGCTCTACGTAAGATAGCCAAAGTACGGTTTAGCAATCGACATGATATATTTGCTTACATTCCAGGTGAAGGTCATAATTTGCAGGAGCATTCTATAGTCTTAGTCAGAGGAGGTAGAGTGAAAGATTTGCCAGGTGTGAAATCCCATTGTATTCGGGGAGTAAGGGATTTGCTGGGAATTCCGGACCGCAGAAGGGGCAGATCTAAATATGGTGCAGAAAGACCAAAATAGAAATGAAAGGAAGATGCCTCCGGTAACTGCTGAGAGTGAGTTTCTCAAAAAAAAGAATAAGCTAATGGCAAAGTAAAAGAAGACTTTAGTGATATAGTCTTTGGTTCGAGAGTAGAGGGTGTAGCCCATGGTAGATTCCAGCCGAGAAGACCAGTAAAAGAGCAGGATAAAGAATGAGTAATATTCAAGATATCCTTCGCGAATTTATGGAGCTTGGAGCTGCCTCAGCACAAACTTATATTGCTAGGGCAGTTCATCAAGCAAAATATAACCAACTCCTCTTGGAGAAAAGCAAAGTGGCAGATTTATTACAGGCTGCAATAAATAAAAATAATGAGCTCCAACACGCTTTATCAGAGGCTCAGGGTAGAGCCGCCTCTACGATTGGAAACCATACTGGACGTGTGGCACCGGCGCAAGAATTGGCGCCTACCGAAGAGGTGGTCCGCTATTTTAGCGACTCTCCCAGAGCCGCCAGCCCGCTGGATCAATTTGAAATTTTCCCATTGCTTCCTATTCAAATAGGAGACTTTTTTGTCTCATTCACAAATTCATCCTTGTTTATGCTGCTTACTCTCGGGTTGGTCCTGCTTCTTATTTTGCTTGTAACGAAAAAGGGAGGGGGTACTTTGATTCGGGAGCAATCCCCATTAGTGATAGGGCAAAGGGGGGTAGGGGTCTTTCAGAACTGCATTTTGGAATGCAAAAATCACGCGGTTCTGAGTGGCGGTGAAAGTGAGAAAAAATTCTCCAATGTCTTTTTCGTTATTACAACCTTCTTTTTTTATGTCAAAGACAAAAAGCTACGCGCAAATTCTCATTGGATCTTGGTTGTTCTTAACAGCGATGGCTATTTATTTCAGTCTTTGGGTAGCACCACCAGATTTTCAACAAGGTGGAAATTCTCGTATTCTGTATGTACATGTTCCTGTGGCTTGGATGAGTATAGTTATTTATATTGCAACGGCTATAAACAGTTTATTGTTCCTATTAACAAAACATCCCCTTTTTCTTCGATCTTCCGGAACCGGTACAGAAATTGGTGCATTTTTTACGTTTTTTACCTTAGTGACTGGGGTGTTTTGGGGAAAGCCTATGTGGGGTACCTTTTGGGTGTGGGATGCTCGTTTAACTTCTGTATTAATCTTGTTTTTTATTTACCTGGGTGCATTGTGTTTTCAAAAGCTTTCTGTCGAACTGGCTTCTATTTTAATCTGTGTTGGACTGATCGATATACCAATAATAAAGTTTTCAGTCAACTGGTGGAATACATTGCATCAACCTGGGAGCATTAGCCGATCTGGTACATCCATACATGTTTCTATGCTCATTCCCATCTTGTCTAACTTTGCGAACTTCCTCTTATTCACCTGTATTTTTTTCGTTCTTGAAACACGTCTTCTTATTCTATCTTTTCTCGAATCTTCCTTAACGGAAGAAATAGAAGCTCGAGAAGGCGCGTGCGCCCTAGTTCACTCGCTCAAGAATGAAAAAGTGTTTTGATTGGATTTGCCATATTTCCGAATCCTCAGTGAACAAGGACTAAACAAGGTACAGCTCAAGCTGGACCGACCGACTCGATGAAATCAACCCTTTGCGGTGGATTGCTTACTTAAGAAATTATCGTGTGCTAAACGCGCACTTCGAAAGTGAACTCTTTTCGCGGATCCGAAGTCTGGAAGCCCAACTCAGTCATGGATGGGCTGCCTGCCCCCTCAACTCACCCCGGGGGAGTACGAGAGCTTGGTCGGGGTTAAATTAGTATAGACCACGCCCGCCAAGCTCTCAATTCGTAATTCTTCGAGAGTTCTAGTTTGGAAATAAAATAAAAACGAGATCCAAGAACGCCTTTTAATAGACTCATTTCCGAGTCTCTCATTGCAGACATCATGCAGCTGTCCCCTTATGCAAATAGTTGGGAAGCAGCCCCCTTCTTTTTTTAGAAGACCGCATTGAAGGTATACCAGAAGGAGAACCATTTTTTCAGGCGGATTTATTTCATGTCTGATCTACAAAATGAGGAAAATCCTTTTGGCGAGGTAAGCGTACTTACGCTTTCTTCATTGATGCTTAATAGAGATTTGAGCCGCCTGCGCGGTTTTTTCCCAGGTCAATCAAGTAAGCGCCATTGACTTCTAAGCTCGCTCCTTCCAACGCTGGGGAGAGGTGAGGCTCCTTCAATTTGATGTTAGGCCTGGCCTGGCCGGCGTAGAGAAAGATTTTACATTCCGTAAGTAACTCTGTGATTTGGAAGACGGGGAAAATGAAAGCAGAATTCGTTATCTCTCCTCCCACATGTTCAATCTTTTTTTAGCGGTTTTCCCAGAGATCTTTATCATTAACGCAACCTTCATTTTGCTCATTCATGGAGTTGTATTTAGTACCTCTAAGAAAGATGATTATCCACCGTTAGTCAGTAATGTGGGTTGGCTTGGATTACTTAGTGTTGCGCGCCTAGGAGGGCAGCGCGCTTGGGATGCGGAGGAGCTATGATCGCCCATCCCCCTAACCTAATGCGGCCAGACCGCAGGGAACCTTAGCATGGGGGGCGTCCTCATCCCTTTGCCGCCGCAAGGCTGGCTAATCGTACGCAGCAGGAGCAAGGGAACTCCCCAGGTTCTGGAAGGCACATGAGTCCGAACGCTATTATGAATGTGCGACCGACACTAGACGTAGGTACTACTTGTGCGGATGGGGCGTCGGTCGGTCCTAGAAACGGCGGCAGCTAGCGGGGAGTTCACGACCGGACGCGCTGTAACCTAGGGATCACCAGGCAGCTCCTTTGCTCTATAGGGATATCGGGAGGGCATAGCACAATTCTTCTTGGAGGAGGGTAGGTTTGCCCTGGTGACTGATCCTGCCATAATGTACTCCTACCTATTCTATTGCACCGGCAACCGAAGTCAAACATACATACGACGATCTTAATGCGTGAAGGGAAGGGAGGAAATAAAGGGCGGTAGATGATAATGCGAAAGGGCGCCGCCGCGCCTGGACGAGTGGGCTGAATGGATGAACGAAAGGCTAATGAAGTGGGGAATATCCCGAGTCTCAGTGATAGAACTAAATGCACCTCGAGGTGCAGCCGAGTGAGTGGGGGACCCTCTCGAACACAGGATAGGCAATTGAGAGATCGAGTGAGCCTATTTGTTATGGTAAATCAATGCTCCGAACCGAATAGAGCTGACCTCCTTTTCTTTATCTGGGTCTGGTGCATAAACGCTTAGCTGCGCTCAATGGGCCCTGGTAGGTTTGGGGCTTCCTCTCCGAGGCGACTGTCCTTACCCGACTCCCGCAACACTCCTACTCCAAGCTACGCCTGACTGGATCCGGGCTGGGATAGTGGCGCCCCTTCCTAACCAGTAAAAAAAAAAAAGTGCGCGAAAGCAAGAAAACTACTGCGCCTAACGCGCACCGGCTTTCGCGCAGGCAGCCGGTGCTTGTTGGAGCATTCCCCTTAGTAAGAAGTCCAATAGTTCACGCAAATCCGCAGAAGTTATCATGGACGAGCCACATGCAGGGAAACTTGCACGTGTGGTTCTGGCCGGGCTTTCCTTCGGTATCTAATAACCTTGCTTCTGCTCGCCACTGGCGCACCTCTCCTAACTATTGCCCATTTATTCTGGAATAATTTTTTGAGGAGGGACAATTTTACGTATTTCTGCCAAATCCTTCTATTATTAAGTACGGCTGGTACCATTTCAATGTGTTTCGATTTTTTCAAAAAAGAGAGGTTTGATGCTTTTGAATTCATTGTATTAATTCTACTTTCTACTTGCAGTATGCTCTTAATGATCTCGGCTTATGATTTAATTGCCATGTATTTAGCTATTGAGCTTCAAAGTTTATGTTTTTATGTGATCGCAGCGTCAAAAAGAAAGTCTGAATTTTCCACGGAAGCCGGCTTAAAATATTTGATCTTAGGTGCATTTTCCTCTGGAATATTATTGTTCGGGTGCGACTGGACTACTACCGATCCTTTTGAAAAAAAAAAAAAAAAAAAAATTCTTTAGAGACTTTTGCATACCCTCTATGTAGTTTGATATCTAGGGCAATCGGTCTACTTTCCCCATAGTCCTGAGGCTTTGTCTCGATCTCCTAGTGTGAAAGAGAAGATACGGGAGAAGGGGTCCTATGGAGATTCCCCTGGGTCTAATTCCACGACGGAGAGTCGGCGTGGCGTAAAGTGCAGATTGGGGGGAGTAGAGCGAAATCCCCGTCTGGGGTATTCCGAAGGTGTAACCTAGGCAACGAAAAAGGGCCCGAGACTTCAACTAGAGGAGCGGCCTGTTGGTTCACCAAACCCTGACCCAGCCTCACACCTTCTCCAGGTCCGAAGGGATCCAGTGCCCTACTACCGACTCCTCCCGGAATTGCGTTATCGGAGCCGAGCCAGGAATAGCCGTTAGTGGAAACCTACCACTTTTTTTTTCACCGGTTAGAGAGGCCCTCTTTAATACATTAAGAAATTATGTTCACAGGGGCCAGAAAGACTCGGTCATAGGAACTTTGACTACCTACGCGCTGGTAAACGAAAAGCACTTTGACCAACCGAACGAAGAAGGCTTTTTCGTCCCGTCGACAGAATGAAGACGCCAAAAGGGAAGGGCCACCTGCTTTCCCCCCAAAAAAGGGGGAGATCCGCTGCTTACTGCTCACGTAAACATACGACCTTATGGGAAAGTCGTCCGCCTATCTTTCTTATCTCCAAATATTCATCATCTTTTTGGCTTTGACCAATTCAAAGTGCAAAATGGAGTTGATAATGTTGGCTAAAAAGGGGGGGCACTTTCTTTTCTTTTCATCAAACGGCACGGAATTTCATACCCCTGTGTAGCGGGTTTCATATGCCTGTGTAGCGGATAGCAAGCATGGACTTATTTAAATAGCATACTTGTGCAATGGATTGAGTCGTTTCTAGCACATATGTCAAATGTTCGTTTAGTGAACGGCTCTAGTTTTGTTTTCTAGTAAATTCAGGTTTTATCAAGGAAGGTAGTGTATACGGGCATTTTTTTTCGCATAGATTTAATAACCGGGCGGCTTGGCTTGGAAAATAGAATGAAAATCCTGGGGGTTGAAGGGGCTGGGATGCGGGTCTAAGAGTTCTTTTTCCTTTTTCTTCCTCTTAACAGGAATTACAATAAATAGAACATGTGCATCTACATTGTTGCAGACAGAAATCAAACTTATCCCTTTTAGGGCCATGTAAAGATTCCGCTGCGCCTTCACAATTTCCGAGTCCAGTCTATCTATCTCATTTTTAAGTTCTGTTTCTTTCTTCCATAGTTACCTGAAATCAGATACCCTAGTAATTTAAGCAATACATATCACCAACCCCATACTACCGTTCATAATAATCAATAACGACAATACAATGTTGAAAGAGGTGAGTCTTAGGAAACAGGAAATGCACAGGAATTTGGTGAGCTTTCAATGAGGCATCGGACACTAAAGTAGTAAGAGTGGCTACCTTCATTGATCAGGCGGCACAATACATAAAGTTCCAGCACCAGGTTTTCTTAGGGCAGAGGGATCCAGGTTATAGTAGTAGTAAAGCTATTCAAGATAGTTCTGCAGGTGCTAGTATAGAAGAGCAAGGTTTTTCTAAGGCACCGGCTTCAGGTGTGAAGCAGAAAAAGGGGAGTAAGGGAAAAGCCACGTTCGGTGGTAGCACTAGGCGAAAGATAGATGAAATATCTCCGCATCACATCATTGCGGGGCACAGGGGTTTCTTATCGATCGTGAAGTTATTCGCTTAACTGATGATTTCAAACAGTTCTCAGCCCCTGTTGCAAAGAGAGCGGGTGGAAGCTATGCCAAGTTTCCGGGGAAGTATATTTCATGTTTCTTTGATCTGCGGCTACTCCCAATTAAGACGAATCTACCTATGGTAAGCCCGCCAAGAGCGTGGATGATAGAAAATATGGAACACTTTAAAAGGAGTGGAGAAGTTCCTAATCTGATAGGAGGCTACTACACTAATACGTTGAAGGCCCCTATGGTTATTAATCGAGATCGGATTTTTAACCAGCCTACCCTTTGACCACTTACTATTACTGAAGATTATGTTAACGTTTATTCTGTGCCGGTCCTCTTTCTCCTTTCAATCCTTTCTGTCCAGCGAGCGTAATGATCTTTTCTTTTTTTAGGTAGAGGGAGACCCTAATGCGCCAGTCCCCGATTCAAAGAGTCAGAGTAGTCCCCTATGCTATGGTATTTTCTCTTTGGCTGAAGCGGAATCCCCATTCCTTTCTCCTGTCTCTTGTACTTCACATCCGCCTCTAAATTCAGATTGGTAGGTCAATTCTCTTGTTTCCACCGACCGAGCCGGCCCGAATGCCCAGTCAAAGATTTCTCGATGAAACTCTCATCAACAGATTTATTTGCTACGATTCCTGGATCCCATTAGTCAGTAGCCCTAGCTCGCTAAGCGAGTAGTGAGTAAGTAATGTGGCGAAGGAAGCTTCACTGAAAGCGCAGCAAAGTAGAAGAGTTTTTAGAAGAAGCAGCCCGCAGACCAAGTCCCATGAGATCGGTTTCTTAACGCCTTTTGAATCGCGAAATGGAAATGACCAAAGTCAAATCCGCCCAAACCTGTCATGAAGAAACCACAAACGACAGGTAAAGAAACAACCAATGTCAAATGAAAGAAATGCAGGGAAAGCAAAGAAAGCATACCTGGAAACTCGCCATCAGAAGGCAATGGAGGTCCTCTATACTTCGCCGGACCATGTGAGGAAACGACGAAGCCGTCAGCACCAAACGTGTTCCTCAATGGCCCTGAAACCCGCCTGCTGCACCATATGCTCAGGCACAACTCGAGAAGAAGGATATACCCTCCTCCTCAAAACAGGAGCCACAGCTTTATGAGCCGCTCTGGCCCAACCTCTAAACCACTGATCATGTCTGCCAGTCACCATGCCCCTCCTAGAAACAGGAGGAACGACGTGAGTAGACCCAGTACCCAAACGGAGAAAAAATGCCGCTCGAGTGGCGCATGACCTCAAAGTAGCCTCAGGAGCAGTAGGAATAGTAAAGACTGAAGGTATATCCTGGTCATATCCAAACTGCCACGCACATCTCTGAGGACTATAAACCTCATGAATCACTCTGTCTCCGATCCTCAAAGGTAAACACCCAGGTCTAGTACTGACCACAAAGTCCCGCTCTCTCCTAAAACGAGGAGCGCCCAACCGAGGACGCGTATCCGGAACTGCAGGAGCGGTATCTCGAATCTCGTACTCCTCCTCTGGATCCCATGGTCCCACACATGTAAAAGCCTCAGGACGGTACTCAACAATATGACGGGTACTCTGAGAAAAGAACAAATGAGCCGTAATCGGATCCGGGTCATCAATGGTACACCCAGCTATGTGTATCAAAGCCGGTAAAGACCGTCTCATACCAGCAGAGGTCAGAGGAACATAACACCTCTCCCAATGAAGAAAGAACCAACCACAAAGGATATGCAAGGGTATCACAGTAGTGGCCGAAGATGGGTCCCTCAAGGAAGTAAGCTCTCGCATCGACCTGTAAAGATTCGCCAAGGCAGGGATAGCCAAAGCAAATCGGTCGCCACGCGCCAAAGCGTTGGCCACAACAAAGACTCCAGGTCGAATAAATCCAGCTGGCTCACAAATCACCAGAAAGTAACACAGCCACCATGCCAAATAGGCTGTCAAAATCGTCTCATCATCCAAAGAAAGGGTGGAGAGATCAGAAAACTCTACCTGCCTGGTAGGAATGTAGGTCCTGTCCGAACCTGTCATAATCGGCTCCAAGGGACTGGCAAAGCCTGCTGCATCGCGCTCAGAAACCCGGTCCATAAAATACCCAATCCAGTCCCTAAACGGGACATCTCTGCTCAAACCATGGTAATGACGAGACATGGCAATCTCGTAATAAATCCGGAAAACCTGACGCAGAGAATCAGAATGAAAGGGTGCACCATCACGGTCAAAACCATAAAGCTCCATCTCAGGAGGCACCCTCTCCTCATAAAAAAAAACCCTCAACAGAGACACCCAACAAACGGGATATCTGCTGAAGATCGACTGTGGCACAACGGTCCTCCAAAACAAACGTGTTGTGCACATAGTCCCAATGGGTCGTCATCGCCTTGAGTAGGTTGGAACCCCAAGAAAACTCAAAGAGTGCCAAAGTAACTCCTCCAAACAAGTGCACTCTGCCCAACCTATCTCCAAGACGGCACAAAACATACCAGGTCCACTCAATCTGACCAGGACTCCACTCCAAATCTCCCTGAACCCTCAACGGACCAGGAACCCCAGGAGAACCCTGACCCTCCATCATATCAACACCTAACAGATAGAAGTCAGAAGAAAAAGTACTACGACCAACTGGGCTCATAAAAAGGCCCTGAAAATCACATGAAGGCCTATCTGGTCTCTCGTGAAGAATAGGACAGTGCGTGGTGTAAGCATATCCCCTGCCACTCTCAGTCCTAGAAAAAGGATCCTCCCCTGTTGTTTAAGGTCAAACTCCTAAGTGAATTACTTATTCAAGCTAAGCAAAGCGCTTATTCAAGCTAAGCAAAGGCGCGAAGCGTGTTTATTAAAACGTATATTAAATGCTTTCTTTGCCTGGTATCCGGTGGTGATAACAACTACCTTACTTACCTATGCCGGCTATCCAGTTTACCCTTCCTTACCAAGTTCCCTTAAGCACCTAGCCCTATCTATACAGATGTCTCTTTCGAAAAACCGAGCTCTATTACTTTACCTACACTTCTACAAGGCTGCAGGAGCTACTTTACTTGTAGTTTCCCTACAACCCAGATGCCTCTCTTTCTTCTAGTCTTATTCCTGGACTTGAATGAGGGCCTATACTCACAAACAAGCTACGCCCTGCGAGGAACGTATAATGTTGCGAACAAAGGACACATGCCGTAGTGTATCACTGGGATCAATCCTTAAAGCAATTAGCCCTAGCAACTGAGCTCAATGTGCTTTTCCACAAGGAAAAAAACGATTCTCGGATGCCCACCCACAGCTATCACAGTAACTCACACTGGGGAAGCACTCCCAGAGAAGGCCAACCAACCACTATCATACTTCTGCTTCTATATATGGGTTTTCCTAACCCGTGGTTTCTGCTGGTCGTCCTCCTTCCTCATCATCTTGCACTTCGCTGCATTTATGAGTCCGCCAACTTTCTTCTCATATAAACGCGCCGACTACCATTCCAGCCGAGAGAAGATCTTGGCTACCGCGATCAGGCTTTGGACCTTTTATTTTAGTATACAGACTTTATGTATCACTACTTACATTCCCCTCCGAACCAACAAAGCTGCTCTGGCCAGAGATATGAGTTTTCTTATATTGCCACATCGTAGCACACGGCGATATGAGTTTTAGCAACGATTCAATGCTTCGCACCAGTCGGTGGTGAGTTCCTTTCATTGCGAGATTGAGAATAAATAGACTTTCTCTTCCCAACTATGGAAAAAAAAAAACCTTGCTCTGCTAATCAAATTACCTAAGGCACTAGGCCTACAACCCAGGGACGGGATACTTTGACCCTACCGACTGGTCTTGAACCGACGGACTGAGAACCTTAATAGGTACGAACCAAAGGAATGGGAGAGATCTGAAGAGAGGAGCTTGAAAAACCTGACTCTATACGGCTATGATGCTCAGGGATGGACACACTGGCAGATTGCCACAAATGGGGTTTACTGCGATTTCCACACATTTTACTTGATACTCGCATTTACTAATATTTATAACATGATTCACTTAATGAAGAATACGACTTTAAGTACAAGGCTCACTCTTACTATATCTACTTCCCCTTGTAGATTCCCTCAAATTAAATACCTTTCTATTCTTGCCCGTTATGTTGTTATTCGTCACCTTTCTGATTATCCTATACATTCTGGTTGGATAGAACTCAATTCTAGCATTGAAAGATGTTTGTGTCTATATTATACATAGATACTCGCGGTTTATTAGAGGTGTGTTTCACCTTCAAGATCGCTGTCAATGGAGGTGACATTACCTTCATAATCGGTTGTATAGCTACGGCCCTCTTTAAGCATGCTCTAATGAAAAGATCCACATTCACTAAATTTAATACCCTTTAGACCATTCATGTAGATGCATGGGGAGGAAAAGCAACTTTGACATTGGGCAAAGCAATGACTTTGACTGATAAGGATGGAATGCGACATCCCCTATTTTGACGGGATTTGCATATCGCTATCTCTTCACTAGCTCGCCGTTGTGGTTTCTTTCGTAGGCCCAACGATATAGACTAGAATTAAAGCCTAGCACAAAGCCCAGATGTGGTTAGCTAGACATTCTACTCGATATCTTAGGGGCTGCAATGATCATATAGGTCTAATAGGGCTGGAACCACGCCTCTCACACCCGCGTAAATCTTATAAAGCAAGAACAAACAGAGAACAACCTAGCAAACCCACTGAATAGACTGGACAGGACGGCTGCTTAGAGAAATGGATGGAAGGAGCGGCTGCTTTGATAGAGGCCGGAACTGCCTTAAAATAATAAGAACGTTCGGACTGGATATATTTTCTAGTACTCTCTCATCTTACACGTATATTTTACCCTGACCTTGCTTGAGCCTAGACTCTTACAAGCTAGATGCCGCCCCGGTATACCGCTTCAAGCCAGATTCCTCGTTCTATCAGATTAACCGAACAAGGGCCGACGTTCAGCAGTGATTTCGACATGTCATATACGAGAAAACTGGATTGGTTTTTTATTGATTTGTTTTCAAAAGGATAAAAAGAAATGCCAGGTATATGTAGTGCAGCTTAATGTTGTTTGTTTGTTGTTCTCCCAGGCTGTGAGATACCAGACCGGAGCTGTGATATAACAAGACAAGGAGTGGTAGTTTTTAGAAATATGAACTAAAAGAAATAGAGTGAACTGCTAAGGAACGAGCGAGGTTCCCACCTCCCAAATATTACCATGAGGGGAGAACCGAGCGGGTATTGATTATTGAGTTGAGATCCTGAAGGCACTGAATGGGGGATATATCTTCCTGGAGAAATATCTCACTACCGAGCTAGGTACTCCTCAGGGTTCTTTAGTGAGCCCACCACTTCTATGTAATATCCTGCAGAATAAGCTAGATCCATGGCTAGAAGCGTATGTGGGCTCTTTCAATAAGGGTGGCGCAAACCCAATCCTGAATGGCGTCGCCTTACTCGTGCAGGTAAACTTGCAGAAGTTAACGCTCGTAATATGGGTAGTCGGATGTCGAACCATGCTTAAAACAAACGAATGATGCTTCTTCGGTACGCCGACCACTTCATTAGAAGAATCTTTGGATCCAAGATGTCCGATGCGATATAATACTGGTACCCTACTATTCTGACTATACTAACTAGACTACTGGGGTCAGGCCTAAACCAAACCCGTTTCACCCCCACCATCAGGAAGCGCGAAGGACTAGATGGTCTTATAACTTTCTTTCAAGGATAATATACTTACTGGGATCACTCTATTAGCTACCCTATATCTCAACCTACCTAATAGCAAGACAAATTGTATGTAGCATCGGGCACGAAAGATATAACAAAACACGTATCACCTCTCTAGACTGGATGCGAAGGCTCATTTCGAGTGGGGCAGATCTATAGCAACATCTTTGGTAATTGGATCGTGATCGTATCCTACCATACCTACCTACCAATATAAAGTTAACACTTATAACTGCGGGGACGGGTTGAGGTAGAGTCGGGCGGAGCAAGCCCTATTTTACCTGGTAGTATAGGAAGAAAAGACTTCTCAGCTGAGTTCAGTTAGGGAATTTCGCCATTTGCCCTTACTTATTTTTCATTTACATTCAATACCAGATTGACATATAGGATCTGGCCAAGCTTCCTGGACACGGTTGCTTTAACTACAACAGGAGGATTCGCCTTCATCTCTAGTGCAATCATTATCTACGAGATTCTTTTTTGTTTTTCACATATTTTAGTGTGGTCTAGTCATATATTCTACTGCAAGCAAGACGTAGACTAAAGAAAGATGCCCATCCTCACCCCTCAGCTGCTATTTCTTTTAGTGGCTACGGCTTCTACCTTTATTGACCGTCGCTTATATTAGGTTCCAAGTTACGGTCAAACCACAACGAGATAATAACCATTCATAGGCTAGTGTTGGTGGTGAGGCAAAAGGTGAGGTGGAAGATGTCAAACCTGATCAGTCAGACTTCAGGGAAGGTATAAAGCAAGCTCCCGTATCCTGATACCACCTTTGCTGTGTAAAGCATATTGAATGTTTGGAATCTATGGCCTTCTTTTTCTTGACTTGAATGTAGTTTGAATAAGCAGGGAAATGCTTTGTTTAGAACTACGTACGTTACCCCACCCAGATAGACAGACAGACCCTTGGTTGGGGACCTCGGATAGGCCTATGTATTCTCAACGAAAGAAAAAGATGTGCGCTTTACACGCCTTATTTTATGTGTTATCAAGGCGAAAGAGAAAGGTCAAAGTCAAATGTATGTACTTTTTTGAAACGTTTGGGAGATTTTGCGGTAGCATTTCGTATCGTACGCAGGCCCGAGAGCATTTCTTTCCATTTACGCAACCTTGGCGGCCTTTCTTTGTTCATTCATTTTTATATTCTCGACAAGCTACTTACTTTGCCTCAGCCCGCTTAACCAACGAGAATATACCCAATAAAAGTTGTTACTTTTTGAGTAGTTTGCTTCTGCTTTCGAAAAAAAAGATGAGTATAACAAGGCCCTAGCTCTTTACTGAGATGAGCAAGAGAGAGACAGTTTTTTTTTCTAAAGACGTTAGTTCTGAAAGTAAAAGAGGTTAACCTAGTTCCCACCGGAGATTCCTTTCGGACAGCAAGTACTACTCGCCTACTCTTAGCTCTTGACAAAGCAAAGTCAATTAAGCAAAACAACATATAGCAAACACAATAAAGTAGACATAAGAAGTGGTGTTGGGAGGAAAGCAGGGCCGTCGCTTTTGTCTAGGCAAAGTATTCAGGTGAAAGGCCGCCCTTGCTAATGAGTTGACGCGACTTGGTAGTGTCTTTTCTTTTGTCGAACAACCTTGCAATCTCGTGGGGCGCTAGGTAGGCTTGAAAGAATAAGCTTGTTGTTTTGTCATATAGAGAATGTAGTTTAGTTTCATAAGCTTATATATTAAATAGTTTATCAAAGTAGTGTATCGAATGCAAAAAGACCAAAGCAAAGAATAAACTGAATAGGAAAGCACAGAATAGGAAAAGTACCAGCCAGCTATATAAATTTGGTTTGGCTACATGAGCCTCTATACTACCTATGAGCTTCTCCGATCAGTCTTTACTTCGGTGACTGAAGGTGCTAGCCCGTAAGATAATTCTTCTTACTGTCAAACCGGTGAACCAATTCCATAACTTCTTGGCTATACCTTTCGTTCAGTGTATAGTAATATGAATGAATGAAAAAAAAAAAGTACGTCAGAGAAATAAAGAATATTCTTTTCGATAGTGAAGTTCAAGTTCAGTTTATTATAGCTCTTGAATGGAAGACATGGTTTCTATTTTTCCCCGACTCAACCAAGGCGCGAAGCGACCGGGAACCTTCTTTCTCAAGGGAAGGCTCTGTATTCTCTTTGAAAGCTAATTCGAGAAGGGAAGAGATAGGAAGTATCAGACTAAGAAAGCAATAAAGCAAAGTCACTTCACTCCGATGGGCGGAAAGGCATGAATAGGCTGCTATTAAATCAGCTGTTGTTGGAGTATCAGAGAATCAAGCAAATCCCCTAAAATGCTAATAAAAAAGTACCGAAGATGAGGTCGCTTATGTTTATTGGTTGAAAACAGTGAAGCGCGGAGCGGGATGAAAAGGCTGTCTAGTAATCCAGTGGATGGTACTAACTAATTAGAGTTTATTGGCTTTTGGTAGTAAAGCAAGGTTCGCAGAAAGTTTCGATTGCCTATTCCCCGGCTAGCACACTACTTTCTTCCATATAAGACATGCATTCTTTAGGCTTGACACTCGCAAATGCGCCAGTCAAATTAATAGTAAATTTGGAGAGAAAAAATGTGTATGATCAGTGACCATCGAAAGAGTAAGTCAGGCCATTCCAGTCAGCGGTTAACCCGTGTTTTTTAGGAAAATCCCTTTTTCATTTACATCTAGGATGTTCCAGGAATTAGCACATGAAACTTCCTCAACAGAACGCTGAGGCCCTGTCACTCCTCTTTTTAGCTTCAAGAGAGAGGGCGGCTTGAAGGAGTGAAAGAGAAATAGGGCATGCTCTCTCTAGTAGAATCAGGAAGGGCAGGAACTTCTTTACTGACGGCGACTGATTTCACTAGTCTCATAGCCATGTATGTATTAAGAGATTAAGCCGATCGGAGAAGAAAAAATTATATTATTAGCTTATTACCGGAGGACTAACCAATTGCCCTCTTTAGCTATAACCAAAGGCTCCCAAATAACCCTACCTTTTATTCTGAGTGTCCAAACCAAATCGCTATGTCGAGCTGGGCTTCAACAAATTTAACTCAGCAGTTTATTGAATTTTGAGTTAGAAGTCTCGCCTGTGAAGCTTACTTCCCTTGGAAAGTGGGCAAGGGATGCGTTTGCTTTGGTAGGAGGGGTCAAGTCATAAGGTAATCCTTCTTGAATTTTATTGAAACACACAAAATATAACTAACTATTTAATCCGGTTCTAAATAAAGAAGAAATTTGCATACAACCGGTTGACTTCTCCAGTAACCGGTCACCAGCCGGTAACAAAGGAAGTGCGGTTATTTTCGTCAAGTTCAAAAATACCTCTGTCAGTGCCGTCGTCTTTCTTTTGCTTATTAGATAGTTTAAGTCCATAGAAAGAATGCCCAGCTCTACTTGGGAAGGTAGTCTCTTACTTTAGCAGTGCATAGGCCGAACTTGGTCCTATTCTTCATCCACACAAACACAAATTGACTGCTTCACAGCTCCTTCCCTCTATTCAATTAAGTAAGCAGCTCTCTGGGTCCCTACAGATGAGACTTTTCTCTATGATTTTAGAATATAAAAAGAAGCTCTTTCTTGGTGATAGAAGAAAGTGACGTTGACACCGCCCATATACCAATGGACAAAGTGTCTTATCAACGGTTCAGTATGGCTGCTATTTTCTCTACGCTTGAGTCAAGTGGCACAGAAGTTACTAGATATGTTTTCTTTTATACGAAGAGAAGAAATAAGCACTGCTCGCATTCAGTCAGTGACTACTCATATTGGATCATGGCTAAGTCACGCTTCTCTTCTATTACCACTTTGACACCCCTTGAGGACTGCTTCCTCATTTGAATGGCGGAGGTGCGGGTAACCTTTGCTTAAGAACCTGCGTTACTCTATTGCTGGGCACAACCTGGTAGAAAGGGTGTTGGCAGGCAAGTCAAGGAACACTCACCTACCGATAAAAAGTTTTAGTTAGTTGTCTTTAGAGAAAAAACAAGCTTGCTTGCCCGGCTACTGTTCTTTCCCCTCTTCCCATCTTTATTCCCTTCCAAAACAAACCAACAATATATGATCAAATGTCAAAAAGCCAAATTCGCTAGAAGAAGGATTTATTTCTGTGAGCATATAGCTAGCTTTCTCTGGCACGTGACGAAAGTGCCTTTTCTTTGCTTCTGAGATGGATTCTTTCTTAACTCGCCCTATTTTCTTACTTTCTGCGGCTTATGCCTCGCTACGCGCCTGCTCTTGAAGTTCAGTTCCGGTGAGCCCGGATTGGATTAGTCGCCAATCAAAGTAATCTTGTGACTAGTAAAAAGTAGCGCAACGAGTTCGGTGGAAAGATAAACCATTCCCGTATGGAGCCAGCCCCCCTCCAAGGGATGTCTATATGGGGTAACCACTTTATCAAGGCTTCCTCGAGAAAGATTTTGGGAGTAGGATTCCTTTCTCTGGTATCAGGGTTCTTTAGCACCTCCATTGGAATTGTTTGCTTTCTTTCTTTGAAAGTGTAAGTTCTCCAATCATTGGTTGTTCATATTTACTTCTGTCGGGTGTATATTTTTACATTTTGTTTCTTCCATTACTAGTTTGCAAAATAGTATCCTGATTCATGTTATGGTGCTTTTTTCACAGTTATGAGCATAATTTTGTGGTTTTTTCACAGACATCCCCTGTCATATTTCGATTCTCATCCTGACCCTCTTTGTTTGAACGCGCACTAACTAACAGTATAGGTTGGTGTGGAATGGTGTAGCTCAATAGAGACGACCTAGGTAATGAATTCAACCAAAAGCTGGAACACTATGATTTGGTAAGTAACAACGTGATCGTGATCTTTTGGTACCTTTGTTGGCTGTAGTCAAACTATGATTATGAAACTCAGGATCAAAAAAGGAAACAGTTTGGGCAGAACTATACTATATATTATATTAGTAGAAGCAGCTTTTCTTTAGTAGAATTCCGACTTTGTTTGTATCTACGATCTTCCTCTAGCTTTAGGAAGGATAGACTCTGGAGTGGAAGTTGAACTCAAAGTATCAAATTAATTATTACTATAAGTAGGTTCCCAGGCATTATAGTTAAAGGGAACCTTTGCCTTAATTTAACTCCTTTGGGACTGGGCCTATTCAAGACTTTTGGGGTGGCACCATTGTTTTGATCTGACTGGTTGAAATAAATGGTTAAGGCAGGACTTCCCTCAGCCGTTCACAAGCAGGTTGTGATGATTGGCTAAGCCTGAGTCTTTGTTCCACTCCCGTTTGAATGTTCAATATGGTTGGAACAATATGGTAGGTGAAATCTCAACGCCGGGCTTTATCTCTAGGGTCAGGAGTGAAAGTCAGTGAGCTCCCTGTAGGAAGGGTGAATCCAAAGCAAGTGCTAATTCTGAAAGAAGCGAAGAACCGTATTCCTTAAAAGTCTTATAAGACTTTCCCAACCCTTAGTTCTTCAGCTCTCACTGCAAATAAGCCGTGACTAACAAAGTAAATTATTGATACCCCATGCATAGCTACCCCGCAATGGAACGTTACTTGTGGAAGCCAGTAAAGACAGGATTTCTTTCACTCAAGCATAATCTGGAATCCTTGTGTTTTGTGGTGATTACCTGAAAGGATGCCAGTATTTAATATTAGTATCAGTTGGCATAGGCATCTTCCTCACGAAAAAAAAAGGGAATGAATGGTTAAAAAGGAAATGTAGCTGCAGGGCGTATCCCCCAACCAATTGTCCCACACAAGTAAGCTCCGCGCGTCTAAGCATTAGAGACTGATGCTGTATCTATAAAGAACAAAGATTAAAACAAAATTACAGGTCAACCGGGCAGGACAAGCTTCCTTCGTTCTCATTGATATTGGCAATTAGGAGGGTAGTTTTCTTAATGAATGCAAAGGTATGCAAAAAGTCTGGTATAGTGAATACTTTGTCTTCGAGGTGCTTTCACTTCTTCGCAAACTCTTTCCTAGATAGTTGGGATCGACCTCATAGTGCTACTAAAGCCTAATTAAAGGCATTCATCTCTTCAGCATTGATTAGTGATCTTTCTCTTCTCACTTGTAGGAACTCTCAGCCTTGCTTTATCTTGATAGTCCCTTACCACAGACAGAAGCCAGCCACACAGCAGCTATTGTATCACTAGCTCAAGCTATCACTTATTCACTAAGTAAGGAAGGATCTATTAAATAAAATGTAAGCTCTTGCTTTATAAGTTATATATATTAATCACTTCATTAGCCTTTTCCATGAGATGGCTCATAGCATGGTGCGGGCTTCTACCTTTCTGACCGGCTAGCAAGCAGTCAGTTAGTGATTAAAAGTATAGCACCGGTGCTTGCTTGTTTATAACCATATAGATAATCCACTTCTTTATTGATAAAAGGGCTATCTATGAGGTAAGTATACGAGACCTGTGTGCTTTACATATATAGGGGAAAGAAAGACGATCGGCTAGGACAAAGTATACATACCAGCTAATCACTCGTCTAACCAAGTAAGGTTGCAAGTCCTTGGTAAGTGTATGTGACTCGCTCCAGCACACAAGAGGAGATAAAAGCAGAATTAAGTTCCATATATATCCCCAAACTCTTGTTACCTTTTATAAGGTAATGGAAGATATTGGCGAGCCACCACTAATGTATAAGAAATACTTCTTACGCTAAAACACTTCATACCTTTTACTGATAGATGAGTTACCCCCAGTACAGTAGAATCTACCTACCTTTGGAAGCACAACACTCCCACCCTCATTATCATATCCAACGAAGGATAGTTTTAGTCTCGAATCTACTTAGGGTATGACTGGGCACAAACACATAGCATAAACAACCATAAAAAGGAGAGTGACTTCATAGTCTACTTGTTAAGGGAGTCGACCGATCCCATAGCTTCTCGAATGGTGGATTCAGCTTGGAAGGAAGGCAGGAGATTAAAGGGAAGGAGAGTGGGTTTTCAACGGCTAATGGTCAATAATGGTATTTGCTATGACAATGATTGTAAGCTACTATTTCTGCAGTGCCAGCGTTGGAAGAAGGGAAAGAGAGTGCAAGCTATACACTAGCGTCAGCCTGCTTTCTGTTCTGGCAGCTGGAAATGCTAGTAGTAGTGGTGGGCAAAGAAGCTTTCCTCCGCAAAAGCAGGAAAAGGAAGTCTCGTGGTCGTCGAAGCTAAAGATACGCGTTATCTTTCATCTCTTCACTATATAGACCATCTTTTGTATTCAATATCACATCAAGCCTCTCCCTACTACATATTGCAATTACCCGGCTATTAGGATTTATCCCAAATCGACCATACAGACTGTTCATTAATAACTTCATTATATAAGCCAATCCATCATGACCTAAATCTTTATATTTTTTTCTCTGCTTGTGTAGCACATCAACATATTAGAAAAATGTGTAATTTCCCCTTTTATAGAGATACCCTCTCAAAGGTAAATCCCTACACTTATTACCCAACCCCAAACGCCCTATATCTGAGGTGTTCAAGCAACGAGGAATCATACACAAATAGACTATTGTAGAGTTTAATGAAGAAGAAAAAAGGAGGAAAGAAAGAACTCTTGTATCAGACTACTGGAAAGCTTGAAAAACCATCAATCACCACTTGCGAGGGATGCTTAACAGGTTCACCAAAATGTAGCTCTTGCTTTCACGCTAGGTAGGTATAGACAAACTTATAGCACAGGCCTTTCTTTCACCGTCTTTCATTAACTGTCCTATAGATCAGCATCAAACCGCTAAGTGGATCAGCCCGCGCATTGTGAATTAGATCTGCCAGAGCTATGTGATCAGCCAATAACTGCTATCTATGTCTCTAAGCCTAGATGGTGATGTAGATCATCCATCCCAATCACTGCTAGATCTGCCATAACTCAATAAAAAGACCCGTTCTATCACTGCTAAGTAGATCAGCCTGCCATATAGACCCATAGGCCAAGAGGTCAGCTTTACTTGATATCTATGCAGATAAGCCCCCTAAATCAATAGGTGACGGTGTTGAAACAATAGCATTAATTGGTGCAACCTGCGGTATTGGAATTGGAACTAGTCCTGGAAAGAAGATTTTCAAAGAGAATGGATGCCATGAACAAGTGTATCAATTCATGAGTTAAGGAATACTCTGGGGAAGATTGGGCATTGGTTGCGGGGAGGAATCTCGCAATTCTAAAGCAAAAGCAACTACAAGAAAGTAAAATAAAGATGGTTGGCAGTTTTGTAGACGAAGGCGCAGTCCCCTTCTGTACGGTAAATTGATATGTTGTGTAATTTCTTTACATTCGTAAGAGCATGTGTAATGAGTGGAGTTGTTTATAATTTCTCAGCAAGAGTCTATTGCCACTCTTCGAGCTGCATTATCGAAAGCTCCATCTTCCGAGAAAAAAAGGCAACTCAAGTAATAAATAGAGGAGGGCACTTCCTGGGTCCTAACCATAGTAGGAGGTAGTCCCCGTTCTCCAGATCCGGATAGGAAAGTAAAGGGAAAGGTGATCATCTAGTATGGGACGGACCTAAGAGAATAGCAGAGATGCTAAGTGAAGTTAAGAGCAGTCAGGTACAGCTAGTGGATCTGGTTCCTTCGAATAGAATCGAATCTAATAGATTTCGAAGTTGGGCTTGAAAGGCCGTGGTCACACTGAAAAGCACTGAAATTCATAGAAAAGATCAGAAATGCAATGGAATGCAAGGATCTCTATTTCCTACCTTGGCCAGTGCCTATGATTCTAGCATTTCCACGGGGGCGACCCGCTTCACTTTACTGAAAAGAGGTAGCTAGAGAAAATCAATGAAATACAAGATGAAACTTGCTTGATGCCTATCGTTTGTAGATGAGTTGCACATGTCGGTTTATGCTTCGAAAAGAGGTATCTTATTTCTGGTTTCAGGGAAGCATCCCAAAAGGTATCTATTATGTGTTTTTGACTTTCGAAGGGTATCGTTGATAGGTTCGTATCTTTGGCCCGGAATTAGTACTTCAGATGCCCAGTCCAGTAGAGTCTAGTAGTGGCACTGGTAGCAGAACGGTTTCTTTGAAAGAAGTCATGGGACATAGTAGGCCGGGCCGAACAACTTCCTAAACTACTATCAACCGGATTCTTCCTCTGTACTGGACTTAGCTACTGTTGGTTGCGTCTTAGAGCTCCTGGAACAAAGGTTGGGTCCCACCCAGGAAAAGAAAATATCCTGCTGTAGACCGGCGATCGTCAGGGCAGCCAGCCCAATCAGCATCACTAAAGGCCTTCAGGGAAAGAGTAGAGAATGTGCAAAGCTGAAGTCCATGAGGAAGAGTTCCTTTGACGTAGGATACGCTTGACAGCCGTCCAATGAGTTGAAGTTGGTGCATGCATAAAAAGTGAAACCTGATTGACAGCATAAGCAATATCTGGACGAGTAATTGTAGCATACTTCAGACCACCAACCAAACTACGATAAGCTGCAGGATCAGCTAGAGAATCGAGAAAGAGTGGCATCAGCAAGGACTAGTGGATAAGTAGCAGAGTAGGCTTTCGCAGCAAGAAATCGCGGAGAAGCTTGTTCTTGCCGTTAAGAAATCCCACTAGTTTAATAAAACAGGATTCAGAACAGAAATGACATCGTCCACTTCAGTTTAGAAATGTTAATAAGCTAGAGTAATAAGTAAGTCAATTACAGCGTTGCGAGCAAATAAATAGGCTCTTGTGGAATAGGTTGAGGCCCTTTACTTATAGGTCACAAGGATAAACTACTACTGGGGCAAGGCGCGGAGCGGAATAGGCAGTCATACAAGATGGGGTTGCAGGAAAGACTTTGGAAAAGGAAGCTTTTACAGGTAGAGCGAGTGAACAGGCTGAAACATAAGCAGAAACGAAATAGGCTGGTCTAACAGGGTATTGGCATTCAACGGTAATAGTGAAGATTAGGTTGAAAAAGCATATGCACGGCTACTTGAAGAAGCTGGTATTCCCCCAACAAGATTTAGTTGGAGTGGTTTAAATAGGGAAAGTTGGAGTAGCTGCTTCAAAGGCTAGAAGTCAAGTAGTTGGCACCGGATATGCGCGAGTGAGTAGGCACAGGGCCGGTATTGAACGCGCGGTATAAATAGTAGAGCTGGCCAAGCATGGCATTGAGGGTTTCAGGACTTTTTATTGTCTGGAGTCGTAATAGTGAGCTGGTTCTTGGTCGCCCCCGTGTACTGCTGCGTTTTGAGCAGGGGCCTGCTGGTTCGGCATGGGCCCTTTATGAGCAATCGGGCCATCAGCGAACTTCTAAGCATTGGGCATAGGGCCTTGCGCTGATGAGTTAAAAGGGAATGTCAAGCCCTTGCGCCTTCCCCTGGTCGATCCATAGCTGTATTGAAGAATGTGAGTTGGCAACCCACCCACCCAATGGATGGGACTGTAGGAAAGAAGAGAGAAATTGAGTTTTTATACCGATCTTCGGGTCAGGCTGCACCTTTAGCTTTTCCTCCAAATCCAGTCAGTGAGGCAAATAAGGAAAGTCAAAGCCTAAAAGAACGGAAGAAATAAGAGTTGAAACCCAGTCTCCTATTTTCGTAGAAAGACAAAAGGTACAAAAGACATAAAACATACTATCTATGCAATATTTCACATTATTCATTCCTGCTTACCTTCTGCATTTCATATAAGGTAGTACGTTTTCTGTGGAAAGCAAGGGCACAGCGTCCGAAAAGAACAAGCAAGGCCGACCAATAGAATTGAATCAGACCCGACGAGGTAGGTGAGAGCTTCTGCGAAGCGGAAGACAGGATTTATGGAAACCATGTTGAGCCAGGGTACATGCTACACCTCTAGTTAAAGGGAGTACTCCGTGACCTCCGACATCAGCTAATCAGAATGCCACCTAACACAAGCAGTTCCACAAGCCTCTTTAAGCTATCCCTCCGCACAAGAATAGAGATTTTTTTTATGCAGCATCAGCACTGCTTTTTCTTTGCTTTTTACTTATACTGACCTGGCTATACTTGACTAGCTAGCTGACTTGTCCATACTTGTCTACTTGTTTTCTGACCGCCCTTTCCAAAATAGGATATGTTTCCTGGCTGGGGTCGAATTAGAATAGAAAGAAGAAAACCAGCTCGCTCGTGTAAAGTATGCCACTTGCTTACCCGCCTCGACCGATGATGCCTCTTGTTATTGGTTTTTATCTTGCTTTTGCCAACAGCACACGATTATGTGTCTCCTTACAATGACCGTATTTCATCTCCTTCAAAACGAAAGATGCATTCTGGACCTGCACCAAGCCATTTCTCTCCACGCTCCCCCGGATCTCCTACTTAATATGTGCGAGTTCACCCCACGATACGGAATAGGATGACCCGGCAGTGAAATACTATTCTTTACGGGATGTTCCAATTCATATCTAATGAGTTTCATTGGAATAGAACCAAAAGATGAATCTGGGATACTAGCGTCTGATACTTTAGTTGAAAAAGAGGCGCCGCCAGAATCAATCAATTCAGTTGAAGAAATGCAGAGTGCTTAAGAAGACCAAGGAAACTCAAGCTGTCTGTTGTCCACACCGCTGAAACTCTCTCCCTCCGACAGCGGGCAAGGAGCTCAAGCAGGCACCGCCACATAAGCACCAAAGAAGCCCTGGGCCCGATTAGTACATAAAAAATGGAAACCTTCCCTTGCTTGAAAAGAGAGAGGCACTTACTTTAGCTTTAGTGAATTCCCACTTCAATTACCATCCCTTGCTTGCCTCGGTCGAATCCAGATAGTAGACCCGGGTCATGGGCCTCATATTCCCCCCGAGGAACCTATTTACGTTGTTACAGTTCCTTAAGCATAACCAGTGGAGACCACTGATCTATACCCATCCGATACGAGAGTGACTTTCTGACTACCTACAGTAGCATATCCCTGTAGAGATTCCGGATTCTCGAAGGCGAAAGTGATTCGTCTTGTTTTAGTGCACCATTGCCCAGGCCACTTGGTAGATCGAGAGTTCGATGCTCCTTATCCTAGCTTCTTGCAATCAAAGGGAGGGATGCATGCGCGTTCGCCAGCTACAGATTCTTGCCTAGACAAAAGCATAAGGAGAAATAGAGATATTATAGAATGGGTGGCACGAACTTTCTTTTGCGAGTTGCGGAACACTGTCTGAACGAAGTGAAGGCGTCGCCGATTTTTAATGAAAAAATGATAATAGAGTTCTTTGGGGCACTCATTCACAAGGAGACCGACCCCTCAAAAAACCTGGTTACCAAAACCCTAGCATAAGACCTAAGTCTTCCAACAAGGGTGGAATTTAAAACAAAGGTGGTAAGTGTTTCAAGTCTTTTTAGAGGTGGGTCCCTGGCCACCAGTGTAAGGTTCCAAGGAGCTATAATAGTATGTTAACTGTTAATGAAGAAGAGATCTGTACTGAGATTAATGAAGGAGAGGATAAACCTTATAACAGTGATCGAAACTCAGAAGAGTTGGATTGTCGACTTGACTCTGCGATTGGAGTTTTCCCCTGTCAAAAAAATAAATAGAGTCGGGCAGAAGGTAGAACGGGCAGACCATAGTTTCCCAAACTAGTAGATCCCAAGCCAGCTATTTCAACTAAATACGAGTTTATGATGCCAACCGATCGACTTACTGACTCAGAACGTTTCCCCGATACCCGAAAGCAGGTAGCTGAAATAGCTGGTTAAACGTTTTGTTGCCCAACAAAAGCAGAGATCCTCCAAGTATCCTAAATCCAGTTCGGGTTAAACTGATACAGTTGGGGCAGCTACAGGAAGAGATGTTGCCGGCAGAGCGAGCTTTTTCTTACGCTTTTTCACTACTTATTTAGAGGCATAACAACTATCGGGTCACATCCTGTAGCTCAGCTTTTGGCCAACTTCTTACTCGTTCCACGTTCGTTACACTGCTCACTGCTCGGCATCCTCACTGAAAGTGAAAGAAAAAGCCTTTCCCCAGGAAACTTTTTTTTGAATTTGATCAGCATCCGCATCAAGATCTGTGAAATTTTACCACCTCTTGCTGCGCCCTCCTGTCCTGGCAAAGGTTTGAAAAAAGCGTTTGCAGATCATTATTTCCACGGATCACTGGTATTTGTGAACTTACATCCTTGGGATCACCCACTCGTTTCTTGAGTTTCGATACTTGTATCACAGGTTCATTTGAGTGAGATCCTGAAGGCAAATTAAGCTTGTATGCCACCAGACCCACCCATTTCAAACCGCAATACTTTTTCTTGCACTTCTGTTAGGTACTTTTTGATTTTTTTTAGAGCTTCCTCTCTTTCACTCAGTATTTGGTCAACTGCTGCCACCCTGCTGCTTGGTACCGGTCCAATTGGTAAGAGAGTAGGTGCATACCTCTTGAAAAGGGGTTATAAAAAAGGAGGTGTGGAAGTGAGTTTTGTACCACCATTCTGCCAGTGCCAACCATCTAGCTTTTTATGTTGTCCCGCTCGATATAATGCACCGTCGATACCCTTCAATGCATTGATGGACTCTCTCTGTTTGACCGTCCGATTGCTACTGATAAGCTGTTGTGTAATTAAAAGCCCAGTAATGTGAGAATTTCCTTCAAAAACACACTAGTTCACACCCCTGTGATTATTGGTTAAGCCATGCAACCTTCGGCCTTTCTTTTTCTTGTCGTCTGCGGGTCTACCGTGGACTGTGGCTAAGGGTCAGGACACTTTCACCCCAATAAGTACGTACTTCTCACCTTGCTTGGCGTACTCTCTCCTATATGGTATGGCATTAGACCAAAGCAGCTAGCAATGCTTTTTGCCCGGATAAAAAAGGGAAAGCCGTCTCTCTTCCATTCGGAGTAAGCATTGGTTTCGTACCGCTATAAAACAATCCATAGGAAGCGGAGCAACCTATACTGCTCATTCGCCTTCCTTGGTGAGTCCAGTTTTCTTTAGAAGTTGGTATCGGTAAAGTAAGTAAATCGAAGAAAGTTATAAGTAGTAAGTCATAAAGTAGTAAGTCTCAAAGTGATAAGATGGAACTGGAAAGAAAAGCTTTGTATCGCTTGCTAGCCTATAGATTTAGTTCCTTATTGAAAAGGCGCGTGCGCGTTGGTATAGTGTCTGATATCAAGAAGGGAGGGGGTAGGTAAAAAATTCAATCAGTGACACAAGCCCTACTCATAGTCCTACCCTACTTTATTTTCCTTGCTCAAACATTTTAGATGATGATCTCTTCGCTATTCTTTCTTAAGCAATTCGATCGAAAAAGCAGGATCATAAAATGGGGCGAGGGAATCAAGATAGGGGATGTGTGAAGTTTATGTACTTTTCGCACACGTGAAAGACAGGCAAAAAGAAGGCGCTTTCTTCGTCTTTGGTCAGCAGCTTCATCCATTACTGAGACATACGGAAACTATAGCTTATAATGACCCAGACTCAAGCTTTGACCAGATACGTAAAAGTTCTCAATACCAATATGAGCCTAGAGAGAGTAAAGGAATATAGAACTTTCTGAGAGCATCACATTAGATAAGTGACGCCGCTGAAACTAGAAGCAAATCTTATTTTCATTGATCCATCACGGCAATATTAGCCAGGAAGGAAGCTGCCCTCATAGCAATTAGTCTAATTTAAAGATGTATAGCCGGGAAGAAGCTTAATAGCCGGGAAATGGCTAGAGACAAAGACAGGGCAAGACTGCGGCAACCTAACACGAGCCCTACTTACTTGCAAGAAAAACCTCAGCCAAGAGGAATCCAAAACAAAGCTGAGCTTTTGAATGAAGGAAAGAAAGAAAAAAAGAAAACACCATTTCTAAAACCAATTACTCTCTCCCTTAAAACACTACAAAGTTCAAGTCTCCCGAGCAAAAGTGAATCCTGAAGCATCCCTTTTTTATCTACGATAGAAAGAATGTGCTTTTTCCAATGTGTGCTCCAGCTTCGGGCAGTACTCCCGGGAGATAAGATGAGAGTCCAGACTCCGCTGCTTGGTATATCTTCTTTACTCAATAAATCAAAAGTGCGTGTTCCGTTTATTCCCCTTTATCCGAGTAGTCTTTTGAAAGGAAATCTCATCCCAATTCACATCCCATATAATTCTTGAACTCCGGTTTTCTTCGTATGTTTTGTGGAACGAAAGCTGACTCTGCTTGAATCGAAGACTGGCCTTTCTTTTCGTTTGTTGAAGGTCTTTTTCTTTTTGTTTTTCTACGTGTTCAAATAATAGATCTCTGTTGTTTCTGAGTTTTTCTCATCGACGACCGCATCGAAGATTTGTCTAATCTTGCTTTTTACAGCAGCGGTCCCAAGGGGATCCAATGAAGAGGTAGCCACTGCTTTGTGAACAGAAAGTCCAACTTTCCTCTTATATGTTCTACGACAGGGATAAAGCGTATCTCTCCGTTGTGCAATATTGACTCGTAGTTTCAGCACATTTCAAAAAGGCAAAACTTGATTTTACATAGAAAGAACCTACTGAGAGGGACAGGCACTTATAAAATAGAGTGATTCCGCTCGGAAGAGAACAAAAATGAAACAAATCTCTTTTTTTAAATTAGTATTATACGATAATATGATAACTTTATGAGTTAGAAAGCGTATTGAGATTAAGCAACATGAAGATGAGTCAAAACATTCTAATGTGACTGAAGGTTTCTAGGAAAGCATAAGAGTAATGAAAATCCATATAGGAAGGATAATAGTCAAGTGAATAAGAGTCAAGTAATTAGTCACACCCGGTGGTGTGAGTTAAGGAGCTTTTTCACGTGCAAGGAACCCAAGATTTGACCTAAAGGTGGATCGAGTGGAATGCTTGACACGAACAGGATTCGCAGGATGATTCCCGTACTAGGACGAGGAGTGAACACGTGGCAGGCTTTCATTGAATGAATGTGCGCAATTCTCTCTTGTTTCTTCGGGGAAAGCACCAAGCGATGGTGCATATTAAGTAGGGCGCGGCAGAATCATACTATGATGATATCGATCCAGGTGAAACCGATCTATTAGCAAAAAATGTTCAATCCTGCTTTGACCCTGGCTCTCAATAAGCGCACCTTAATGGGGGTTTTCTATCCAAATACTAGTAGATATGAAAAAATCACAAGATTTCCGATCCTTGGAAAATCAAATTTTAATTACTGAATGGATGATTCGCAAGATCCAGAGGTTGGGGTGGTTTCGCGAGACCCAATCGAAAGAGAAAGGGTCGATCACCTTCTTATCTTCCCATATAAAGAGCTTAAGCACCACCGAGTGGTGCCAGTTGGTATTGAAAGGCAAATGAAGGCTGGAAGCCCGGCACTCTTATTGATACTGACCCTCGTAGTAGTCTAAGATGCTATTTCGCACATTTGACATAAAGAATAAGGTAACCTTCCCCCGGACCAAAGGTGCCATAAGGGAATGCTTCTTAGCTAAGTAGGTGGAAGACTCATAATGTAACGAGCTGTTTGCAGTGAGACATGATGAAGAAGGACGATGTGTTAAACTTTCAGAGCACATGGCCGGAAAGTCCGTCTTTGAGAAATCTAGATTGGGTGTTCAGTCTTCCGCTCATGCTCGGTACTCTCGAAAATCCTACTTTGGGTGGCTGCGTACCGGGAAGTGGAAGAGCAGTTCATTGTGCGCAAGAATTGAGACATAATATCGTTACATATTATCTAAAAGAAAGAGTTTCACTTTGTGTTTGAGTTCGACCACTTTGAATACAAAGTCATACATTCAGTAGTGGTCATCCGTAGTTAAATAATACAAGTTCTATACATCCACCGTGGAATACCTACCTATCGAAAAAAAAAAAACCCATTAACGGCAGTTTCCCGGCTTACCTTACTACCGGTTCTTTCTTAATCCAATCCTGACCTCTTTCTTCATTTTTTGCTTATTTCCCATCCATCCAATACCTATGTTTGCCCAATCCCTTTCGACTTCGCACTAGCCAACGCTGCTTCCTGTGCTATACACCCATTAGCGGTGTCTGAACGGTAGGTAGATTCTATGCAAAAAGGGCAGGCACGTTCTATTGTAATAAACTTTTGAAGTTACTGTGGCTGTGAGGAACTATCATGCTTACTATGATGCTCTGTGAGGCCAGTTCCCGTAAGATGGAATAGAAAGCTATTCTATAAAGCAAGCTCTCTCTCAGCTAAAAGCTGGTGTGTTATTAGATTAGAAAGGAAGTCAGCTATTGAATCAGCAACTAGTCAACCTGGTGTTGATACGCTGCGATGCCTTTGCTTGTTTTGTTGATTCGTTCCTCCAGTACTTTATATAACAGAACTCCATTCATAGATCAACTTTGGTAAAGACCGGATCAGAGCATTAATTTCTGGGCAGGCTTTGTAGATGCAGATCTAGGTACTCTTTCTTCCGAAGATGAGGAATGGACCAAGCCGATCCGTTGTTGGCTCTTCAAGTGCATTTGCTAGTTCGAAAGAAGCTGAATCCGGAAATGGGATTGCAAATGAATCCGCTTTTTCGTAGCATGCTGCATAGACTCACTTGCCCTGCGGTGCTCACACATGAAATTGCCTTTGGATATCCTATTCGCATTTTTGGCCATACTTGGGCAAAGCCATCGAGACTCACCAGGAAGAAGAGAAGCGAAGCCATAATTTCATTAGGAGAAGCCTTCTATATTTAGTAAAGTAACAGTGGTCGAATTGCTGCATAGCCTGGTTCTCCCTAATACGAATTAGGAATCTGACAACTGCGCTTACTGCATTCAACTCTTATTACTTTTATTCTGTCTTGCTTTTATAGCTGACTCTTCTTCTTCTACCCCGTGGTAAACAACAAGGAAATCCGGTATTCTGGTACCACGCAACTAACCTTCCTTGTAATCCGCTTACGACTATTAAAGCTCTCGAAGCGACTAGTCACTGCTTTGCAATCTTAGAAGCTAGCTGCTAATACACAGAGCTTGACTTTTCATTCTTACTCACAACCTTGTATTATTCTTCCTCCTTTTGTATTCTTCTTTCGTACAATTAATACTATAGAAATGACAGAGCGGCTTAGAAGCTGATTTACAACTTTCAATCTCATATCCTCCCTGCTAAAGGGCAAGAAACTACTAAGCAATAGCAAGCTTCACCTCTGGTTTGGAATCTGCTGTCAGGCTTTAATTCTGACTTTTACTATTAATGCTATCGATATGACAAGGCAATTACAAGCTTGGATTCCTGCTTTCTTACTGTAAAGCTAATAGCTTACTTTGATTCTTATGTCGTACTTCTTAATACACTAGAAACGACAAGACGCTTGGATTCGTACTTCAAATCGGAAAGCAAGCTGCTAACTCCTCTTAATGCCACGGGAAAGAAAGCTTGGCAAATCAAACTTCTATCTGTCTAGCTGGCTTGCAAGAGTTGTAGCTACGAGAATGAAAGCTGTGATTTAGTATTCGTTTCTCTCCTTTTAGTAGCCAAGTCAGATTGTAAGATAGACAGTTAAAAGTTCGAAATCTGCTTGGTAAGCAGACGAGTCGTATCAGCCAAGGCAGTTAGCAGATTAGGAGTTAACAATCAGATTGAAAGTAAACAATAACTCTCATATTAATATATCGTTTACAGAGTTTTACCAAGTAAGTTATAACACTTGAAAGCCCGAGTTCAGAATCGAATCTAGTTAGCAGATTGAAGCTCGGTACCTCGCTTCCCTGCTCGGCTTTTGCTTCCTCTTTATCAGCTAGAACAATGAAAGCGGGAAAGAAGAATTTTACTTCTAGCTCGCCCAGTCCTCCCCAAGTTCATGGAATTCTCGGTATCAAGTAGAAGATGAAAAGGCAGCTGGTGTTTGATTCCGGTTTCTAAGATTCAAAGGCTGGGCTGTAGCCCCTATCAGTTGTATTAATGGTTTGAGGCTGTCTCGGTTCGAGAGTGAAGATTACAAACCTTAAGTTAATATGTCCGCGCTCAGCTCACATATAGGATTGAGTTCTACTTATCAGTTTGTAGCTAATTGAAGGTGAGTTAATATGTCGTTTCGATAGCTTGCTTAATTGGTCGTATCCTCTCTTTTCCTTAGAAGGTTTGCTGCTAGCTTACAGAATGAGAGTAGTGAAGGATTATAAGTATGAAAGTAAAAACTAAGCTTGCTCAGATAAAGCAAGCGCTGCTGTGGTTTCTATAGTATTAGTAGTAGTATCAGCTTCCGAATTCTTTTTATCGGCTAGAAGACTAAAAGCGCGATATAAGAGTTGTAAGGCGTAAGCGTTGTTATCGAGTTATAAGCTTGGTTGTTCGCTATCAGAATTATAGTCGTTGTTGTTTCTCTGGGCTTCAAGAATACAATTGAGTTATCGCCTGGCTTCATTCTTAATTTCATTTATCAGATTAAAAGCGGGAAACAGGAATTCCAGTCGTGCTATCATCGTGTACATAGTATTAATTCTAGCTCGGCAGGTTGAAAGCGGCTATAAGAATCCAAGCCTTAAATCCCAGTATAAGTAATAACAACTCAGCTCGTATCCATGGAAGTAACTGATTGCAGGAATAAGAATCCAGGGCTTGCTTCGTCGTTGTAGTATCTCTTGTATCAGCGCAGTAAGACTGAAAGTTAGAAATAAGAATAGGAAGTGGCCCTAAGATTTCCTTCTCGTAATAAGATTTCCACTCACAAATAAGCTTTTCGTTTCGTTACTTCTAGTTTCCATCCTTTCGCTTACCAGGGCGCGGCTTACAAGATAGCAAGTAGTGAGATTGACAATTGAAGTGGCCGATAGCTACAATAGGAGTTAGAAGACTGAAAGCCGGATATTCGAGTTGACTTAAGAAGCTGGCAACTGAGTTTGCGTTTCGGCTTGAAGACAGAAAAGCAGGAATCTGGCAGTACCTTACAAGAATCCAAGCTCGTAATTTACTAGGCGTGTTTATTCTGGTCGGCCCTTGTAGTTTATAGTCTTTTACCTACCAAGGAGTAAGCCAGTAAGAAGATGGAAAGTAAGCATCAGTTTCAAAGTCAGGAATAAGCTTCTCATATCTATAGTATTATATAGAAGGAGTATGAGTAGTAAAAGGAGGGAGGATATTAAGGCAATGGTTACTGTATTAAACCCAAAGAACTTCAATGATGCCTATAAGTTTGCAAACCAGTATGAAGTAGTTGCTGATAGTCAAGCAAAAAGGCTTAAGGTTGTATCCAGGCCACTTGCCTTGACTAATACTCAGAGAAGTAAGGAGGTGGGTGATAGAGCTATTGTACCTTATAATAGGTCAGGAAAGGCTTGGCAACCAAATTGGAAATATACTTCGGAATCTCGTGGGGATAAGAGAAATGAGACATTTGAACAGAAGAAGGCTCTGGGGTTATGTCATAGGTGTGATGAGAGGTGGCACCCTGGGCATAAATGTGCTATTAGAAATATGCACATGCTGAAAGATATGGAAGAAGTAGGTGAAGAAGAGATGTATGATGAGTGCACAGAAGAGTTAGAGGAGGATGTGGTTGAATAAACAATTATTTCTCTTTTCTCAGCCAAAGACACTTTTCGTTCGTAACATGCCTACGTTACGAGCATAAAATTGAGCGCAGTGCAGCCGTTGCTTGTTGGGTTTCTTACTTCTTGTGTTGATCCGGTGATGATGGGTTAGGCTTTAGTTCATACCATGACCAGTTCCTTTCCTCTCTTGTTTCTTAATCGGGTTGTGCTTAGTCTGTGGTGTCTTCTTATTACCAAAAAGTACTTGCGATCTTTGGTCTTATATTTTTGCTTAATCATCTGAGGTATACTAATGTGTGAGTATCTGTTCTGGTAGCAGCTATGCACTGATGTGTCTGTTGTTTGCGATTGTGGTTAGTCATTGAACTAGCACTTTGAGTTAACTGGCCTGTGCTATTCTGATCGAGTGTGTCCTTTTGGCATAAAGGATGTTATTCCTTGCCGCTCCAGTTGGTTTACTACCAGAGACATGATTAGTACCACCAGAGCTTTCACTTTAAGTCTGACACTCCTCCTCAGTTCACTGGTTGGTGGTATTTGGGAAAGTGGTGGTACCGAGAGCACTTATTGTTGGGGTACCACCCACTGCTAGCACCTCTGTCTGCCTCTTTGGTTTTTCTTGCTCGTTCCCGGCTGGTTTCACTGGTGTCACTGGGTCCTGCCTCTTATCAGCAAACCCCATAGCTTGTGTGAGCTTCTTCCCTGTCTCCGGTACTTACGCTTTCTAAGTTGGCACTATCTCCGCGGGTACCTTCTCCGTGTTATGCGCTGACCCCTCCCTTCTATACTACCATCATACCCTCTGCACTTTCAAGGGATGATACTGTCAAAGGAGTTGACTTTGCTGTTCCGGTAGGCCGTGTCAGATAGAACAGGAAACATAAAAATGGTAATTTGTATCAATAGGGAAGCACACATCAGGCATGTCGGTTGGGCCCATTTCATCGTAAATCGAGTGAAGGGTGCTGTCCACCAAGTCTATATTCGTTCCACTTTCCTACTAGTCGGATGTAGTCGAATGCCTCAATGAATTCTATATCTGTGTCGGGGCTAACTACTACTTTCCATCCGTTCTACTTTTCTAGCTATGACAATGAAATAAGTGAAATCGTCTTGACTGAGTCGATCACGACATCTTTTTACTTTATTCCTCACGAGCACCTTCTTAGACTGTTGCTTATAACTTTAAATCCAGGTCTTGTTCGCACTGTCCAACTGACCTACTTGTTGATAAAGTTAGGTAAACCGGGAAAAGCTAGGCCCGAGGCAAATCGGGTTAAAACATATATAAAATCGTGGAGCAAGCTCGGTCTAGAAAGAAGAGAACTAAGAAATCATCGTAATCCATCGTTCTATTCTAAGAGTTTCACAAGCTCGGGCGGGATTTAGTAAACAATGCACTGTCGCTAGTCGTTTATAAAAGAAGGTCTCTCGCATGATATAACATAGATAGGCACGCACGAATAAAATAAACAGTAATTTAATAAAATTCAATCAAAGGAAGAATAAATCCGGGCTTACTAGTACCAGCTTCTGGTACGGTGACCAATAGAAAAATCCATACAAAACTAAAGTATACTTATACATTCTGTAGAGGAGATTAATGGGGAACTTACAGTGGCCACAACTGCTACAGCGAAACCTTACCGATAACACGAGACGGGTGGTACTGGGGCAGAGGGTCTGGCCAAAAACAAAATTAAGGTGGTAGAAACCACAATTCCAGAACTTAAACAGAGAGGTGTGAATGTGAAATTGCAAAATCTCACACAACTGTCGGGGTACCGTAAAGATGCGCACCCGTGGATATCAAGGAAGCAAGCAGTGGGACCCACTTACAGAGGCGCCGCTTAAAAAGCTGAGCAGCTACGCCGATTGCATACACTGGTGCCTTCCTGGAGTTTCTTATGTATGGAAATATAGATTGTATTCGCATATTTTTTCATGAACAGAAAGAGTTTTTTTCTTTGTTTTTAGTTTCTATTTGTTTTCACCCGGTTCACTGAATGGATAAGGCGCGCAGCGGTGGAGTAGTACTTTCAGGACTTCTTGGAAAGGGCAGTGATTTCTTTTTTTATAGGAAGCATTAAACACAAGAGGGTTGGTTGATATGTGTAGCCCACGGAAATATACCACTACTAAGCGCTCGATTACGCTTAGAAAAGGAGACATGACCTAAGCGTTTATGCCCAAAGAATAAGATTAATCCGCGTGTTGTCTCTTTTGTTCTATTTATAGGCAAACGAAGGTCACTACCTACTTCTTAATCGTACGGGTTTGGAGCGGCGAGCATAACCGACTTTCTTAAGGATGCCTATCCGCAACGTCTTCCCGATCCTAAAGGAATTCGATATCTGCTACCATTGGTCTTGACTTTCCTTAAGACATGGGACTGAATCCGCCACATCTTGGTCTTGGCATTCCGCCTTTGGCTACTAAAACAATTTCGAAATTGACTCTCAGGATATACTGCGTACGGGCATTGTCCTGGCTACACTTTTAGTGAGTTTTATTCCCATTTCATATGCAAGAAGGACAGGCTCGCTCATAGGGGACTACTAAACAACGAATAGCGGCTTCGGCCAATGGTGCTCTTTGAAGCTTTCAACAAAAGGAAGCAAGAGTGGTTTTTAAGGCAAGTAAGCTATAGAGATTTTAAACAGCACATCCACATTGAAGCTCTGGTGCGAGTGCACTAAGCAAAGGAAGAGGCAATACGGGTACATAAAGGCAGTATTGAGCCAGATGTAGAACCGCTCTGTTCTCAAACAAAATCCTTAGATATAAAAGGGTTTATAACTCTGCTTTATCAATGTATTTGCAGAAAAACGCCTTCTTAAGTAAGCGGAATCATTTGCTTAAATAACAGATAATGGCACAGAATACAAACCCTTGACAAAACATTTCCCTCAAATAACTCACCAAACTACATGTGCATATACCCAACAAAAAAATGGAATATCTGAGAGAAAGCATCGACACATTGTCGAATTGGCTTTATCAACAATGTCCAAAGCAGCAATACCAACAGAATTTTTGGATGAAGTATTCTCTAGTATTGTATACCTCATAAATAGATTGCCATCTTCATCTACAACATCCATACCTTATACCACTCTTTTCAATAAAACTCCTGACTATTCTGCCCTTCGTGTGATTGGTTGTCTTTGCTTTCCTCACACCAGACCACTCAATACACATAAACTTGAACTCAGGTCCATGCCTTGTGTATTCATGGGCTATGCAAATTCTAAAAAGGGGTATAGATGTTTTCACATACCAACTGGCAAGTTACTAGTATCCAGGAATGTTTGCTTTGATGAAACTGTGTTTCCATTCAAAGAACATGTCAAATCTTCTTCTTCTGTCTCTTCTGATTATGTTCCACCTTCCTCCTTGCTGCTATTGGACACTTCCAGTGCTGCTCAGCCTGCTCCAGCTGACCAGTTAGTGCAAATTACTCAAATTTCTGCTGACTCAATACCAGCTGATCAGTCAGTCCCAGCTACTCAAACTTCTGCTGAGACAATACCAATTGATCAGTCAGTGCCAGTTACTCAGCCTCTTTCTGTTCATCAGATAATACAAGCTGCTCAACCTGCTACAACTGAGCAGTCAGTGCCAGCTCCTCAACAGCTCACTCCTACTCCTCATGCTGCAGCACAACCTCAAACAAATGTTCATCCTTCTGCCTCTTCTCATGCAATGATTACCAGATATAAAGATAAAACCAGGCGCAATCGCTTGTTCTCTGAGACTATGTAGCCTATACAACAACAATCACTTCTGAGCCCACTTGCTTTACTCAAGCTGCTAAATCTGAGGATTGGAGGAAGGCCATGGCAGCAGAAATTAATGCCCTTGCCAACAACAACACATGGAGGTTAGTGCCTCCTCCATCAGACCATAAGATCATTGGTTGTAAATGGGTCTATAAAATCAAACAGAAACCAGATGGCTCCATTGAAAGATACAACGCACGCTTAGTAGCTAAGGGATTCAATCAAGAGGAGGGAGTTTACTTTTTTGACACCTTCAGTCCAGTTGTCAGACCTACAACAATAAGGTTGATTCTCTCTTTGGCTGTTTCTTCCAATTGGTCTATCAAACAACTTGATGTGCACAATGCATTTCTCCATGGTGATTTGCAAGAAAGAGTCTACATGTCTCAGCCACCAGGCTTCACTGACCCATCTTTTCCAAATCATGTATGTCTCTTAACTAAATCTCTTTATGGACTTAAACAAGCACCACGTGCTTGGTTTCACAAATCCGATCTATAAAGTCACTTAGCATCTTCGAACTCCTCACTTCTATGTAATTCACCATTTTACTTGTAGGATTCTGTACAGTAGGTAGTGACAGGAGTATAGGGAGTGATCTTTTCACCGACCCATCACCAACAGCGTACGGAATATGAATAACACCCTCATTGGTTTGCCATGGGAGTGTCTCTATATCACCCACAAGAACAGGTTTCCTCTTTCGATGCCTAATAGCTTTAATATAATGGGTGTAGACACCTTGACTAACCTTCGGTCTAGGTGCTTTCACTTCGTGAATATAACCACCATCCAGATTCTTTTGTCGAGCTTGAAGGACTTATTCCTGCTCCCAGTGAGTAACGTATAATGTTACGAACAAAGGCTTCAACGCTGGCTGGAGAATACTTCAATCTGTTAGCAGTAGCTTTCCCCATATAGGCACGGATACCTACTTCAATGACTTCATGCCCATGGTATTTAGCAAGAATTCGGCTTATTTGAATATATATATCCTCAGAAACCCATTCCTTAGCTTCGGTAAACCGCCATCTTCAGTAAAAGGTATTCCAGAACCTATGGTAATCTGAAAAAAGGAATCCAACCGCTCTATTCGAGGCTCTTTTTCCTCACTCATTGAGGGTCGCATTCGAAGATTAATTGTAAACTTACTTACACCTTTGGGTATACTTCAACATTTAACAGAAACATTCAAGCATGTAAATGAAGATCCACCTCATTTATAAGCGGGTATGGAGTTTTTGACTTCTGAACAGTTTTTATACATCCAGGAAAAGGTTGTGCATGCTTTGTATAATGTATTCTTTAATATAACTCATGCCAACACCCACTAAAAGTACTAACCATTAAGTTTTTCTTATTTAGAGTTCGATTATGAAAGTTTTGCTTTTTCATTGCCTTATTCTTTATATTCTTAATGATGCACACAATAATAAGGCGGAAGAATCTTCCCTTTGGAAAGTTTTTTCAAGATCGATCTTCCAGCATTTTTCATGCCTGACCATCAGACTACCTTCTGGATTATTATGTGTAACTTTCTTTATATAGAACTCGTAACTTGTACGAATTCAATGGCATTTTTGCATCCATGATGCTATAAGCTCTTTATTTATGCCCTCGGTTGGAATGTTATCGATTAAGAATTTGTGGAGTTTATCCAGCAATTCATTAATCTGATCCTTTGTCAGGATTGACCGGTTGAATTCCTGTATTCTATATAAAAGTATAGATGAGATGTAGTGGTGGACCAAGTTGTATAAATGCATCGCAATAAATGTTAGGCATATTTGGGAAATAACGAGGAGTGGTTATGAAGTTATCATGGACAGTATAGATAGGGGCACCAATCAACTTAAAAAAGTTCCACAACACTCGTAGCTATACAAGAATCTGCGTGATGCACAAAGTTGGCAAAGGGGCAGTCTCCGTCTTTCGGTGATCTCTTTGATCAATAGGAACTCGAAAGGAGACTTTTTTCTCCTTCTTGTTATGACGATCATACACTCGTATTTCATTTCTTTTATACTTATGATAGATAGTCCTGAATAGTTCGAAAGTATTTAATTTCATATACAACAGCACGATTGCTGGCTGATGCTATCCAACCAATAGAGCTTCTCAATGTCATAAGAAAGTCCATTCCCCGAGATTTTTTCTTCCAAAACTTGACACATGTTTCACTGAATTGAACACAATCAGCATCTTTGAAATTAGGAGAGAACGTCACTCTAACATCCTAGAGTATATAATATTGGGGTTGCCCATAGAGCATAAAAATCTTCTGGACTAAATTGGAGTAAGGTTCGAACTAATTCTTTCAGCTAGATGAGGAGAAAGTTCTGCTTTCATATATTCATCCAGTTCGAGCTTTATATTGTAAGAGATATCATGTAACTTAGGATTTGAAGTACTTCAACGAAGATTCGTTCGAGTAGCTAGTTAAGAATCGAGTAATAGGTAGGACTTTATTTGATAAGCGCTGGCTGATGCATCCTGAGTAATAGGATCCCTATTCCACTAATTGCTTTCTTTTTTCTAGACATGAAATAAATTGGAAAGGATGTTTTGCCAACGCGGCAGTAGATAGTATACCACCTTGAAAGAGTTCATCTCTATTCTCGTGGTACCAAGCAAGTGCATTGTTATATGTAGAAAAAGCCTTCATATGAAAGGCAAGAGATCTTATAACTTTATTGCTTGTATAAGGATCGGGCTCTTTTTTACTAGAATATGAAAAGAAAATCAAGCTCCTTGCTAAATCTCTTTCGTAAAAGTGTAAAATACCACTATGATAGATCCGACCTCTGAAGTATAGAAAGACTGGAAGATAGAACTTATACCCAAGCCGATGCTATATCTACAAAAAACTGCTCATAATGAATCTGAACGATTTTTTTTTTAGATAAGGCCCGTGGGCTAATTTATTAATAATAAAAGATCCATACAAGGTAGCAACACACATATAAACATAATGTAGCGGCCCATCAGAGGGTTTTTTAATCCGATCAAATAGAAAATAAAAAAGGAAAATAAAATTCAAAAAAGATGAGGGCTTATGTGAAAATAGCCAAGCTAAATAAAAGACCCCAGCCCCATCGCAGAGAGAGAAACCCTAGATCTGGTTTCATTTCTTCAGCGGCGCCATAGCTCATCGAGCTCATCGCCTGTCATCTTCCTTTACCAATCACGCACCCATCCCTTTTTCTTCTAGTTTCTTCGTATCCTCCACCAGATAAGGCCTTTCCTCCATGTATTTATTCTTACACTCCATCCAACACTGAAGTTTCAATCTGTTGCTGAAATGTGGCTTCATTCTACCTGGCCAGTTCCCATTCAAGGTTTTTTTTTTAATCGGCATAGTAGCTGTCCGGTCTCCAAGCTGCGAAGCTTAGACAGAGTCGTCTTCAGTAAAATCAACAGATAAGTCTCTTTTTTTTCTGTTATTTTTGTTTTTATATTTTAATATATAAATATATATATATTTTGGAAACTCTCTCTCTTTTTTACACTTTTGATTTGTAATAAAAGTATATATATAAATCCTCCATATTCCAGGAATAGTACCCGGATTTCTCTTCTCAAACTACTTGTCTGGTAGGTTAACAGCCCCATCCCTCTTAAACAGTTCCTCTTCCCATTTTTGAGGGATTTTATTTTTTATAAACAAACTGAGATCATTGTTATCCTTTGTTGCCTTGTGATATAGTCTGACTTTTTTTGCTAACAAATCTGCTGATTTTTTATATGTGCGAGGGGCATACTTGATGTTAATCTGTTTTGGGAGAAGTTGGAGAATTTCCTTGATTTTGACTAGAGTCTCAAGGCTTTTCCAACTAGGTATGAGATTTTAATCTTTATTAGGGATAATCTGTGTAAGTACCTTACAATCTGTCAGAATGTGGAAATAGTTGTGACTGTGGATCTCTTTTGCTTTCAGGTATTCAAGTGCCATAAGGATGGCCAATGATTCTGCATGAAAAGGGCAATGTGCATCAGCAGTCTTGGTTTCAGTCCATATTAGAAGATCATGTTGACTATAGCAAATAGCTGCCAATCCAGCCATTGAGCCCTTAATCCAGGAGGCATCCACCAAAATTACCCAGGAAGAATAAGGTAAAACTAGTTTATTAGGTATATTCTTTGTATTACCTTGTGATAGGTTTAGTTTTTGAGCATGGTAGTTATATGCTTCCTGTAAGAGACTATTAATGTTGATTTCTTTGGCCCTAAAATGTAATTGTTTCTAGCCTTCCAGATACACCAAAGGATATTACATGCATAGGCAAAATCTATGGGTAATGAGCGCCAGCAAGTGGTAAAGGCGGAAGTGGAAAGGTTGCTGTTGGTAAAGTTTGTGAAGGAAGTACAGTGCCCAGAATGGATTGCTAACACAGTTCTTGGAGGTACGCCTCAAAACAGGTGTCTCCATTATCTAGTTCATAGGACTCCTAGTAAAGATAACACAGGTTGAAACGTCAACAAGGCACGAAGTGTTAATATGTTGTCAAGATAGGTCAATGTTGGTTCTCCGCTGGGCAATGGAGATAAAAAACACCAGAGTTGCATAAATTTTCTCACTTTGGGTCTGCCGAATGGAGTGGGAATTCCTTTCCCTACTAATAGATTCTTGATTCCGTGGGATTAATCTTTCTTTTTTGCTCGTGTGCGCCTTCTTTCTAGTGTATTTTTGTTTTACGTCCAACGAAACGAAGAATCGGATATGCAACGAGGAGATCAGACCGGAGATACGTAGTTCCTGCTCACTACATGTTACTTACTATATAGGAATATGAGAAAGGAGAAGGAAGGGGAGAGAGGATACTCGAGAAAAACAACAGATCGGTCAGGGTATCGGAATGCCGGGTTTGCAAGGGCGGTAGGCAAGTATGCAAGTGAGTAGTAAGCACTAACGCCCGCTTAAGCCCTTATAGGCTAGGTAGCTTGGAATAGGCATTTTGAGTAGTTAGCCAAGCAGCACCGGAATAGGCTTTTGTGAATAACGGAGATAGGCGTTGCAAGTACTGGGATTTTCGGATGCGGGTAACGGTAGCAGGAGCTCGACATGAAAGGTATGCGGTTGAAGCACTGGTATAGTAGTGTAGTTAGCAAAGGGTAAGCTTTATGCATATACAGGTAAGCTGATAGGGCCAGTATAGGCTTGTAAGCAAGATACGCACGAGTAAGTAATAGCACAGATAGGCATAAACGGTTTGCAAGGAATAGAGTAAGCTTATAGGCTGTATTAAGACCTAGTCGTTCATAGATTGATTACTTTCTACCACCATATAGCATATAGTACCCTTTTAAGTAAGTAGGGTAATCCTCCTTCAAAGCCATGGAAGTAAGCATAAGCCTCTACTTAGTGTTCTTTGTCTGGGGGGCACTCTTGCCTATTGTTTGTGCTAGCGTCTGCATCGAAATCATTGATCTAGTTGAAGAAAGCATTACTTGATCTAAAAGATGAAATGATTAGAAATGACCTTAAGAGTTTCTTTCCAAGCATTAACTCTTGGCTGCAGCTTCTTTCCAAATTATGCCCATGCCCTTACTAGTTAGTTAGGATCTCATATAGGCCTGCCCTGTCCTTTAAATGTACCTTGATGAGACAAGAATAAAATCTCTTTATTTAGCAGAGTGTAGGCTCCTATAGTCCTTTATTATTAGCTTATTTGGTAAAGATAAATGGGAGTAAGGATAAAACGATACTAGAGATAGAAACCCTGCGTATTTTCTTTATAGGATGATTGGGCCTATAGCTGCTATTCTTTCTATAAGACTGAAACAAGAACAACTCCCTTCTCTTCTGTTTGAGAGATAAAAAAAGGTGGCATGGAGAAATTACGTCTTTAATGAATTAAGTCCACACTGCCACAGAAAAAGAAGCTTGAGTCATCATTACCCCTAGTTTAAATAGGATGGTTGTTTTGGCTCTGCCACCTATAGCTATTCTTCTAGCCCAACAGGCGAAAACTAAAGAAAATGATTAGCCCTTTCTACTACGACTATGAAATCTGCGATTGCCTACTTAAATATAAAGATTTATACTTGATGCCCGCCCAGAGATCAAAGTAAACTTTTTCTGCCAGCCAAAGTCATACTGGCAGTTTTCCCGCATTCAAATATGAATGACTTTTTGTATCATTTTTCCTATGTGCAAAAGTTGTACTTTTCCCCGAATTCTTTGCTTTCCATGCTGAGCCTTCTTTCAAGGTAGAGCCAGAAAAAGAGTGAGTGCCTAGAGGTATAGACAGGAATGCAATTTCAAGTCTAGGTTAGGTGCCAGGGAAAGCCTAGGATAGGAGCTCTTGGGCACATTACCCCTGCTACAGTTGGGGTTGACGGTCCCAGTATTTTCTCTTTTAGACATGATTTGACGATCTACTGTGAAAGGAAAAGGTGGGAAGCACATGATGAAATCTACTTACTTCCTACATTGAACCACTATGTGTTTTTTTATTATTTGAAAGGTGGGTACAACTGGCCTAGTACAGCTGAAATTGCTCTTCGTTATAGGTTGTTAACATCAGAAGATTCTGATCATTTCTATGCTCACTTTAACTCAATTCAGAAGTCTAAAGAGTTCTGTACTTTGATTAGCTATCTTCAGGAAGTTCCTTTTGCTATTAACGAAGAAGTGTTCAAAATCATTGAGGATAGTATGCATGAGTTAGTATATGCCGGTCTTCTAATGCCACCATTCTTAGCTCAGGTCAAACCTAAATTAGTGAGGCAGGCTCTTAAAAATGAGCTAAACTTTCACCCAGCAAGTAACTACTAACGTTACGAGCAAAAGGCGGATCACTCGCTCTTCATCGTAGTCCTCGTATGTACATCTTTCGTATTGCGAAAAATCCCCGTCCCCTATAGAATGTGCTTTATTTTCGTATTGGGATTCGATTTAGCTTTGTTAGACGGGTAGGAGCCGGGCAATGGTGCCGTTGAATGGAAGGAGCCGATCAATAATAATCAATCGATTAGGTACCCGTAACCAGATAGCATTAATTCAATTTCCCCAAAAGGCGGGTGCCGTTATAGGAACAGGATAGGTACACCTGTTGTTCGTATTGGTCCCGTTCCAGTGGGGGATAGCATTTTCCTTTGCTAGGTCCAATAATAGGAATAGGAATGAATATCTCTAGCTCGTCATATTCATAGCTCGGATAAAAGGTCTGCGTATACTATAATTTATAAATAGAATGTGGGAATACAAGCATTTCTTATTTCCCTGGCCCGTGCCCCCGGAGGGCGTAGGATTTGGGGTAATCCTGGTTTGAAGCTCTTCTCTGAGCTTGCAGCCCTTCTCGGATAGGTTCCGTTAGCCGTAGAGGATTGAGCAGTGCCGTTCCTTTCATATCCTGCCTTGCCAAAGCTATTTCATTCCAAAAATGCGCTCGTCATATCGATAGCTCGCAACGGAAGAGGAGGTACTTTCTATTCCAACTGGTTAATCCGATCTGTTTTACGGGGCGTACTCATCCTGTGGGGATGACATTTGAAAAGATACCGCTATCGCAAGTGCTACTTATCGCTCGTAGTCTTCGTAGTAATATAAATAAATATCTTCATCGTAGTCATATTTCGTACGCTAGGAAATAATTGCTTTGCCCGGGCCGGTGCCGTTCTTGGAGTGTCCGTTTGTTTGCAACAGGTCTTTTGTCCCGCTTCCGTCATATCTCATCCGCCTTGCAATACCACAATACCAATCAATCCAGAAGATTTCTGACTTCACACCCCCATTGCCAGCTTTGCTGCCTGCAACGACTCAGTACTTATGGCATGTCCTTACTAAACTGCTACCACTCACGGCACACTGAAACTATTCCAACTTATCCGCATAAATGCATTCACTACCTTCTGGACAAGAGGAGAAGTCTTGTCAAGAAGAAAGTCACAGTCAAACCGAAACTACTATTAAAAAAGCACCCGAGTCTAACCGGAAACTGACTTTAGAGGAAAGCTAACTGCAGCGCTTACGCCTCCAACAGATGAAAGCACGCCGCCCCTCGTCTTCCTGATTTCCCGAATGGGATTGGTGAACAGGAACAGAAAAGAGGTATGTTTCATACCCCGTAGAAAGAGTAGTGACACCTATATGCCTGACCACTCTTCTCTGAGTGCCTACTGTTGCCAGAAAGCTGGACAATGTACCAGGTTTCAATGTCCCTCAAATACCAGAGGGTAAGGCGTATATAAATTTCAACAAAAGGTTAATTTAAGGAAGTGAAACATAAGGAGAAAGACCCACCAACAGAATAAGATGGTTCAGCCGAGGCATCGTTTTCAGATGGAGATTCTACTGTCATGTTACACCACAGGAAGATCCGGTAGATCACTCGGAGCATCGCAGTCAGATAGATAAGGCGATAATGCGAAATTACCACTATAAGCTGAAGCTTACCTGGTTATCGACAACCAGATAGACACAATGCAATTATATCGTATAAAAATACCAGAAACTCCGCAACAACACACTACTACTCTACCGTAATGCTAGCGACTTACACCCAGCCTTGAAAAGGAAATGGAATTCCTAAAAACCCAATGACCAGTTAAGCGTGGATTGGCATCCTTTTCAGGACTTAAACTGCAACTGAAACATCAACCGTCAAGCTTAACAACTCACTGAAATTGAGCACACTCCAACAAGCTAAACAACGGCTGTAGGGGCGTACTTTCTGGCGTAAAGGCGGAAGGGGAATATCAGACAGAAGGAATGTAACTAGAAAAGACTCCTAGACGGGGGGATCCCATTGTACAGGTCCACATATACCCTTTGTCTTGGAAAGATCGAATTTTCCCAGGAAAAAGATATCCACTTAGTAGCCCTATTCGTTCTATTTAAAACACTCTTTGATCTAGAAAAACACCTGTTTACCAACTCGCTTTTGGCGAGACTCGAAAGAAAGACAATTATTTCATATATATCGCACCGACAGCAAAGGCAATTAAAACAGGATCGAAAGGAGATGGAATGGAAGGCCATCGAACACTTGGACTTGTGTAAGCGTAACCGTAAAGCACCTAGCTCAGCCAACTTCGAACGGAGAAAAGTAGCATGCTACGCAAATACAACAAGTTCCTCTGCCTGCTCATATTCAAGGTATAGCCTACTCCACACTAAGGACGTACGGACTCTCAATAAAAAATGCCTGCCTCTTCCTTTCTCTTACGAGCAAGCCAGTCAACTTCCTTGCCCGACAACATATCTTGGTTGGTGCTTCGGAGTGAGTATCAGAATGCATGCATGCCAAACTCATTAACCAGACTAAGAAAGGCATTCGAATCTTAGAGAGATGCAATCAACTGTAATGAACTTGTGAACCTACAACTACTAGAGCATTTGAAACCGACGGAATATATATATTTGGTAGCAAAGGAAGGAATTCACCCATAAGTAGGTAGAAACTCATATCTTTAGCTGACATGTTGACTAGAGATTTGGTTTGTTCGTTACCCAGAAAAGGCTATGTATTCCTGCTTTCGATAAGGCTTTTTCCAACTTCTCCAGACAATGAATAGATCGGTTTTGCTGTCTGCGACTCAACTCCAACCTTTTCAGACACAGAGGTACTAGACTCTCCACTCCACTAACTTGACCTAGAGGAAGGGAATTCTAAGGCCTGCCTAATGCGAAAGAGGTTGGGGAACGATAACATTAGCTTACTTCGTACTAATGCCCTATCTAAGAGATTCATATCAAGCAAATGCAAAGCAAAACCTCTGAGCAAGCAAGCAGGTGCGGAGTAGTTTTTATTTCAAACCTATTCAGTTGTCTACTCATGAGAGAGTGACTCTTGCTTTAACAGTAGTCGTTTCTTCCTTCGTGCCACCGCCAGCGTGTGGCGCGTTCGTTTTACTCACTCCGGTACACATCCTATCCCAAATGCCTAGACTCGAAATGCTAGCAGATTTGCCTACTAAACCTATTCCTTTTAAGAAAAAGCTGCTTCTACAACTTTATTTTTTTCACTGTCCACCTGTGACTTAAGCTAGCGGCGCAAGAAAGAGCATATCATATGTCATCGGTTTTCTCAAGCCAATCCCTTCCATCTCGTCGTGCCACCTCTTTGGTGGACGGAAGTAGCGAGCATGCGGAAGAGGAATTTGCATCAGCTCTTGGCCCATCTGAGCTATCTGCCTCTTCTTGGCTGCTGGAACTGAAGCTTTGTGAAGGTCAGCTTCCAGAACGTCGGAAACTCACGGGCCGCCATGCTATCTATGAGAAAAAGTGATGTCCAATCATGTCGCATCTGGAAAAGCATAAATTTCTAGCTGAAAGATTCCTTCGCTTCGGCGTCAAAGCCTCTACCAAGCCAATGCTTCTATATAGTTTCTCAATCGAAGATTGCCATTCATAACGGTCTGACCATTCCCACGAGCAGAGAGATCCGAAGCAAGTAGGCTCTTTTACGGGGTTGTTCTATAGTAAGCTGCTCTACACTCGAATTCGCTGCTTTATTAAAAAAAAAGTATGACCACGTGTTTTACATGTCTTTTGGACCTTGTTAGTTTCTTTTTGGAGTTTGCATTCATTAGATTGCTTTGTCGTTTTCTTTTGCGAAATCCATGAATATCCTCTATAGATAAATTCGGGGTTCTTCCCCCTAGTCTTATCTTTGCATATGATCTGTGCCCAAAAGAGTAAGGCATCTGTGCCCGGTTTAGCTAGGTGGTCAGAGCGGTGCATCCATAGCAGCCTTAAGAACGCTTTGACCGGCACACGTAGCAGATTACATTGAGTGGAATATACTTAATCGCAAGGCGTTGAGTGTAATTCGACTTACGCTCAAAAGAAACGTGGCCTACAACGTCGCCAAGGATACAACCGCGTACGGGATCATGAAGGGGCGCTAGCCCACACATATGAGAAGGAGCTATTCGCCCTAGTCACAGCTGTAACTAAGTGGAGGCATTACCTCAGGGGTGGCCCATTTATTCTTAGGACTGACCAGATTAGCTTGAAACATTTATTAGAGCAAGGGGTGAACACTGCAATGCAACACAAAAGTTTGAGTAAATTACTAAGGCTGGATTAGACTCTGTATTATAAGAAGGGGCCAGTAATAAGGTAGCTGATGCTCTATCAAGGATAGAGGGGCTTTTTTTTAATCCTGCAAATTTTGCTGCACTTTCCGTTGTAACAGAACTGATACCACAATGGGTAAACGACTTGCAAGACAGTTATTTAGATGATGGATGGATTGCCAGCTTAAGAAAAAAAATGGCAGATGGACAGACAAGTGAGGGCAAGCTTACTGAACACCAAGGGCTGATCAGATATAAAGGAAGGTTTTTTATTGGCAATTCCAACCAATGGGGGGACTAGGTGTGTTCTTATAGAGAGTATTCACTTATGCCCGCCTCACCGACTGGGTCTTGCCCAGAAAGCTTCTTCCTTCATGTAGTGATGGCACAGATGGAAAATAAAAGGTCTCTCGCCTTGGTATTGGCACATTAGCAATTAGGCTCGCCGGATCCATGCATAAAAGATTGCGCATCATGTGACGGGGCTCATGTCTTGGTTTATTCTACAAGAAGCTAAGCACCTCTTAGAGCGCAAGTACGTTGGGTACTCTGTATAGTTAAAATAAAGAAGGTTTTCTTCTGCTGTTAACGCCTGCCTGCCCTGCTAGTATTTGAGTACATGAACCGTGGGTCCAGAGAGCATCCTACTTGATGACAGAAAAGAGTTTAAGATAGCGGGCGGGGGGGTTTCAAGCTTGTTAGCTCCACTCCATTCAAAGGTCTGTTCAACACATTAATAGATAGAAGAGGCAGGCCAGAGTGGTTGACAAACTCTAGTATAACTGAGAAAACCTATGTCTATAGCTTCGGCATGGTGTTGCTATAGATTGTTCATGGTAGGAAGAATTGGAGTGTAGATAACTGGAAAAAGCCTGTGTCTAGCGCAAAAAACCAATGGCTACTTTCCAATGGTAGCATTGAAGGAAGGACCTTATTACGATTCGATCCAAGAATAGAACAACAGGTGGATAACGAAGAGTAGGAAAGTGCTAGAATGACTAGTATCCCTATTGCTTCCGAATACCGGTTTGTACAGTTGTAACTTAAGGAATAGTAGAGCTGCCTACAAGTAAGCATTCGTAGGCAGAGCTTGTCTTTTATAAGAAATAATTGGTTCACTTTCCTACGCCATGAAATCTCATGCTTTTTATTCCAGCTTTTCGCCCTCTATGAAAAAGTGAAACAACTCTATCGTTGGGAAAATGGTTCTTGTTCGCTTCTTCCGGGCTCTTCTTCGGTTGTTGGCGTGGTACCGCTTTCATATCTCTGTTGTTCTACTCTTGCCTTCGGGGGTCTTCGGGTTTCTAGTTGAGTTGCTTCGACGCCTTGCAAATACGCTTCTCTTGGGTCGCAATCCACCGGGTTGCTTTTGGGAAACTCAGTAAGAGCCAAGGAAACCTGCGAGTGCTCGGCCTGGTTCTCTCCTTAGATAGAGCAGGCCAAATCAGAGCTGCCGTACCCATGAAGCAGTGGAAAGAAAAGCTCACTTGGCCGAGGATAGAGGACCAACTAAAAAGGGGAGGCTACGAGATGACTATGCGAGATTTCCTAAATCTCGCCCCTTTTTCCGCTTGACACAAACCCAGTATCTCCCTTCCTGTGTTCTGCTCGTAACATTAGTAGTTACTCACAGGATCAAACTCTTCTTTTGACTCGACTGGAAAAGGCTCCTCTACTATAGCTTGTTTTTTATTGGTTTGCTTCACTTGGAAAATATACTTCACTTGATACATCTGAAGCGGGAGAAGTATCTTTATTCTCGGCTTCCCAAGCTGCTCTACTAGTTGTAGTCCTGTCCAAAGAGTAGTACTTCGTCTCGCTTTCCTGACATGTAGTCTCTTTCTGGTGCTTGTTTCCCTTGCTTAGACTACTTCTTGCAGCTCATTGAAAGCTTTAGTTTGATTTCTCCAGTAGTTTGATTTCACTCGCATCTGGTTTCTTCTTTCCAGAGTCCATTGGTTTTGAAAAGCAAAAGATGCTCGATGATACTTCCTGGAGTGGAGGTTTCCTGGTCAGTAGGGAAGGCAAAAGCAGATAGAAGGGCTGTAGACAACCAGGCATGTTTGTTTAAGGGAAACTCAATCCTCATCCAATGGAACAACGTTTCTTGTAAAGCATCATGTACCTAATGGCGCAATCCAAATTGAAACATATTTTTTTCCATTGATGAAAAAGAAAATAGTATAAACTTTTACGAGTACTCACACATCTCGGTTCCAGTGCCAAGGCAAAGAATAGAGAAAGCAGCAAATTTAGCTTTTTTCCAAGCCAAAAGGTCTGGAGCTGGTAAGCCTAAGGTTGTTGAGCCGGGCGGGGCAAAACGTTTTGAAGGAATTTCTCGTGCTGGTAGTAAATACCATGAAGGAACAATTGAAGAAGCTGGTGTTCGCATTGGGTTTGCTGGAATATATTAACTATGAGTTTCCTAGTCAATTTGGCATGTTTAATACAAATAGTGATAGTGCTAGTAGGAATACAAAGATTGGTTCTATATCTTCGGTTAGTAAGGGGACTAGCACTTTCTTAAGCAGAAGTAGCCTAAATTCGGTATCCCGCGAAGTCAAGTCTTTTTTCCTGCTTCTGAGAATGCTCCATTCCATTAGTTCGGTTGCTAGCCATAAGCCCTAAGTTGAGCCGAGAGACAATCATTCATTTCAAAGTGGGCCTCATAGCAATTACTACTTTACTTTCAGCATAAAGTAAATGATCCCAACACTCGAGTTTCATCTGTTCGTACCGAACTCCATTTTGAGGATACCATACCGGCGGCAGGCAGGCTAGACGAGTTGAGTCAAAGAGACTAGGCTCTGAGCAAGAAAGAATAGAGAAAGTTACCAAGAAGCACATCTACCCATTTCAACTCATAGGAAAAAACACACCAATACTTCTCCCAGCTATGTAGTTTCCGACTTAGTTGATGGGTCATTTCGTAGGGTGTTCAGTACGAATTGAAATTGGGCCGACCAGCTTCAACATCGACTATCCATGAGAAAGAAGAGAGAAAGTCTAGTGGGTCAAATACTTTATCTTTCATAGAGGGCGCGTTGCAGAGCATTTCATGCCAAAATCCCGACTGGGCCCAAACCCAACCCTCAATCCAGCCAACCCGCTTTAGATTCCTGACCGTAACCTAGCATTCATGATTTACCGAAGATGGTTACCTCACCTATTAGGTTTAGTTGGTGAAGCATAGAGATGGAGCCTCCCCTTTGAATAGGGAACATTGCTACTTTGCCCCCTACTGCTACTAACTCAGCACCTCCCCAACTTAAGCTGGTACTCGTTGTTGCACCAGGAGCTGTTAGACTAGGTGCTAAAGCATGAGTATTTTGTACCCATTGAGCAAAGATGGGTTGTAATTGGATAGCAGTATCTGAAAACATATCTTGAGGACGTCCTAAAGCACTCATGGTATCATTATGGATATACAAGC